GACAACGATGATGCTAGACGAACCGCCCTTGGTTGCCTACGGAACCCGCTGCTGCCTAGCGGCTTTTCCCAGCCTACAGTGGGGGCACAAGGACACCGGTAGTGAAAGACCCGCTGTGTGTACCTGGGGGGTTTATCCCTTCCCTCGCGGACACTTCCAACTGGTGACGACCCCAGCCAAGACAGGAGAACGCTGATATGGGAGGAACCCAGATCGAGCAACGAATATGTAGAGGCGCTAGAAGATGGAGCGGCCCCACCGTACGTCAATAAATAACGGCGTGCTGACTGGAGCACGGTATCTTCAACTGGAGCCAAACTATCCTGGCGCCCGGGTGGTGACTCGTGTTATTCCATAGCATCTTCTGGAGTATCTCAACTACCAAGGAGACAAGTGCCGCCATGTCCCCTGGGTTGTTAGTGAGTTGGGGGAGCGAATCCCCCGGTCGACTCGCGGCGGGACCGTAACAGCCTCCGACCTGCGCCGTCACGTCCTCTCCGTGGAAGGGAGAACCAGCTCCTCTATATTATATAATAAGGTGGTGGTTTTTGGAGCGGCTTCGCGGTCCTTCCCCACACCGGTGAGGCGGCTCCCTTCCCCGTACACAAGGGGCTCGTGTCTGGAGCGAGCTCCTGACGGAACCCAACAACAGCACACGGTTTTCAATACGTTCCCGGTCCGGCCTTCTGGTTTCGGGGCGTACCCGCACCGGGGGTAACATTCCCGTTTGGATATTTGGGTCATTTTGTGGGATTCAAATGACACTATGACACTGAAGAAGGCACCTGTGAAATGTTCCTGGGCCCCTGTCAAACAGGGTAAAAGGAGGTGTCACGAGTGCTGGTGTTGACCGTGCCTGCCCGCCTGCCTGCTGTGTGTGTTTACCATGCCAGGCCCACGAGTATGATAACGTCTTATGACCGGGAGTTCGGTATCGATGGATCCGGTTCATTTCCCGGAGGGTGCGGGCCCTGGCTCAGTAGCTCGGAACACCTGATTTGTAGTACGTAGGTTCCGGCGGGATGAACCAACCATAGATACAGCTCTGGGACCGCGGCTAATGTACGGTTGGATACGGTGACATGTTGTTCGGGCCCAGAGATTGCTAGCTCGGGGGAAAGCCGGGGACTCAGTTTGTTACGACGCTACTTACCCCACCCCTGAAATCGATTACCCGCACGCCCCACCCCTTGTTGGCTTTGTTGGCTCCTGATACACGTAACCCCAACAGCCGGTCCCACGACTTCAGCCGTCAACCGCCTGCCCGTGCAAGCTTCGCTCACTCGACTAGCCTGGCCACTCGCACATACACAATAACTCGCTAGCCGGTGGGCTACATTTGATCTACACCGGGATAGCGGACACCCAACTTCTATTCTGTTTCATGTTTCTGTGTTCGCAACAACCAGCTCTTTATAGTAATGTATTAGAGTGCACCGACCCCCACCTCAATAACGTAACGGTGCCCTGAACACGGTTTAACTACACTAGCGAAGTTGGGTTCGCAGGGTTCGTTGGCCAACCAGTGGAGTGAGCAACTATAGGACCGTGCACATACGCTGCCCACATACGCTCACTCGATGGGCTTGGGGAACTAGTTAACTAGTTGGGAGGGGCACATACACATCGCTTGATAACGTCTGACCCCATGTATGCCGTTGTATCGGGTGCGCGTTATAGAGCTCACTCACACATACAGGGCTCGTTACGTATCCAAGTACTATGTGTAGCGGCCGGTGGGAAATCCCACATATGCGTCACATCACTGTTCCTATCAGTATGGTCCCTCAACCGCACGTGGCCAGGCAGCGAGCCATGCGTTACTAGCCCCCATCCGATACTAACGGCGATGATACACGTGCGGTCGATTGAACTTACCACGTAACCGACCCCTGCCACGTAGCAGGTTACGCTGTTCTGCCACGGTGAATGAACGAGGGAGCAACTCTCCGTAGTGTTTGTGTACATGGTATGTTCACCCGCTACTGAACCCCCTGGTAGGCTACTCTGTTCCCGTCACTTCCATTTGTAACTGTGGAGGGCTGGTTAGTAACCTGTGGGCGTTGCACCACGAGGCCGGTACCTTGACAAAGGCTTTATCGATCCGGAACTACCAGTAGTCCTGTAACCCCACATATTGGAGTTAGGGCCAACACTGATACGTTATATGATTCAACCACGTATCTGGACCCACCTTGCTACCATATACGAGTTCCCACACCGTGCCACATAGACACCCCGCACAGGCTACGATCGACAGGCTCATAAGGCTACGATCGACTGGCTCCGACTTGTAGCGTAGAGTGAGCCTCCTCACGGCACGTCTCCACCTGGTAGCACTATGGACTCCTTTCCTCGTAACTGCCTAGCGCCACGTGAGCAACAGGATAGGTCAGCCAGCCGGTCAGGCCACATAGGTCAGTTGTTCCTACGTTGTATTGGATGCAAGCGGGACTTGCCACGTATCAGCCAATCCGGTGCCGTTCGGTGCGAGCCTCTATAGCGACGTTAATTGACCTTACACTGCCTGCCACTAGTAGCCTAAGGGCCACAGTCCAATTCTGAATATCTGCTAATGCGTGCCCCTGCATATTGTGTCCTAGTTCCCCTTCCATTGGCACGCCCACCACCACCTCACCTCACCTCACCGCCACCGCACCTCACCGCCACCTCATCAACATAGAAACGAAACCTTGTCGAAACCTTGAAACGAAACCAATTACATGATGAGCTATCCCTCACCGTCAATAACTTGAGGTGAGGTTAGTTGGCTCTGTATTAACTAGACTTGATACGCTGGCCGGGGGGTGCATACTGATATATAGCATACTGATATATAGCAGTGTCGTTGGTTTCACGCGTTGACCGGTTCACTTCATACAAGAACGGCTGGTGTGTGAACATAGAGCAGTAACATAGAGGAACATAGAGCAGTTGTTCGTATGTGGAGACGGTGTTCGTCGTGCTTGCTTGTTGTTGTTATATAGTTGTTGTTGTTGTTGTTTTCCAGCGAGAGGCTAGATGTTCGCGTGTTGTATCGGGCCTGTAGTTGCTCACGCGTTAAAGCTCAGTAGTGGTTGGGAGGCGGTTCGCTCGTGGAAGTTACGCGTATTAATGTGGGATGCGGGGCTACATAGACGCCCACCCAGTTTCCAAGAAGTGGAAGCAGAGGAAGGGGCAGCGTATAACCCCATATCCGGAAGGCAGCTACTGCGCGCGGGGCTATAGAGGTCGCGGAAGGCAGTCAAGGGTCAGTTATTGCAGTTCGAGGGGCACGCGGATGGGCTCACTCAACTGGAAATATATATCTCGCGCTACTAACGCAGGAACGAAGTAGCCTACCGTTACGTTATTGAGGTGGGGCAGGGTCGGTGTACTTAGTTCTAGTTGCGAACACAGAAACATGACTATATGGCTATACTAGTATGCGGACAGGTAAGTGGGTGTTCCCGATACTGTTCGCGCCGTCTACGTGAGCCGGTGATGTGACGCATATGAGGGGGATCCACTTGGCCAACAAGATTCGTGTTTGTGTCTGGCATAGCTGTACCTGAGTGGGCAGTATGTGGGGCAGTCGACGTATACGCTGTCTTCCGCAACTACATAGCCTGGTTATTGGTTCGGGTAGTCGTTCATAGTCGAGTGGGAATAAGTGGTACCTCGCCACAGTCTGCCCGCGTGTATAGAGATACGGCTACCCCCGCATACCACGTGCGGTCGATGTCGATGTTGTCGTGGGCGTGCTAGTATCGGTTCACAACGAGGAGGAGTGGGCGAACGAAGAATGGAAGAGTGGGTGGCATTCCATGGCGCTGTCCGAAAACCTTGCGCGGAATGAACAACCAGGAAGTTGCGCGGTGGGTCAAATACATCTTGCAGACATTTCTATTGGTAGAGGGAGCGGTGTTCGAACATACCAGTGTGTGAACATAGAGCAGCTATATGTATGTCTCCCATATACCGGTGTGTGAGGGAAACCGCCTGCAATAAACAAGAGGGGTGGGTTCCAACTCCTTTATATATTGGATGTGGCCCCGTGTGTGAAAATCCGCGGTATGGCATTCCAGCGCGAGTGGCAATCAAGCCCCACACTCCTGGTTATTGCAGGCGCAAGTGATACATGTGTGGCATTCGTTGGTGCGAACTCCGAATGCGCCATGCAGCCGTTACTTAGTCACCGACAACATAAGCCGACCGTTATGTATGTGTGTCGCTGGTAACACGCGTGATCAACTAGTTCAGTATCCGGGCGAGTGAGCGTATGTGCACGGGGAACGGTATGCGGGAAACTGACCCTGCGGTGTGGTTCCGTGTTCCGGTTTGGGTAATGCCTGTTCGCTTCGCGTGTTGTATCGGTTCGGGAAGCTGGGGTGTAGGCTTCGGAGCGTGCAGGGGTGATTGATCCGTCGTGGGCGTACATATACATCTTTCTCTACGTAGCGGGCAGTTGGCTACACGATGCTTTAAGCGGCTTCATACGCGGGTCTATAGTGGAAGGTCAGGTTCCAGGGTTCACCGTCACACACCCACCCCTGAAATCGACCGCACGTGGGAAAGGGGGCTGGCTGTTACCCTCTATGTGTTGGAATAAACCAACCCCTCTCAAGGAAGCCTCTTGTCTGGAGTCGGTTCGCGAGTTCCATGCGCGGTGGGGAGATATCTTTTCTTGTTGGTAGCAACACATAGGTGCGGGCCACCAACACTTGTGGGGCTTGCCCTTGACATAGCGGCAGTCGATTTCGTTATATACTTCATAACAGAGGTACCCGCGCCACGTAGTTGGGAGTCGGAAAGCTAGTCCGTCCAATTCCCCCAGCCACTACGTAAACCCCTTAGCCTGATATTCCTACAAAACGGATGTGGATGGTTGGCAGGTGCCGGGCAGCTATATACGCTCACGTAAGGCAGGAGGGGAAAGTCACTGGCTACAGGCAGGTGGAGCGAGCAAAGGCAGTGTAGGGTAAGCGTTATGAAGGCAGGTTCGGAGTTCTAGTTGCGTGTTGGGCAGGCGGCTCACCCGCACATACCAAGCATCGACCGCTCGCTATGATAGTGGAGCCTACGCACATGTGTGGACATGCTCGCCACACCTTCCTATAGCCGGGCATCAACCGCATATACGCTCTTCCCGTGCACGCTCATCAACAACGGGCATCACATAGGTGTGAACATCAGCCATACTTCCACTGAGATCTGACATGGAACACGGGCCGGTGGGGTACTGAAGGGAGTCGGTTCGCTTCCAGGGTTTGGGCCTACAAAGTCGATGGCTACTAGGTGTGCCCGCCGTGACCCTCTCTATATAACCAACTAGTTCGGCCGACTACACCCATAGACTGCTGTCTTCCTCCTCCGCTCACAGGGAATACCGTAGCGTTAAGGGACCGACTGCCCGCTACGGTTATTGGGTGGGCGGTGGGACGGGCGGCTCACGCTATTACTGGAGATACTGTTTCAGGGAAGACACTACACCCAGTTCTATGCATACCCCCTATGTGACAAGGTAACTGACCACATACGTTACGAAACCCCTGATACATGTCCGCTCGAGCAGCCCCTGATACACGTGCAATTGCTGGCTTGGCTGATTCATCTCTGTTCCCTGAACTGCCTTACGCGTACACAAACCAACTGTCCTGCGGTTATATAGAGAGGGGTGGGGTGCACATTTGTTCTGCCAGCGTTTACTAGGCGAGGCTCGGCCGGGTCAGGTTCGCGCGCCACGTGGTGGTTGTAGCCGGGAGCGGAGGTCCCTATCGGAGGAGTCGGAGTGTTCCCGATACCTTCCCGATACTATGCGCTGTACGGTGGAACGCCATGAGACGCGCACCGCTTACGCACACACCTTACACGGTGTAGGTTTACTCACTCGCCTGGGCGGGAGTTCCGGTAGGTGGGTAGTACAGAAAAGCACGGGCATCCTTAACAATAACATCTGGTACTTCATACCCTGTACGTGGAAGCGCCAACGCACCGACCCATATCCTGCTACAGTGGAGTTATGGTAACAGTGCGCCTGCCCTATATACCAATGTCAAGTATCCCAACTGCCCGCCTTGTACGCCTACCCTACCGACAAATATGAGGACTTGCGATCTGTTATCAACCCCAGTACGTACCCTGATAGTTCTATATGCGAACCCTGAACCTGCTCCATGTTACCCCTTTCCATATAGTGAGCGAAGCGAGCCCGCATCCACGAGCCCGCCTCCATGCCGTTATGTGAACGAAGCTTTCCGACTCCCGTTATGCGGCCCAGTGATCGAAGCTCACCGACTCCCGTGCGTGCTATGTGACGTATGCGGCCAGTCCGTCCAAACCCAACACGCCTTGCAAGTAGTGGCTATACAACCATCTAAGTAGTGGCAACCAGAGCCAACTAACAAACTGAGTGGGACCGGTTTTTGGGGTTACTTAGTCTGCCCGCTATTGGCCTGTGTCCGCTCGAGCTGCCCCGTAACTGTCCAGATACAGGTAAGAATAAAATCCCCGATACGTATCAGTGTTGGTATTGGTACAAGGCTCACCGCCTGCCCTACATACGAACCGACAACACTTCCAAACTCTGTAGCGGGACCCCATTCCGAAGTGCCAGTTGACGGGATTATACGCTCACTTGATGCTAGGCAGGATGCGGGTTACCTCTATATGGCTTCCAGCGGCTATGGATATTAATAAACCATGTACCCTGAGCCGGCTGCTTAGGTTGTGGGGATGCGCGGTTCCGTTATTGAGGTGGGGCTCACTCTGGCTTGTAGTTACGGGGAGGAGCAAGGGCGCATATATGTAGTCGGCAGGCAGTTCGCTGCGCGTTAACAGGCAGGAGGGGAAGGGCTATTCGGAGGGGAAGTCTCGTACAGTATGCATACGTGCCCGTACCCCTCTCAAGGAAGTACCCCACCCCACCGTGCGTCAAACATAACACAACAGCGTAACATAGCGAACAGCTACACAACCAACGACGACTGCCTGCCTCCATTACCTTGAATAACCCTCCTCGTCTGTTGCTAGCGGGACAGGGGAATTACACATAGCAGTCCTGCACGCTGCTCGGTCGGGGAACTTAGATACTGCTCGGCGAACTCGACGTTGTATTGGGGGGAAAGCTTCCCTCACTATTATGGAAAGATGAAGGCAGCTACTTCAACCACGTGTAGGCGCGGGAACTCCAATGCATATGGGTTGGTGCACTGTATAACTGTATATGGCAGGAGCAGCGGAGGAAGGCACCCGCCAACTTTTCTCTTTGTATTTACGCATACCGCATATATCTCAATAACCAGTCAAGGGTTTCTAGTTGCTCACTGGTAAGGGCAGGGAAGACACGCCAGGTTCATAGTTGCTCACTCGGGTTTCTAGTTGGGTTATATAGAGAGGGTAAGAGGCAGGGGAAAGCTCAATAATACCAGTAGTACCAAGGGGCACGCCACCCACTACATACACGTGCAGTCACTCGTTGTATCGGGGTCGGGTCTCGTGATATCACCCACCTGAACCGGTAGCCCGCGCACATACGCTGGAAAGGTTTCCTGTTCATGTTGGAGGGAAGGAGGGGTTCGTGATATTACCATGTTTCCATTTCCCTGGCTGTTCGCTTCGCGGACATAGTTGATTTCCCTGGTTGTGGTAACTCTATACGCCCCGTAGGTAACTGTGCGAGTGTACTAGAAACCGGTACCCTTCACCTGTAGCCGGGAGCGGAGGCAGACAGTAACTGTTGTGGTGTGGCGTATGCGGGTAGTATCAGCGCTGGGTCGGTGTATAACGGTTCTAGTTGCTCACGCGTGTTACCACCAGTTCGAGCCCTGATACTAGTTGGGAGTCGGTTCGCTCACGAACGTGACGGCTGGGGGAGCGAGCAAAGGCAGGAGGGGACAGCTACAGAGGAAGGCAGTGTTGTCGGTGAGCTTGGCGAACACAGTCTATAGTCTGCGGGCAGGGAAGGCGGTTCGGCCTAGCGGTGGCCAGCCGGCTCACGTAACATGGTTTGATCACGATATATGTGGCGCTTACAGGGAAATAGAGTGGTTTCAACCTGGTACCACAACCATACACTAGGCTACAGGTTCAGGCTACAGGGAACTATACCTCTCTATATACGCTGTCAGTGTTGTTAGAGTTACCACAACCACCAGCCACTAACGCAACTAGTTACGCCTCCCTCACACAGTCTCGTATGCGGGCAGTTTCACAACGGTGCAGTGAGCAACGCTATGGTGCCGCCTGCTGGTCAGTAGCCAACCAGTTACGTGAGCTTACCTTACCGCAACTTATATGGAAAGCTCCTCCTCCTCCTCCTCATATAGCTTGTTGTTGGTTGTTGTTGTTGTTGGGATAGTCGAGTTCTACGACGAACCGCCGACTACGTTATATATAAACAACAACTGCCCTTGACAATCATATAGAGGAGAGGCGTACGAAACCCACCTGAGCAGTAACTGTCTCCGACCGTGTCCTCGCAAAAGGGGACCGATACGTTCACCTTATAACGCTATCCCACTTCCCGTAAACCAAGAGCAGGTGCCGGTTCAGGTGGGCGATATCACTTTCCCCGTAACTGACGAAGGGCCCTGGTACGTCGTAACACGAGCCGGCTACCCAACACGCAACTAGAAACCAATATATGGAGCTGGGGTGGTTGCATACCAACATCGGGCAGTCCGTCCAATGCGTGTAACGGAGTGGAGTGGGCGGTAGTTAGTTATATGTGCGGTGGGGTGGGGTGGGGTGGCGAGGGGTTGTTTTCGATGTGGCTATAGTTCGAACTAGTTCCCTGGCCACTGAGGTGCGGGTGAGCCGCCTGCCGCTACGTGAGCAACTAGTTCCTCCGCGAGTCCAGATACTTCCAGCTATAGGTCTCAGGAACACAGGCGTAAACCTCCCACATATGGATCAAACTCCGGATACACGGACATATGTACTGTATGTGGAACATGCTCATTCCCCTGCAGTACGTGGCGCGGGAGGCGGTTCGCTTGTGTTCGGACTGCACGCATACTTGTTACTTCCTGCCTGCCGGTTACCCTAGTGTTGTGGGGTTGTGGTACCTGGTTGAAAGTGTAGGCGCTAATACAATAACAGCAGTTTACCGGATAATAAAGTGAGGATGGTTACCAACTCTCAAGAACTGTCGTCGTGTGCTATAGTAGACGTATCGGGAACAGAGTTTACCAGTATCGGGAACAGAGTCGACACCGACCGCACCAGCACCTTCCGAAGTGCCAGCTCATAAACCCACCGGCTCCCCGCTACATAGAGGGAGTTGTATCTACGTGGGCCGGGGAACTAGTTGATCCGTAGCTGCCCACCGTCAATAAGCTGTTCTAAAGCGAACTGCCTACACCTGCGCCTATATCTGTATCTGCCTTCATAACGCTGCCCCTTCCTCTGCTTCCACTTCTGGAACTGGGTGGGCTAGCGAGGAGTGGGTGGGCGTGTGACGGTTGTTCCGCCCCGGGCTACTAACACAGGAGCCTTCCGCATTATGTAGCCCTGAACCTGCCCTTACCAGTGAGCGTACCTCTATAGCCCCGCATCCAACTAGAGTGAGCTACTAGTATCGGGAAGGGATTCCTCCTGTAACTGACATAGAAGCCAGAGCCAACGCTATTCCGTCGTGGGCTTGTAACGTATCGGTGAACCCTGATACGGCACCTCGACCCCGCTACTGAAGCCGCTGCCGGGCTTGCCCACATAGTCTGCCCGCATACTTGGAGTTTCTAGTAATCACTGCCCGCTACGGTATTTCAGCTACACGGTATAACCGTGTTACGTAGCCCCGGCTACATGGATAACAATGTGTATGTGCCCCTGCAGATCGTTCTAGTTCCCCGAACCCAGTAACCCTCACCGGCTGGCTACATAACGAACGACCGACGGCCTCCGCTTCGGTAATTTCCTTCTCCTTCATATGCGAGGTGAGGCTATGGTCCTTCCCCTTCCCTCGTGTAACAACACGTACCAGGGGCGTTCAGTAGCGGGTAAAGCTGCAGAGGAAGGCATCAACAACCCCGCTACAGAGCTGGCACCAACCACCCATCCCATGTAGCCAGGCGTGCACGGGCAGTTCAGGGGCCGAGCCCACCGTCAATAACTGGGTTCGCTCACCCACTCGCACATACAGGGGTCCTATAGCCGCTCACAGGGACCAACTGCCCGCATACGGTGTTACTGAATGTCTAGTCTGCTCGCTCCGGAACGCTATGTGGGCCGCCAGCGTTTGACGTGACATCATTTGTACATAACTGCCCGCATACTTGTAACGATTGTGCACTACCCCGATACGTCCCATGAATCAACAACCCCGCATCCGTAACATGAATCAACAACCCTGGGGCCTCTACACCCCGTTCACCTAGCACAGCCCACCTCTGGGAGCCCACCACGGTAGTTAGTATCGGGGAAGGACCAGCGTCACTACGTATATACACTACACCCCAGCCAGCGCCCCAGCCTCCATAATAGTACGTGCTAGTACGTGCACCGACCCGGTAACGGCATTCCAGTCCAGTGCACCGGCCCAGCTGCTATTAGTATCCTTTGTTCCTCGCCGTAGCTGCCTGTAGCGTACACATAACCAACTGCCCCGCTACATAGGGCCGGTGGGGTGTTTCTGTGTTCGCGTGTTGGCCAACTGCCCGATACAACGCGAACAGTATCAGGGCGAGTTGTTATATATGGCTGGCTCACTCTACGGAGTCTACGGAGTCGAAGTCTACTCCGTATACGCAGCCTATCGAAGTCAAGTCTACGGAGTCGGTGCCACATAGGAGGGAAGGTCGACGCCGGTTGGCCTGTTTGTGGTACCCAAACCAAGACGGAGCCTCCCGTATGTAGCCCTGAACCCAAACCAAGACGGAGCCTCCCCACATAGCCTTGTTTCTGTGTTCGCTCAGCTTGTTGGGCCACATAGATTTCATAGTATCGGGGCCGGTGTAGCCCACTCAGTTTGTTAGTTGGCTCCTTCCTACACGTGCGTATGCATCCATGCCAGCGGTGTAACGTATCCAATCAGATCCATGTCAGCGGTTATACCAGAGGGGAAAGTAACTGGCATAGCTGGCTCCCCACCGCGTAACTACGTACTTGTATCCTCGCGAGCCCACTCAGGAAGTTGGACGGCAGGGCAGGGGTAAGTAGTTTATTATACCAGGTGGTTGGGAAGGGGAAAGCGGAAGGCAGTGTCGGCGGTTCGGCCACCGTACGTCAATAAACGGTAATCGGCAGGCGGCTCACCGTACGTCAATATGCCGGTTGTGGCATCCATCCCGTTATTGACGGTGGGCTCGACCCCTATGTGGGCAGCTGGCAGGAGTCTACGGAGTCGGTGAGCGATTGGGTTGTACGGCTGTCGGTTCTAGTAGCGTCAGTAGGGCAGGAGGGTACAGGATCAGTAGCGGGGGAGCGTGTTGGTTCGGTATCGGGTGAACCGGTCAACGCCCCACAACCAGCGACCACAACTACCACCCACCCGTCGCGTTACGTAACGTCCCACGGGCAGTGAAGGGGTCGAGGCCGCAGTTACGGGTTCACCGGTTCCATAAAACAACCCCTCATATGGCGGGGCAGGGGAAGCGACTCCGTAGACTGTACTTTATCCGGCTCCTCCGGCTGTAGCCACTCCGTTACCGAACCGGCAGAGTGAGCAACTATGGCGCGTTCCGCCTGCCTAGCAGTTTACCATGTACACAAACACTGAAGGGCTTGGAGCAGCTACTGTGCACCGATACGTTACACCTGGAACACTAACACAAGCTACACCCCGCACAGAGAACCATCAACCAGTGCGCCGGACTGCCCGCGTACGTGACGGCTGTCCCGCCCGCATACGTAACGACTGTCCTGCACGCATACGTGACGGCTGTGTGAGCGGCTATAGACCCCTGCCTTATAGAGTGAGCAGCCTGCCCCACATAGCAACTAGTTCTCCCTGCCCCACACCACATAATAACAGCCAGCTACAGTGGCCAGGGAAATAAACCAGTAATCTTTCCCTATGTAGCGGGGCAGTTGGTTTGTGTACGCGTAAGGCAGGGAAGGGGACGCAGAGTAACCGTGTAGGGGTTCTAATAGAACACAGTCTTCTTCTTTCTTTCCTTGAAGTAGTTAGTTATATGTGCGGTGGGGTGGGGTGGGGCTTTCCTTTCTATGTGGCGTGGCGTGGCTGGCTGGCTGCTGCAGTTGTCGGTTCGCTGGTTGGTGGGCCGCTCACAGTATCGGACAGGTATGCAGAGGAAGGCAGTCTAAAAGCTTCGCTCACGGGAGTCGGTTCGTCGGCAGTTGTAACACCCACACCAGTTGCGTAAGGCAGTTACGGGGCAGCGAGGACACGGTCGGAGCCGACATCAGCTTCGCTCACACAGAAACACCCCACCCTTCGTTGTTAGAGGACTTCCCGCTACTTAGATAAAGATGTATCTCGTTACACCCAACCAGTGGCTATAGCGAGTTAGTTAACCCAGACCATGTAGCCCTGTACCCTGGGCAACGGGTTCGGGATTGATCGAAGTGGGAACCCCACCTTATTCTGAAGGGAGGCAAGTCGACGGGGGTTCCCAGGGCGAACGAGTAACCATATGTATCCCGGGTGTTGTGGGTATGCGGGCAGTTACTAGTTACTTAAAGACTGCGGTTACCCTTGCTCCTCCGCTCCCGGCTACAACCACTCATGGTACTAGGCGCGTGAACCTGACCCACCCCACTGTACGGTACGGCTTAGGCTCACGTAGGGCGGGAAAGCCCACTCAACAACCAGATCAGTAGCGTCAACAACCAGTGATGTCTATCCCGACACAACCCGGCTAATAACGAACGCGCTGGCGCGGGAATCCATCTTGAACGATCAGACTAGACTGACCGCGTTACATGCGGCTACTGAGTGAGCTGGCGAACCCACGACTTCAGGGGTTGCGTACTATAACGTAACGCTAGAAGTTGATCCATCGTCTACGCGTGCACGGCGTGTAGTGGCGGGCTTGGGGGGTTTGTTGCTACGGCAGGGCAGGGGTACATGTATCAGGAGCCAACCAGTCGACTCGCCCTCATATGCTCAATAGCCTGGGTTATACGAAATCTCCGAACTACGCCTATGTTAACGTATCCAGTCCTACAGAACCGACACAACCCGGCTAATAACGAACGCCCCTTGCCGAGACGTGCATGCGAAGCTTTCCCCGGCCTCTCTATATAACTGTGTTCGGACTGCCCTGAACCTGTTAGTTGGGTTCGGGGTTGTTACACGCCTCGCTATGTAGTGGCATAGGGCAGTTGGTTCTTACGTGAGCGATGCGCCACACACCCGCGTATGAGCCCACCCCAAACACGGTATCTATCTGGTACAGAGGGCTATATGGACCTTCCACAGTAGCCAGTAATAGTAGTTATTCATGTAGCAGCATGCGTACACCTGAACAAATCGGGGGAGCCGACTCCCTGTCCACGTGCATATACGACTGATGTTGGCTCCGACCCTGATGATTCAACTTTACATCTCTCTGTTATTGAGGTGGGGTTGTGGTGGTGGTGGTGGTGAAAGTGTACGCACACGCACCCGACCCATGTAGCAGGACTGCCCTTATCCGTATACGTTATAGAACGAAACGAGGAAGCCCGGTACAGTTATATAGGCCTGAACTACCAGCCCCGTAACTTCCTGTAGCAACTGGTGTGGGTGTGTCTTCCACTGCCGCCGTTCCCAGCCTTAGTCACACTGCCCCGATACGTAACTGTTCGCCACCTCAATACCCGCTACAACCACCCCTGTGTACTATAGGAGGATACAACTCAAGGGCAGTTGGTTCTTACCCCACCTCAATAACCGATGCGCCACAAACCAGCGTAAGTTACACGCCTCCGCTATGTACTTGTCTCCTCTAACGCCAGTCCAACCGTACAAATAAACACTGAAGCTCAGTCTACGCCTACGTATACGGAGTCGGTTCGCTTGTTAGAGGACTTTAACAGGGTGTCGATGGCGCACGGGGAAATATCCATTTCTGAGATTGGGCGTGTGCACTCAGCGAACACATGTAGGAAAGGGAGGAGCAGCGGTTCGCTTGGCTTTGTAGGGCAGTGTAGGTATCGCATATAGAGGAGATAGGTATCAGGACTCACGCCAGCGACGTTACTGAGGGCAGGCGGGCCACTAACGGCAGGCGGAACCGTAGTGGGGGAGTCGGTTCTATGGTGGAGGTTACATCGACCGCACAAGCCCCCATATCATATACCCTGTTGCGGTAAGCATGCTCGTTTCAACTATCAAGTACGTTACGTAATTGCCCTTTAGAATATACGCTGTCTTCATAAGACCATATAAACGTGACAGTTGGCCATAGAGCGGCTAGTCCCATCGAGTGAGGGAAGCGGACAGGTGCGGTGGTCCAGCTACTGTGGAAGGGAACTAGACTTCGCGTATATACGCTGACAGACTTAGCGAGGTACCGTTACCCCGAACCCTACACCCCGGCACCCGCCGTTATAGAGCTTATATACCCGGAGCGAGCAGACTATACTTCCTCATATGGAAGGTGTGGGGTTGAGTACGAACCTTTCCCTCCGACAACCCCCTACTCTCCCACTAACCCACCCCGGCACTGGCTCCTTCGATAGGCGTAGCCTGCCCTACTGACGCTCAGCTGACGATATCACGAACCCCTCCCCGGACCAACACGCGCAGCGAACACAGATCCTATATGGAAAGGGCCACATAAGCGGTTTCTTACCCAACACGAACTATACAACCAGCTCAGTCGCCCAGTTCCACTAGTTGCTCACGGGTCAGGGCATCTACAGTTCGCTCCGGCTCCTGTGTACGTACGTTCCCGCTCCCTGCCTCAGTAGCTTCCCCCGATCTATCTTATATGATTGTGGTTGTGGCACGTCAAGTTCGCAACTAGTGGCCGGGCAGGGTATGGGGCACATACTGGGTGTAGCCGTCACACGCCTCCACGGTTTCTACGTACTTGTTACGCATACTGTATTCAAATCCCCGATACAACACGGTGCGAGTGCCCTGGAACGGTAGGTGCGAGAGCCGTAGCCTGGGATACTTGTTTCTGTGTTCTAATGCGTCTTGGGTACCCAACACACTGGATGCTCCTCCTCCGCCGTAACTGCCCTTACCCGGCCACTTCACTAACCCTGTAACTGCCAGAGCAACTAGTTCCCATTCCCTGCTCCATGTTACCCCGTAACTGCCACTACTGACGCTACGCGAACCCCTACACGGCACACTTTACCTGGTCGTTGTCACTCGTCTACCCTGTCAGCACATATAGAGAGAACTAGTTCAGCGGTATCTTGCGGTATCATTTCAAATACTGAGCCGGTGATGGGATGGGCTTCGTCGTGTAGAGGTGGCGGGGTTGGCTCCTTCCTACACTACAGGTCGGAACCGGCACGAAGCTCCCCGGCTCCATTTACGCTACCCCACCCCGCAATGACCTTAATAATACGCTACCCCACCCCGACCAATGACCAATATTTATTAATTGATTTGACCCCCACCTTCAATCTAAGTATGCTGGGGAGGGTAGTTCCCCACCTCAATAACTAAGTAGCGGTAACGTAACGTTTCTGTGTGAGCAACTAGTTCCGCCTGCTTGTATCCAGCTTGCAGTGTACTAGGGGAAATTTGAAGTAGCGCTATGGCTGTTAATATAACTTAATTGATAGCCATTATTGTTATTGATTTTAGTTACAGTGTCTAGCGGCCAGTTGGTGTAACATGCCTTAGGCCCCAGCCGGCGCAGGAACTCAAGATACAACGACCGGCACCGGGACTTCACCGACCGGCACCTGCCCCACTACGTAACAGCCAGATAGTACACGTTCATTTCGGAGGAGTCAGATAAAGGTTATATACGGAAACACCCTAACCCCGTCGACTGCCCGCTCCCCGCTACCGCTTCACCCTGGCTCGCCTAACACCATAGGCTGATTGAGAGAGGACTATAGACATGTAGCCTTCACTATAATCCGTTTCAGTGGCGGGGGTACCATCGATAAGTTATCCGCCTGATACAACTATCAACACCTGGTAGCGTCATAACACAAACACAAATCCCTTACCTGCCTTCATAACGCTGCCGGGGTGCAAGGACTGGTAGTTCCTGGGAAATGGCTGTAGGAGCCGACTCACTTCCGATCGAGGTGCCGGGGACGCCGTTCCCTGTTAGTTGGGTTTCAGTGTAGGGGTGAGCTTCTCTCACTGTATCGGCTGGCTCCAATTGTGTGGGGTACCCTATTGACGGGGGTGGGGGTAGATCAAGTAGTACGGTTGGTGGGTCCGCTCCACATGGAAGACCCCGCACACCGTCCCCGATACTATGAAATCAGAACAATTATCAATGTGCGAACACACAAACTATCGTACGGAACAAAGGCTTCCCGGGCAGTTGGTTCTGTTGGCAGTATTGGCTTCCCTCACTCGACTAGCCAATGGATGGATGTGGTGCGCTCTGTTCTGTGTTGCTGTTCCCTGTGACACGTGTTGCTCGGGCTAAGGCCAATATTCGTATGCCACCGGTTATAGGGCAACGTCACATAGTAGTCAACGGAAGCAGAGGGCGACGTATCAGGGTTATAAGCTCAGATACGCATGTCCATACCCCACCAACTAGTAGCGGGACCGGCATCGTATCGGGCTATTACCTCCTCGACTCCGAACCCCTCAATAGGTTACCCAGGTTCTGGTACAGTAACTGGATTTGTTCTGGAACCAACACGCACACCCACCTGAACCGACTCCCTGATGGTATGCACCCCATACAGCGCACCGAACCAACAACGCCCCGCATCCCGACTACGTTTATTGACGTACGGTGGCCGAACCGCCTCACGTCGTTATTAACGCAACTCCCTGAACCTGCCATTCCCAGCCTACGCCAGTTACACGGGTTGGAGAAAGTGGTAACAGTGAAGTTCCAGCGCCTTACCCCCGGAAGTCAATAGGGGTCGAAGTGCCATCGTCGTATGTTGAGTGTGCGTATAGAACCGGTTTTCAGTGGGCGAACGAGGAGTGGGCATGCCGAGTTGTGGGCTAGCGAGTTTTCATATGATGTTGCCGGGTCAGGGCAGTTGTGTTGGCAGCCAGCCAGCCAGCCAAACTACTACATAGCGTTGTGCCGTGTGAGGGAGCCATGCGGCGTATGAGTCGGGAGTGATCACAACTGCCCGCATCCGAGACTGCATACTTGTGTTTATAAGCTTTCCCCTACACGGTTACTCTGCGTCCCCTTCCCTGGGCGTACAAGTACTGGACCTGCCCAACATGTTGACGAGGAGGTATGATTAAACCGCCACTAACTGTCGGAGCCAACTGAACGCTACAGAAGCGACTCCCGGTCAGTACGGATTTTGATACGCATTCACGGGGGATCCTTCGCCTGTTACATCGAAGTTGTGTTTGTGTCTGGGGTTACAGGACTGGAGCCAACTAGTTGAGTGGGGAGCCAACTTCCTGAGTGGGGTATGTTGGCAGGGGTGTAATCCAACCGTGTATATGGAGCCATTTCAGGCGATTCTAGCGTTACTGTAACTACTGAGTCAGGCGATTATTGACGTAGTGCGCCGGACTGCCCGCATCACAACTGACCGTTCCAGTATCGGGGAACCAACTGTCCGCACGACCCAGCCGTACCAACAACACGAACCGACAGCCTAGTAATCGTTACAGGTTTCTAGTTCTCTCTAGTCGCAGGGTCCGTAGTTTTATATGGAGTGTGATCAACCTGATACCATTTCCCATATGCGGTGAGCCCCATGTAGCACAGAAACCGTACTATAGCCAGTTGTCGGTTCTCCGTAATCACGCGCATTCAGTACTAGTGTACCCCACCGTTACTGAACTATCCTTACCTAGACGTGCACTAGACGGGAGTTGCCTCACTCAGCCAATAATGCGAGTACGTACTGGTCGTTGTACCGACTCCCGACTACCCTGTCAGCTTTCCGCATCCCGTGCACGTGGCGTAAAGGGCAGACGAACTAGTTGTTCCTAAGCGTACGACGACATCGATGACACCGTAACACCAACCACAGCATCATCTTCATAACGTAAATCTCGTCAAGTTGTGCCAGTCTATAACCGAGGGAAGGGACAGCTTCGTAGCCGGTCTACGTACCCACCAGCAACGTAGCGGGCAGTTGTTCTTGTCTTGTAAAGGTCTTATACGGCTGCTGGCATGGCTGATTGGATTATCTGTTCCGGAGCGTATAGACTAGACATCACCCCCTTTCCCTTGCCTGCCAGAGCTTTCCCATTCCCTCGCCCACCGGTATCCCCTCCCCGAGTAGTGCACGCGAGTGGGCATAACGGAACCCCGCTAACTGATATCGTTGTGCACCCCACCCATGTGAAAGCATAAGACCATATAAACGTGACAGACGGCCATAGAGCGGCTAGTCCCATCGAGTGAGCCCCCACCGTACGTCAATAACCGAACCCTGCGCGGTGAGCTACTAGAACCGCCGGCCGTACACCCCATAGCCTCCCTGCCTCCGCTCCCCTTCCCAACCACCCCCTGGTATAATAATATCCCCCGCCACCTCCGATACAACCATAATCAAGAGATGTAGACGACGGCTGAGTACGGGCGGTTTAGCAGTCGATAACTCTATGTGGACCGGGGTTGATCTGGGTAATTGGACGGACGCGGACCGACTCCTCCGGCTGTAGCCACGTAGACAGGGGAAACTCCGACATATGGAATTGTATGTGGGTAGACATGTAGCTAGACTCCGAAAACGCGTGCCCACTTCATGACGCCCACATAGCTCCAGTGGGGCGGAGACCGTATCTTTATGGGTAACGTTCGAACAAAGGCAGTGTCCAAACACTCCATCTACGTACTTGGATACGGCACTAGCCCACTTCATGACGCCCACATAGCTCCAGTCCGTGCAAGCTCAGTACGCCCACTCCTCGTTGCCCACGACTTCCTTCGCGTGTTGACGGCTTTCACAGCTACACCCCGGCCAGCTCAGTAACGCATGGCTCGCAACGAGGATAGGGTTTTGTAACTGGCGTAAGCAGGGGAAGTTTCCATCCCCGGCACCGGCTACAACGAGTTGATATTTGTCCCGCTAATACACGACGGGGAGCCTCCCGCACCTGTGTGGCTCTCAATGGTGGTTGATGTGGCTCTAGTGTACGGTGGTTGATGTAGCTGCCCACATAGCAACTAGTTCCGACTCCCTGCAGTACGGCCCCACATACGAAGCGAACTCGACCGGCCCATATACATTCATATTACGTTGACAGGCTCCGATCGACAGGCTCCGACGCCACCGCCGTAACGGGCAGTAAAGTATTCATCGACCTCACCTGCCTCGCCACATAACTGGAACTATGAGCTGGAACACGCAGCGAAGCGTGCACGTATCGGGGAGGGGCGAGTTAGTTAGTTATAAATGAGGAGGCTTCCCCTGTATCCGGTGGGCGTGTGACGTACCTCCCGGCATATGTATTATTACACTCTAGTTTCCTGTAACCTGAGCTGGCTGTTAGTACTGAGGCAGTTGTCGGTTCGCTGTATGGGGAACCATCCAACAACGACGGGGGAACCATCCCACTTTGACGGGCTGGGGAACCATCCAATAACGACGGATATACATACCACCCACCCCCCAATCGGAAGTGAGTTTCATTTGTATTAATCCCCTGCCCTGCCCTACATAGTTGAACTGGCCGCATACGTGCGGGTTGGTTTATGTGGCTTTTCAGGCCGCCATATATATAACGAACGCTGGCTCCCCTGCAGAAGTCGTGGGACCGGCAGCACCGGACAATATATGGAACCCACAAACCCACCCTGTTCGCCTGGCCGTGCAAGCTTAGGGAACTCGTAGCAGTCGGAGGGTAATGCCTGTTCGCTCACTCTGCTGTTACGGGGAAAGCCGAGGATGGTGATCGAAGTTAGCGAAGCCTCCCTGCAGGTCTACCATCTACCACTATAACCGTGTTACGTAGGCAGCTACACTCCTACGTATTAGTTTCTACACTCCTACGTAACATGGCTATAGTGTACGACGGGGACGCATATGAGCAGTCGTGGAAACACCCGCACGCACCTTCGTTACAGGAAGTCAAGGGCAGTTGGTTTGTGTACGCTACAGGCAGGCAGGTCACTAGCCGGGGGAGTCGGATAAAGTACAGTCGTAGGAGTCGGCGAGCTTGGCGAACAACTATATGAGGGGTACGGGTTCGGGGTCGAGCCCACCGTCAATAACTGCTGCTGAACAAAGGCAGTCGAGTTCGCCTTATAGAGTGAGCTTTCCGCCTCCCGGTCAGACTATCTTCGCTCACTGTAGTCGGCAGTTTGACAACGAACACGGAAACACCCCACCCCATCAAAACATCAATCGACATCGACCGCACGCCCACCCAGTGGAAAGAGGAGAGAGTTTGAGGGACTAACGCCAGTGATGTCGCCGTCTGCTCTCACTAACGGTTCGGTCACGTGGCTGGAAAGGGAAACCCAACACGCAAAGCTCACACCACTATATGAGGAGTATGCACCCCTGATACGTGCGACGCCTACACCGGCCCCGAGACTATTCAATATAGTAACCCTGTTCATACAGGGCCCTGTTCGGAGTCGGTTGACGGCTTCCGTCGTGGGACCGACTGTTGGGGTTACGTAGCGATGGTAGCCGGGGTGGCGGGGAAGAGCAGGTGGCGTATGCGGGCAGGTAATAGCAGTTCCCGATACAACATCGCAACTAGTTCCACCGGGCACTGAGGTGCTTTACCATTAACATTAGTCAGGGCAGGGGACACTCACTATATATATACCAGGTGGTTCAGTAGCGGGGAAGCGTAAGGCAGTCAAGGGGTTCGCGTGTTGGTAGTTCGATAGTCGAGTTCGCTTGCAACTAGTACTGGGCAGGGGCTACATGGGGTCGAGTGAGCTGCCAGCCGGGGAGCTTCGTAGCGGACAGTTGTTCCATTGGCTAGTCGAGTGAGCTATTAGAACGGCCTACACTGCCTATACCCATGAGCCTTCCGCTTTCAGGCTACTGGGTTACACGAACCCCTATAGCCGCCGGAGGGGAATATGGAAGGGCTAAGCAGGTACGACGGAAGCCACAACGTATAATGGCTCCTTCCTACACAACTACACTAGTTTCCCCGGCTACTGCGGTTATATAGAGAGGTGAGCAACTAGTTCCCTGCATCTGCCGTACACCTTATGACGTAATCGCCCTGTCCCTGCTCTTCAAATAAAAAGATGAATGTTTCTGTGTGAGCCAGTTACGGGCCCGAACCAACACGCTGTCCCCTGCCCTGCCGCCCCACACTCACTCATATGTAACACTACCCGGTTCGCCACGTGATGTCTAGCATTATGACGTCTGGTGTATGCGCGAGTAAGCAACTAGTTCTCCGTATCTGCCTTCATAACGCTTCCACGCTACCGTAGTGCCACACCTGGTACTATAGCAATATGACTTTCCCCTACACTGCCGTTACGTAGCGGCCAGTCCCCTAACAAGCGAACCGACTCCGCTACAGGCGTATACCGACTCCGCTACAGGCGTACCCCACCATGTTACCTCGTCGTAACGTTACCGACCCCGAACCTGTAGCCAGAACCACGACCCCGAACCCGCCACATAACGCTGTCCCCTTTCCATATAGTGAGCGTATATGTAACCGATACTGCCAACCCTCGCTATACGACACCCACCTGAACCTGTATCGGCTATACGCCCACCTTCACCGAACCCACGTGCGGGCCGTTAAGTTGTGGGAGTTGTGGGGACGTTCACCTATCCTCGCTAGCCCACTCAGTAAACGCGTTGGCTCCTGTAACCCCTGCCGCTTCCCTGCTTACGCCAGAACCACGACCCCGAACCCCCCATTGACTACGTGAGCAACTAGTTCTGCCTGCCTCACATACTATGTGGCCTCCCTGCCTCCCACATAGCACTCCCTGCCCCGCCACCTCGCCTCGCTGGTTGTTGAGTTCGCCAAGCTCACCGCATCCCTCCGACAACTGTGGCCTCCGACAACCAACACTCCGGCATATGGACTAGCCGCCCCATGTAGCGTCTGACCGGGAGGCGACTCACCTGTATGAATGCAGCGTATAGCTACAGGTCGCTGGCTTGGCTGCTGGAGGTGTTGTGTTTGAACCAGCCCGCATACCGTGTTGGTTCGGGGTTATATATGGTACTACAGGGGCACATACACCAGCATGGGTCCTGGCAGCGTATATGAACCATGTACGTATATCAGGAGCCAACTTCCCTCTATACACCCCCACCCAGTATGTGTTTACCCTGCCCGATACGTGCACGCGAACAACAACCAACAACTACAACTACAACTACAACGTAAACTACTACGTAAACTACAACCACAACCACGACTACCGTTTATGTGCCGTACGGTGGCCGCTCGCTGCGTGGGGTGGCATGGCTTAGGGCGGGCGGGCGGCCCCCGCATCAACATCTTGTTTTCATCACTGATAGACGCGGGTTTGTTTGGGGTGTCTATACGGCGTGGGGAAATACCGTTCACCAGGTCCTCGCGTTACACCGGAATCAGAATCTGGTGGGTACTATACACGCCACCGAACTCCAACTGGGCCACACACATAATAGCGCTGTGTCTTCCCTGCCCGCATACCCCACTTAGACGGGAGGTTATGGAGTACTAGTTGGCTTGGCTTCTTCAGCGGCTAGTTGAGTAACTTGATAAAGAGAAAGATGCCTCTATAGATGCCATTGATAAAGATGCCGATGATTCTGGGTTATTGAGGTGGGGGATGCCTATACACCGACCCTGCGTCACATAGCCCACGACTAAGCCCACCCAGTTCCAGAAGTGGAAAGCGTAGAAGCTCACGTAACGGCAGGTCGGAGGAGGCTTTATTGGCAGGGGAATTACACTGTCCATTACACCGGGGTAGATCTGCAGTACAAATCCCTTGCTCCTCCGCTGTGTGGCCACTAAGTACAGTAAGTGAGATCTTCGCACATTGGGTGGACTCCCCTTCGTCGTATGCTGTAACCCCAGCCACGCTCTATGTAGACCTCCCAGCAGACCCTGAACCCGCCCTGTGCCGCTCTATGTAGCGAGTCGCTTCCCCAACAGCCCGTCAAACGACTGAAGCCATGCAAGCCACTACTTAGGCGCCACACCCTCGTTGTAGACCGCACGTGGTAAACCCCACTACACTACCGCGTGTTGGGAACAGTGAGTTACGCCGGCTACCAGGTGGTTCCATAAACAGCTATACCAGGTGGTTCCATATGCGTGTTCCGGGTTATGAAGTAGTTACGGGCAGAACTAGTTGATCCATTAGAACGGGGTTTGATCCACTACGACGGGTTTCAGTAACGCCGTATGCGAGCAGGTCCGTCCACACAGGTGCTCTGACTCCTCGTTGTGGTTTAGCGGTAGCAGAAGTATTAACGTAGTGGCACGGTGTTTTCCAGGTGAGGTGGACGTCGTGGCCCGGGGAAGCTGAGGGCAGCAGAGAAATACTACCCGCACTGACCCCCCACCACTTCGGTTGAGGGACTAACGCCAGCAACTTTCACGTTTATATAGAGAGACGCCAACCACCCCCAACAGCGTACCAACCACCCCTGTACGTATCTGGACGACGAGCCCGCATACCTGTTCGCGTAGGAGGAAGGCAGCAGATTGGTACTAGTCGGCAGTTACGGTTCTATATCAGCGTGTCGCACAGGTCCTCCATATAGCGGCGCCCAGAGGCGGATAAGCCAGGCCAGTTGACTGCCCCAACGGCAGCGGTATATAACACCTCGTTCCCTTGTATGCGGCAGCAGCACCCCCTAGATAGAGTGTGGCATATTCAGATAACGAGGGTATATGATATGGGGGCTTGTGCGGTCGATTTGTTACCACCACCTCGTTTCCTTGTATGCGCAACCACTACGATAAGAAATTCGATGACACCCTGCCTTCCAAGTCAGTTATTGAGGTGGGCTGCGGGCAGCCCCCCTTCCCCACGTGCATTTGTTGTCGGTTCGCCTCGCTCACGCCTACGCTAGGCAGGGCAGTAACACGACGAGCCCTTTCCCGCGCTACATAGGGTCAGCTTCCTACATAGGGTGCGGTGGGCAGGCAGCTACTGGTTCAGGGTACCGGGTTTATTGGGAATGGGTTTGTTGCTACAGGCTCCGTAGTCAGTAATTACGAGATCCTGGAACACTAACACAACCAGCGGCCACAGTAGCGGGTGGCACATACCATGTGTGTTTACCCTGCCCTTCACTAGTTGCAAGCTCACTCTACTAGCCGGAACGGTTACCAGTTATTGAGGTGGGGGTATGCGGCCAGTTCAATAGCGAACCCCTCGACCCCTTGACTTCCAGAGCGAGCAACTGGTGTGGGTGTCTGGGTTGGCTGCCCGCATACTGTAGCTGTTCACTAAACCCAACACGCTCCGAGAACACAGAAACATGAATATTGAAGAAACATGACAACGCCATGTTGGTTATGTGGCTTGCACGGTATGGCTATGTGGCGTGCACGGGCGGGGTTCTACATATAGCTTGTAGTCGAGTGAGCGTACGTGGCCAGGCATTACCTCCTCAGTGAACCGCCTCAGGCTACAGGTTCAGTTACAGGGTTGGCTACTCTCGCACATACACTGTAAGGGGCTACATGGGGTTACCACAACCCGGTATACCAACTACAAACGGCTACAGGTGAAGGGCTACATGACGCTCCGGCTCCTGTGTACGTACGAGCGGTTGATGCAGGGTGTGGTGCGTAGGCTTCTATGTCAGTTACAGGTTCGAGGTGCTGGTTCCTCGCTAGATAAGTAGCTGCCTTCTGTGGCCCAGTCGAGTTCGCCCATGTAGCCAGGGCAGGGTGATTGACTATGTGGGCGCTGGCAGGGGTGGTTGCATACGTAGCCTTCTATGGTGGTTGGATACGTACTGAGCGTGCAGGGGTGTAAGGCAACTACAATGGGGAGCTTGCATGGCAACCAGAGCCAACTAACAAACTGAGTGGGCTAGGCCCAAGTCAAGTCATTCCCGCTACTGCACCCCACCCATGAAACACCCCAGCCAGCTTCGTGCCGGTCGGAGGCCACAAGAGCTGAGCTCATTCTCGCGCCACATAGTTACGGGGTTTCTCTATCTCTATTTCCCCTCCGGCAACGCTATGTGGGGTTATCCAACCCGGTACCCGTGCACTACTTAATACGAAGAACCCGTGAGCCTGTAGCTTCAACTGCCCGCATACTTGTTCTGTAACTACCCCAACTACGGTTATATAGGTACGAGCCATGCGTCGACTGAGCCGGCTCGCGTGCTGATACATCTCTCCTCGTCTACAAGAGTGGAAGGGGTGGGCTTGTGACGGTTCCGGGGGGAGTGGGCTATGTGGTTCGGGGTGACTACGTACGCCGCTGGCAGGCTTTCTTGTATAGACTGGCCGCTACATACGTCTCACCCTTCTCGATAAATAGAAATGGCCGGAAGCGCTGATATTCGCTGACGTAACCCGATACGCGTCAAGCGGCATCGAGCATGACGTACTGAAGACAGCGTGTAGGGAATGTGGGATAAGCCTGCCAACGCGCGCGCCGCTATGTAGGGGGGCGTTTATCTCGTTTCGCCGTGGTCCCGATCAGGGACTCGCAGGGCAAGCACTACGGAACACTTGGACCGAGGCATCCCGCAAGGGAGCGCCCCGTCTCTGACAATCATGAATATAGTACGGGCCTTCAAACGGACCTCCAACCACTGTGGGAGGAGTTCGAAATGATCCGATATGCGGATGACGCCACGGTTATATAGAGGAGGTAGTGCTGTTACATAGAATAGGCGGCCCGAACCGCTGAAACGAACAACAAGCTTGAAGGTTTTCTGCACAGCGTAGGCCCGCCCAAATGGTACCGGCATATCCCGTGATCTACTCAAACGAGCGTGAGAAACACCGGCAGCCTCGAAGTGGGTGGGTGGGCCTACGGAACGGCTTTCTAACCATGTCCAGCAACTTGCGTAATCTGCAAGAGCCCCTCTATTTATCCCCGCTCGGCACAGCGAGCTGCAGTCAAACACGTTATATAGGGTGGGGTTCACACCCTATCGAAAGGCACATTCCTACATGGGCTACGTGTCCTGCTATAAAGGACTCCTGTCTGAGAACCGGCATGAAATCGTGGAAACCGTGGCTGACGCTGGGTTCTGGATGGCCCGCTGCTGGTGGTTAGAAAGCCATAGCAAGTGGGAATCGCCCCACGGCATCGGAGAGGAGCCTAGCTGGTCGGGATATGAAGTGCCGCACCATACCGCACAATGTGGAGAGCGTAACAATGTTGGAGATTCTGGAGGAGATGTCACATCGCGTAGTGGCGTGTTGTCAGAAGCCCGAGTACGGCCAGAGCGCGCTGCGCAGGACTACAAAGCGTGGTAGCGGTGTGCGGCTCCACGAATGGCTTATAGACCGACCGCACAAGGGTAGCGATCGAACAGATCCGATACAAAGGGCGGGGTGGGTGAGAAAGCCTGCCGATCTACCCTTCCTCCTGAGTCTGTTGACCGATAACACCGGCCCCTCTCCGAGTCGCTGGCATCGACGTTACCGAGCTATATAGCCACTAGACCGCACAACAACAGGTACCATTTCAAGAAAGAGGGAACCCAGCCTTCCCTGTTACCAATTACCTAGCGCCGAGACCCAAGTAGACAAGTTATCTGAACAAGTTTCGTAACGGTGAGGTGAGGTGAGGTGGGGTTAGTGGCGGGGGCGACAGATACGGCTCCTTGCAGCTATCCAGAGCTGGTCCTCCTCTACTGTCTCCCATATGCCAGTCTGGGGATATGGCTACGTGGTTGGGGTGGGGGAACGAGGAAACCCGTCCAGCCTTGTACACGGGGTTGGGTGGTAAGGTTGTGCCGTATCAGTTGCTACGTTCTCACTACCCCCTGTGTAGTCAACGCGGAGCAACCTCAACCCCTTGGTGACCGCGCCCTACGCCCACTGGGGTAAGGGGGGTATATGTACGGGTCGTGTACGTGTAGAACTTCATCGAATAGGGTGCGTGACCGGCTATGTGACCTCGTTCCTCCAGCGGAACCATATACGCTTGATTCGGTTCGTGGATCCGGCGAGGTATGATACGGGTTGTCACCTTACAACAGACAACCCAACTACGGCTTCAACAGACAACCCAACGGAGTCACCCTGTCAACTACCATATGGGTGGTAACCATGGTGTTCACGGCCAGTAACCACTCGGCACTTTGTTGTCGGAAACAGGGGCAGGTTGCAGGGGGTCTCTTCTCTACCAAGACCCTTTGGTTAAGCTGGTGCGGTGGTTCACGCCCGACCAGCCATTGGCACTTCCAGAGTGGCTTCACCGATCTGGCCACTCAACGAAAGAATGACATTGACCTCCACTCAGAGGATAAAAGTACTGTGCGCGTTCCAACTAGTATGCGCGAACGGAGTGCTTGGAGCAACGCGCATCCAAGAGGGGTGGGGGCTGCCTAGTGTCAGGATGAATGATCGCGTACGGGTAGGCCGCTATGGTGGGCGTAGGGAACCGCAGAATTGAACTATCCCTCGCACCCCCAACCAAGCCACAGTCCTCGTTGGTAGATCACGGGTATATATGAGTCATATACGCCCGGCATGTTAACACACCCCCACACCCGGAAGGGGACCCTACCTGCCCGGCGTATATAGCAGGGAACGGAAAGGGTCAGGCTGACCCGAGGAGGACCAGGGCACGTGACGGAGTTTTCCTCCGATATGTCTCAGTCCAGATCGGGCTTTGCAGATATCACGCGACGCTGAAGGAGAGTAGGAACCAGGGCCTCCCGTTGTCCGACATTCGTTATCACCGCTGGGGCGGCAGCCTTCTATAGGATCTGGTTCCCTAGTAGTTGGATGGACCCCCACCCAGGCGCAACACAAGACATCGCGCATAAAGTCTGACGTTGGTTAGTAACCTCAATGCCGGATGCACAGCATCCCCACTTACTGGGCAGTAGGTTCGGCCCCTGTGTTATGGTACCGAGACAGGGCGGTCTCAGCTGGCCGTTCGCACTCCCTTCGAACTACGTGACGAGATGTATGTAATGTAAAGGTGCGCTTTGTAACGATACGCAAGGTCGGGAACCGCGGAGCCGGTAGCAGCAGCGAGAGAGGGCAAAGCAGGGAACGAACTACATTATAAACCCAGCTGTTCGCGGCTAGGGGGGTTCAACAACGGGAAAACACGGCGTATGGAAGGTTAACGATGGCTCATAACGCGTATACTGTTGATGACATGTACGGTTACATGGCGGGACTTGGTATTGCCTTGAACTCCCGCCCTTTCCCAAGTAAGGGGGTTCCTTCACCAGCAGAGAGCATCGGGGCAAGAGCCCAGCTTGATACTCACCCGGACCGCATCTCCCAGGAACGACCCCTCATCTCATCCTATATCACCAGTTATATGGTAAGCTGCTTAGTTACTAGCCAAGTAGGGAGGACAGATCGAGCTAGGGAAGTGGAGGGCCGCCTTACGCTGAACTATCACAAGGGGTGGAGAAACCACTATGTGCGGGGATGGGAGAGACAAGGATCAAGAACGAAAAGCCGTACACCTCCCTACCGTACGGGAACCCTTTACACCCATTTACCCACAGCCGACTAGCGCTTCACATGACTCAACAGCAGTGGGACACGTGCCGGGCTCCCTTCCAGTCCTTGAACACATAGTTGTTATAGGAACTGGATGACTCGATCACGATACATCACAGGCTGTCCTCACAATGTCAGCGCGAATCATATTTATATGATATGCGTACGGATAAACGGGGTGTCATACTCGGGTCGAGAGGAGCCACACCCAGCCCGGAGACCGCATGGTGCAACCACTGCAGAAGCGGCAGACAAGAGCGTTTCCATATCACCTATTACCGTTGTTGGCGCAGCGTTATAAGCGATTCCCGGTACAACAACTATATTGAAACGTGAGGACTACTACTTATATATGACTGACGTGGGGCCCTAACAGCAAGAAACAAGAATGCACCTAGGTCGCTTATTTCCGTATATAGTGATTAACGTAATATGAAGAATTGGATTCCCTATCGAATGCAGCCCATGCGCGGGCACCTATACCCCGTTTACTCGCCAGAGGGAATGCCTCTAATCGAGGTAGCTGTTGCACTACTTACATAGCTATAGCTCTCTCTTTAGCTGGTTGGGATAGTAGAGAGAACCTGATAGGCTGCGTGCGTGCGTGCGTTGAGTGTTGTTAAGTAGTTTGACGCACGGTGGGGTGGGGTGGTGGTGGTTGATCCACCAGAACAAGCAGCGGAGAATACCGTGGTATGTACGTAGAGAAAGAGAAAGGCCGCAACCGCCACCGTATGGGTATGGTATGGTATGGTATGAACACGGCTTTTAACCGTACCGTTGACGCAGGTGTAGCACCACGCAGGTGTAGCACCACTAGTCTGTCCACTACCCACTAGTCTGTCCACTACAACACAACGCGCGACGCGAGGAGCTACCCAAGGCACATCACAGACCGCGCACGTATGCAACACTTCCGTTGACCGCGCACGTATGCAACACTTCCGTTTGTCCGCAACGACCGCACATTTCCAAATGCATTTGTGCGGTTGTCGATGCAGTTCGGGAGGGAATACTACATGAGCTAGGCAGATCTATTGGATGGCTAGGATACAATAGGCCTTTTCACGCCCCCAACGTGGTGTTATGGTCCAAGGTCGAAAACGATGGGTTGGGTGGTTACCATACCGGAAAGTGACACCAACGATCCTATCGGCAACAGTCACGTCTCACTCATCACGTCTCACTCGTTTATCACGTCTCACTCGTTTATATTATATATATGGTAGGCTCGTTAGAACACTCAGGAAGGACCCCTTACCAGTCCGGTGGGAAGCAATGAGCTGGCAGAAAAACACAGACCGAAACACCCGACGTACTGAAGGTTTCTGTAACAGTGGAGATTCGCCACTACATCTGGGTAGGCGGGGATTCAACCAGGTCAGCTCAGGATAGTAGGAGTCGATCCTATCCCGGAGACTGCTAGGTGCTATAGACACTTCGTATCCATAAGCATTCCACGGTTTACCTAGAAGCAGTCCACTAGGCGCAGCACCCGAACAAGCTGTGGCGGATGCGGTTCGCAAAGCCTATGTAGCCGTTTGTTCCGGGCTCGTGAACTTGACGTGCCAGGGGTTACAGTACCGGGGTTGGCTCAGAGGGAAGGGGAAAAACCCCCTCCGGTATCAGGACGTGAGCCAGTGATGTCTACGCCGGAGTCAGATTTCAGTGTAGGGGTTCGCGTCGTTAATACTGGCTACATGACCTGCCCTGATAGAGCAACAAACCCTGAACCCGCCCTGTGCCGCTCTATGTAGCGAATTGCTTCCCCGTGCATATGGAGTTGGAGTGTTGGTTGTCGGAGTGAGCCTTTCCCTGTCAACGGTGGGAGCGCACGACTGCCCGCTACACATCTAGAACCGGTTAGTTAGTTAGTTAGTTAGTTAGTTAGTTATGTGGGGTGGGGGCCCGTACACCCTGATACTTGGACTAAGTAACCCCAACAACCGGTCCACGACTTGTAGCGATGGTAAACGGGGTGGCGGGCCACTACACTGTCGACGGTGAGCCGAGGAGGGTTATTGTAGGTGCTCAGTCGCCGGCTTGGCTTCAGGCAGCGTATAGCGGGAGGCAGCGTATATTCTATGGAGCGGATGGGCGCCACATAACACATACTGGGTGGGGCGTGATATTGCCGCTTGGGCTCGCATGTGCGGGTGGGTGGCTGCGGAACGAGTGGCGTGGTCAACCGTATATGGACCCACCAACCGTACAAGTGTTGGCCAACTGCCCGCATACGTACATCTAATCCTGCCCTCATACCATCAATAGTAGTACCTTCATACGTAGACATATGAATTTGTATTTATTAACTGCCAGAGTGAGAACCGACAGCCGCTATGTAGCCAGCCGGGCCCGACTGCAGGTACCGAACCAACACGCTCCGAGAACACGGCTACTACAACCCTTCCCTCCCTTTATGACTCCGTATGCGGGCGGTTTCATTAATTGACTAAGGCTCCGACTGATGCGTAACTAAGTGAGGAACCTGGCACAACTAATGGAACTGTGAACGAGCCTGCATCCTGTCTAAGTGAGCTACTAGAGCCGGCTGCCCCACCGTACGTCAATAATGGCCAGGGTGATCATTATCGCTATACGCAACCAGTGTTAGTATCGCCCCAACCACTCCATGACGTACTTGTTTCCCACACCTCCGTTGACTTGTATGCAACCCCGAACCCGCTGCCCGGCTCTTGATAATTGGTTACAACAGAATCCATGGGGTGTGGCTGCCTGAAACCAGTCGAGTGAGCCTTTCCCTCGTATGCAGGCGGACAAGTACCCGTGCACGCTCACCCCGCTACAATACCCGGAAGACAGAAACTCTCGTACTGCACACGCGCCACGCTGATACTGGGCGTACTTATGATGGGTGGGTTGGGAGTTGTGGATGGAACTGGGTGGGCTTATCTGTAATGCCTAGATAACGCGAAGCCAACGTATACGTGTTGGTTGTCGGAGCCTATAGCGTATGTACGGTTTCACTGGTTGGCCACGTTCTAAAGCGAGCCGGCTGCCTGACCCACTACGTTGTTTCTTTGTTCGCCAATAACTGCCCGCCCTACTCCTGCTACCTCCTCAGCCGAGCCAGTAGCGTATTACTGATCAGGAGCCAACTATGTAGCGGCGCATACGAGACCGAACCCCAGCCGGCTACGTGTGCAGCGAGCCGGCTGCCTGCCTTCTGTAGCGTGCACGGTAATATCAGAATTATGGAACATGTACCCTTTCCCCTGCTATGAGGGCCACCACCTGAACCAGAACTAGTTGCTCACCACCTCCCGACTACCTTATATGCTTCCCCCCTCGACCCCTATGATTGCGGAAAGATGCCGATGACAAGTAGGGAATATGAATATTGATAAAGATGCCGATGACAAGTATATAACGACTGCAGCGAGCCATGTGTATCTGGGCACAACCCATGACGGACGGTCGGTGCGATGTAGCCGGCGACTGATATAGCCTACGTACCCGCCCTCAACGGTACGGTGGTTACATAGGTTCCCCCACGTGTACCTCCCCACGTGTACCTATACGATGCCCACCACTACAACACATCCTGGAAAACGGCTCCTCGTTGGCCTAGCCCACTCAGGAAGACATGCAAGCCCTGCCAGCTCATACGCTCACAACGTCAGGCGTCATGGGGCAACGGTCGCCGGTAACACTAGCCATAATAGTTCTATACGCTATGTGGGGGCAGTCGATTTATGTTTCAAAATCAAATCATGATGCCGTGCCGGTGCTGCTACTGGTATTTCATCTGTGTCTACGTGGCACGGTGTAAGCGGTTTAGCAGTTGATGCTACGTGGAAACCAGCACATCATAAGCCTGTCCCCTGTGATTTATACAGCCTGTTCCCGCGCACGCGTCGGTCGTATATAGTTGTTGTTCCTAAGCCGCCACTTCGGATGACGGGCCTTTTCCGGAGCGTGTTGGTTCGGTCTCGTCTTCAGGTGTTATGCCAGCCGGTGGGGAGCCACTTGTAATGCTTTCTGTCTGCCCTACACAGCTACGCGACCCCTGATACGTCGCCCGGCACTTTGGAGGTTGGTATACGGTGGTACCTCTAACAGTCTTATTGGAGCCTTCCCTGCCCTTGGAGCTGAGGATGCATAGCGAAGCGAACGATATAACTTGACCGCGTATGAGCTGTCCACATATCCTACATATTCATCTTTCTCTGACAACTCAAACTCCGTATACTGTACAAACTCCGATAGGCCCGCATCCAACTTAGTGGTGTGAGCAACTAGTTCCACCGGCCGTGTAGTGGAAGGACCCTACCGACCGTGTAACGCGGCTCGAGCTGCCCTTATGACCTCTCTATATAACCCTTCCGTCGTACCAACACTAGTGAAGGACAGGGAATCTACTCTGGTAAACAGTGGCTATGTGACGCTGGCGTGTAATCCCGTAGAAAGCGGAGGAGTCATACTTGGATAATGCACCTTCGTTACAGGATTATATTACACCGTTCCCAGGCGAGGCAACTTCCGTCGTAGGCTATGTAAACGCGGGACGAACCCATTCCGTGCCCCTGTACGTATCTGGACGAGTCCCTTACCTCCTAAGCTCAATAGCCTGGTTTAGCCGGTGGACATTACAAAGCGTTAGAACCTTTAAAGCGCGTGGGGAGCCAGTGATGTTTCTGTAGTGACTGCCGTTTGTGAGCAACTATACGTCTCGGGGTGCGCCGACCCATCGCCTCAACTGCCCGCATACCGTGCACGCTACTACAAACCAGCAGATAAGTACTCACCATTAGTCGGAGGAGGAGTCGAAGTCTACGGAGTCGAGGTGCCGGGGTGGGTTAGTGGGAGAGTAGGGGGTTGCCGGGTGTGGTATCGATGATCGCGTGTTGGGAGTCGGTTCCCCGTTACATATAAGGAGTATAAGTATACGCCTGTCGATCGGTAGCTTATAACACCCGGACAAATGGATATGAATGTGTATGCGCCACAAACAGACTGTAGCGAGCCGCCTCCCTTCAGTACCCCAGGCATCGTAGCGGCCAGTCCGTCCAATTCCCCACCGTACCTTGAGGCGTGTAGGGCTCGTGAACTTCACACGGCGCACGTAATCACTGTTTATTGTTTCTGCTACACTAAGTACACTTCCTACAATGGGTCAAACCCGGGATAGCGGGATACCTTTTAAGAACCGCTCTGAGAAGCCCTCTTGAACATGGATAAACATGATCTACACCGTTACAATAGACTAGACAGGTGCCGTTGCAGGGGTTGGTGGTGTATATCCATCGGGTGAGGAGTCCGTTAGTACCACACCTGAATACGAGACATATATGTCTCCGGGTGTGGGTACCTTCACTGCCAGATATCGCGAACAGGTATGCGGGAACTAGTTCTGCCTGCCTTACGTACTGGCTCCGGCTCGTCGGGTTGTGGGGGTTCACGAATAAAGGATGAGGTGGCGCCTACGGGGAAATAGAGTTACGACTACCACAACAACATGTACCGGAAGCGTATAATATCATGGGGGGTTGTAGCCGGGAGCGGATAAAGGTTATTCAGTAGTGTACGGGTGTAACGTAGCTCACAAACGTAGGGCAGGATGCAGGGGTCGAGGTGCCGGGGTTCGCGCGCACGGGAGTCGGTGAGCTTGTTAGGGGACTGGCCTTTACGCCACATGGACGTCACACTACCCCGATACAACACGGTGCGAGTGAGCGTATATGTGCCGGGAAAGGGCGTTCCACCTTGATATAACGGGAAGGGAAGGGAAGGGGATAGTGTGGGTTACAGGCATAGGTTCGCTTGTAGCCGGGACTTGCGATCGAGTAACGGCGGCGCGGCGCGGCTAGGCTGCTTGCGTTCCGCCCGGCAGCGGCAGAACTAGTTGTGGTCTACGTTGTGGTTGTAGTTGTGGTCTACGTTGTGGTTGTTGTTGGTTGTACGTAATGGCTATCCAACACGCTTCGCTATACGTACCGGGGTTTGGATCAGTCGTGGGACCGGCTGCCCGTGCTCTAAGTGCGCTCACTCGCCCTGATACGTGCAAGCTACGGAGTTTGGCAGTGCCCAAACACTCCATCGTGATACTTGTCTCCGTCACACGCCTCCACGGCTACATAGTACTTGGATACTAACACGCCCACCAGCACCAGTACGGAATTCCCAGCCTCGTTCGTAACTGGCTATGGCTGTATCAGGGAACCAGCATAGTTCTCTAACCCCCTAACCCCGGCTACCATCGCTGAGTGCCACCTCGCTGCGGCGGTTCGCGTGTTGGTTGTTCGAGCCCCGAGTAGTGCACGCTCACCCCGCTACTGATGGCTCGTGTGGGGAGCGGTACCAGGTGGTTGTAGCGGGAAGGAGCTACAGAGTTTGGGTATAGGCTGGCCGTTATATAAGCTCACTCGACTACCAGTGATGTCTAGCATGGCCCGCTCACTACCGGTGGGTGTGTAGCCGGCTAGCCCCAACCACTCCATGACGTACTTGGATACTAACAAGCCCACTCCTCGGCACCATGGGTATATAGGTCCCTGCACGCTCATAAAGGCAGTTACGGGAACAGATAGTACCTTAAGCATACTTGGAAGACAGGGAAGGGGATCCGGCTACAGAGGAAGGCAGATTGATTAGTTAATATTCCCCTGTCGGAGATGAATATTCATAACGTCGGAGTGGCTACAGTCGGAGGCCACATAACGGGCTGTCGGTTCTATGTAGAACACTGGGCCATCAGTAGCGGGGTAGTAGTTGGAAGGGCTACACGGGCGATTGATTCATATGAATCGTCTGGTGGACTAGTGTTGGCTCCAGTCCTCAAAGCCAATAATGCGGTGTAACGCCACTAAGTACCAGAGTTGTGCCAGTACCCGTTACCTTTACGTATGCGGACAGACGCTACATGGGGCAGCTAGTCCCAACTAGTGAGTGAAGCTTGCACGGGCAGACGTTATATCACGTGTTGGTTCGGGTGTGGGTATGCGGGCAGTTGTGAACTGAGCGGGAGTGTTTCTTCTACCCTATGTAGCGATATGATAAAGTGTGGTGCGTAGGCTCCACTGTCAGTTAGAGGGAGTTATGCTACGTGGACCGGGGTTGTAGTGGGTTAGAGAAGAGAGGGAGCTTGATAGTGCTCCAGCTCCACTAATTGTAGACGCAGGATTAGCCACGTATAGTTAATCCCCTGGCCACTGAGGTGCGAGTGAGCGGCTATAGTTGCCTGCCTGCCTTCCTCTGTAGCGGGACCGGGTTATTGAGGTGGGGCGTGTAGGGGTTGTGGGTTGTTGATTCATGTGCGGAGCAGCGAGCCATGCGGCACTGAGCCCCCATCCTCTTCTAAGGCGACTGAGCCCCCATCCTCTGTAGGCGTCAAGCTTATATAATGTACTTATGTAACTGATGTAATACGTATGTATATCGGCTTTCTAATATGGCTTGGCTTCTTGCGACTTTGAAGTGGTACCTGCCCCACATACATTGAAGCTGGTTTTATGAAGGAAGCGTATGTGCACGGGTCCATATAGTCGCTCACACAGATGACTACACCGATACTGAACGGATGCGGGGAACTAGTTGCTCACTCGCTGCAGTCTGTGCTAGAATTGATTGAGTAAACTGAGTGGGCGAACGAGGAACCGTTCCTCGACCCCTTTACTGCCGGAGTGAGTGAGCCAATAGTAACTACAACGGTGGGGTACTTACTTGAGAGGGGTACGGGCACGTATGCATCTGTTGTTGTGATGGTGGGGTACACGGAAACTGGGAATTCCGTACTGGTGCTGGTGTTTGTGTCTGGGGTGGTTGCATACCCCTCAACGTACGGTGCTGGTGCGGGGTCTTCCATTAGACCCAACAAAGCCAATGTCAATACTCCTGTCCCCTCGGTCAGTTGATTCCTATTCATATGACCTTGAAACTAAGGTGAGGTGCCCAGACACAATGTTCGTGAGGAGGTTTGGGGTTGAGACCACAACCCCTCCAGCAACTATAGATAGGGCTATATGGACCTGGCCACTGTAGCCTGTAACCCCTGTACGTAAGCGAAAACCTTCCCCTCCGGCCTAGCTAGTAGTGAGTAACTAGTTCCGCCTGCCTGCATTACCCAACCCTGCCAGCGAAAAGCCGTCGTATGGTTCCCCCAAACCTACGTGCACAGTCGTTACGTATCGAGCAGGTTCCATGATTGCTACGGTGGAGACGAATCTGTGACGGTGGAGACGTGCCGTGAGGAGGTTTATGAAGTTGTGTAGCTTGTCCATGTAGCCGGAACCCGAACCCATTCCAATACTGGGTAACACTCTACAGGTGAAGGTTACCGGGTTGAGTATGTGGTGAAAGAGCCAGCGGTGTGTCCAGCGTAACATGGGCTGGTCGTTGTCCTCTTGTGCGAGTGGGTGAGCGTAACGGAACGTGATGCTCACCCCTCCCCGGATATCCCCTCCGCAGTCCGGCACACATGGGTCGGGGCGTTACAAGGCCAGTCCCGGCTACAGCAGATTAATATGAACCAAGCACCTTGTAGCACGTGTACCCCTGCACGCGATCCTGGTTCCTTACTAATACCAATTGTGCCGTGGCCCCGGCTACCGCGCCATATAGACAAGTATGTCAGCATGCCCACAGTATGTGCCCCCGCGGATCAATACTAGTTCCCCGACGGAGGATACATAGTATGCGCGAGTGGGTGAGCAACCGTACTGGCCCGAACCGCATCCTGTCTAAGTGAGCAACCTTGTAGCCGCCCCGGCCAGGTACTGTGTCTGGGTTGGTTGGACTAGTAGTTCCGCCGGCTGGGGGAAAGCATTTATCACTGGGGTCGGCAATGTAGGGGTTTGGAGTGAGGGAAGCGGGTACGCCGTGTAGGGGCTTACAGAGCCAACGCTATTCCGTCGTGACAGAGCCAACGAAACCCTCGCTAGCGGCTGCTCCACAGTACGTTGGCGCGGGACTCACCACTACGTAACTGATACAAGTACACTAACCGATACACTTCCTTGAATACTGTGAGCAACTAGTCCCTAGGCCAGGCTATGAGCAACTACAAACCCTTGACTGTAGCTGCGAGTGAGTCTTCCCCCGCTATAACCACCTCCTGGTACTAATACCACACTACCCCTCCCCGTTCACCGGTTCTATAACGCCCACGATCGTTTATCCCGCACCGGCTGCATACGCTGCTTTGTGGGAAGAACGAGGAGTCGGAAAGCTATGTGGTAGTCGTGCACGGGTGAGATACCCTATAGCCGCTGGCATGGATGCATACGCACGTGGAACTGTACAATACCCCTTGACTGCCCATGAATATTGAGAGTACTAACTGTCTTCCCCCGCCACCCCTGAGACTGCAGCAGCTATATAGAAGACTGTGGGAGCAACCATACGGTTATATAGAGAGCGGTGCACGTGTAGGGAATTTCGACTTGTATAGTACTCGCGTCACATGGTGCGGTCGATGTCTGTTAGCCAACTGCCCCATACAGTAGCGGAATATGAATCAACTGACCGCTATAGATCGAATGTAGGCGGTGAGCGTAGCCTACACAGAAACTACAACCTGATACAACCACCCCGTTACCCACGACTCCATATCGTTGGCTCCTAAAGCCGCCAGCGTGCCAGGCTAATAAGACAGGGCGTTCCCCCTTTGTAAATGGCAGTAGTATCGTATGTTCCCCAACGGTTTGGACCGACATCAATGTGGTTTTCGGAAGGTGCTGGTGCGGTCGATGAGCAGTACGTAGACCCCCACATGTAGCAAGGCGGTACGTAGCCACGTGTGTTATATGGGCGTGGGGGAGCGAGCCATGCTAGAGCTGGCTCCTAGTAATAACCCTCCTCCTCATAGTTATTACACCGGTGAAACCAATCCCTACACTTCGCGGTGCGCTGGCCCAACTACGTGGACGCTTCGCTCACAACGACGCTAGGCAGGAAAGGGTAGAACGAGGAAGCCCTTACCCGGCATATAGTAGTTGGGAGTCGTATGGGGTAGTTACTGGCGTTGTAGCCGAAGGATACGTAGTGACGCCCACTGCCCATGTGTGCCGGACAACCCGCAGTAAACGCAAGGTACCTCGCTACAGCCCAGGCTATATAGTCAACCTACACCGGCTCTGTATACGTAGTGGACTTTACTCCCTGATGTACTAGTTGGTGGGAAAACCGACTGCCCTTGACGCCCCATAGCCCGGTGGGATATAGACATGCGGTTACTGAGCCGGCGGAAGTTACGCTCACTCCGTACACCCCTGCACGCTGGTCCCACGACGCAAGTAACTCGTTCGCCCAGGGTTGCGACGTTACTGAGGGGTGAAGGACAGGGTCAAGTTCACGACGCTACCGATCGACAGGCGTATATAACTGAACTCGACTGCCTAGTGACGGTGGCCAGGGAAATAGCGTCATATGTACGCCCTGTCAGCTACTGATGGATTTGAATATTCCCTGGTGCACGTATGTTGAGTGAGCTGTCCCCGCGTATTACTGGTGAACTGCCGACTACCGTAAGGAACTAGTTACTGGTGAACTGCCGACTACCGTAACTTATACACCCTCCATCACGCCGTATGCGATAAACACAAGCTTTCCGACCTCACCCTCCTCACCCGGCCTCAACCTATATAACGCCGGGTGAGGCCGGGTGAGGGTTTCTGTGTTCGATGCGCTCACAACGTCAGGCGGATGGGGTAACGCAACTAGTTCTCCGTAACTGCCTCCGCATGGTGTGGGTGCAGTAGCAGTTATTATGAATACCGCATATTATGAATACCTACTCGCCACATACTTTGTAGATGTCTGATTCCGGTGTTGTTATAAGGTACACTAGTACTGGAACCGTACATATGTCAATAGTGTTATAGACACCTTCCGCCTCATATAAATAACGCCGGTCCCACTCAGTAAGGTGGGGAGCCAGTCATAGTCGGAAAGTTGGATGCGGGTACAGTAACCCCATACATGCAGGTCCGGGGAAGGCATATAGAACTCGCACAGGGTCGGTCTCGTATGCGGTTCGCCCACGACAACCATATTAATTAATATGCCTGAACCCACGCCAGCAGCCGTCGTTAAACTAGTTGTGTTGGTTCCGTCTATATACACCGTGGAGGCGTTTACGGAGACAAGTACTTACGGGGAACCTGCAGCTCACTCGACCGGCTGGCTACAGGCTACTGGCTACAGGCCCCCACACTCACTCATATGTAACACTACCCGGTTCGCTGCCGGGGCTGTATACGGTGTTGGTCCGGTGTTATAAACGAACTCCGCAGGTGAAGGCTACTGTGTTAGGGACTATGATATGCTATCGTAAGGGGAAGGTGAACCGATCGAGGGGTACGTTCACGGCTTTTCTGTTGTTGTGATGGTGGGCGAACCTACATACGCCAGTGGGAAGTGGTCCCAGAGTAACTGTGTTCATTGACTTTGGATCGCAAGGGGTGAGATACTACAGCGTTACGTGCGGAGTGAGCCGCCTCCCGCTACTGACGCTCAGCGAACCACATACCGTTCCCTTCCCTTCCCTCGCTTCGCTGTTGGGTGGTACGACGGAAGGGTTATATAGAGAGGCCGGGGTTACAGCATACGAATAAACAATGGATCCAACAAATACTTACTGAGCTGGCATGGCTGATGGCGTCATGTATTGTCTATTGTCAAGAGCAGTATATGTAGAAGGTGCACCGACCCTGCTACCCTGATGGAGGTGTTGTTAGAGGACCTGGTGAACGGTATTACAAATGACCGGGAGTCGGAAGTACTTGCGTGCACGGGTGATTGACTACCTTGGACTTAGTGAGGGGCTGGCAGGGGTTATGTAGCGATGGTAGCCGCATGTGTCGGGGGAAATAAACCACTAGTAATATACGCTAGGTAGGAGCCTGTCGGAGTTAGTACAGTCGAAGTGGCTCCGAAACCAGCAGATATTGACGCAGCCGATTACTGGTATTTGTGCAGTTGTTCCCTCCCAAACACCAGCAGCAATGGCCAACCCTCCGTCCGTGCTCATAAGGGATGCGGTTCGCCCACAGCGTAAGGTGGGTTCGGGGCACGTGGCGCGGGTTGCTCACGTAGGGCTTAGGAACGCGCCACGTATGTGGGTCAGGGAGTCGGCTCTCGCACCTACCGTTCCAGGGTTTGGGGGGTACCTCACACGCCCACGATCTATAACGGTATCAGGGTCCCGCTATCCAACTGCCCGGAGCAGCTTCAACTTGGCCATTTCCCTCACTCGTAGTGGCCGTGGGTCTCATATGTTACACCTCACCTATACCTCACCTATATAATTCTGACTGTGACGTATCCGGACACTTCGTTATTAACAAGCTGCTGGCAGGGGCTGATACAAGTACACTCACTGCATCCCTGCGACAACCGTAGATAGGCACCGATAGGCTCCGTATACGGAGTAGACTCAATACGGCTTGTAGCGGGAAGTTGTTCAGGGGTATGCGTGCAGGGGTTTGTGATTATTAACGGGTAGACAGGTGGCGTGAGGAGGGCTATAGGGTTGTGTAGGGCAGGCAGTGCCGCAGTACGGAACACAACAACCAGCTCAGTCCACGCCAGGCTCGCTGCCCTCATATATAACACTTGCGGTATCGGGAAGTAGTAGTTATATATGAGTGAGTGTGGGGGCCGGCTCAGTAACGCATATGAGGGGGAGCAACCCCGCCTACTGAACCTGTAACTAGAAAACGCATACCGAACCTACTGCATCCTGCCTATTGTAACGGGACCGCATCCTGCCCCACATAGACAGACGCGCTCACTCGACTGGTAATCCGGAAACCCCTGAGTCGGCTCGCTGCGCTCACTCACTAACGGCAGGAGTCGTAGGTTCATAGTTCGATCTCAGTGGCCAGGGAACGCTAACGATATATACGTACCACCGTATACCAATAGACTGAAACTCCCCGGTGCGCCACGTGGCGAGCAATAGACTGAAACTCCCCGGTGCGCCACGTGGCGAGCTGGCTGGGGTAACTATGTGGACGTATGGGGGCAGGCAGAGTACTGAAGCTATTACCTGTGAGTTACGGAGGAAGGCCCCACCACTGCGCTATAGCCGCAGCTAGTGTTACCGGGGTGATAGTTCATTTCTTAGTACAAACTGCAGAGCGGGAAACAAATCCTGTATGTGCGAGTGGGCGTATAGTTCAGTATCCGGGCGAGTCGTTGTACGCCTGTGCGAGCTTATATAACGATATCACTTCATAACCCTCATCATCATAATATGAGGAGATTTACGCCTTGTGGTGGAACTGTATCTGCCTTCCTCCGTGGCTGTCCCTGTAGCCTGTAGCGGGACCCGTAACTACATGTTCACGCGTCTAGTGCACGGGCAGCCCCACAACCGTACTGCTGCGAACCGATCCCCTGTGCGAGTGACCAACTACAAACGCCAGCCGCCACAGGAGCATCACCCCCAGTAACTACCCCTTACGCCTTCCGCACCTCACTATACATGCTCTCAACAATCATGTGTTCTTGGCTACGAGTTACGCCTACCAGCACCAACCGTTGTTCAGGGGTATGCGGGCGGTTCGCTAGCCGTACGGTAACACCCACCCCACTTAGTCGACCGCACCATAGCCGGCCCCCACCTCAATAACTGGCGCCAATGACAGGGCTCACGTAGTTGGAGTTGGGTGTGTTGGTTTTCGGTTCGCTGAGCGTCAGTAGCACAGGGTCGGGGCGCTACAAGGGCAGTTTCAGTACTATCGGAACGTGGGAAGGGTGTACGGGCCCCCACATATATAACCGAGTCTGGTGCAAGAACAAATGGCAGTGTAGGGAACAGAGTGTACTAACAGGTTCCGATCCGATGTGGCGGGGAAGTAGCCAGGGAGACAAAGGTACGACTGAAGCTGGAGCCGCATGTTTCGGGGGTGTATAACGGAGTGAGCCGTGCACGGTGCACGGGATGTGAATGGCTACGGTGTGCCTGCCCGCGTACGAATAGTATTCGTGAGCCGCCCGACAATCGACATCGAGGAGCTCTCCTCTATATAACAACGGTGTAGCCGGGGTTATATAGAGAGGTTCGCGAACAAAGTCAGGGGAGGGTGTAGTAGGGATAGTTACGAGGATTCCCTGTGAGCTACTGGGGCATGGACTGTATGGGGTGTAGTAGCAACATACGCTGGCATGGCTGCTCGACTGCAGCCCTCAAACCGTAATACGGTAGGTAGGTGAGCTCTTATATAACTAACTGGCTTTACGTAACCAACGTAGCCTCCCTGCCTTGCGCCACGTAGGGTTGGTTACGAACTAGAGTTGCCGGAGGGGTTGATATGGAAGGGTTCGGGGGGAAGGTGAACGCTATATACCGTACATGAGTGGTTGTAGCCGGGAGCTGAGGAGCAAGAGATGGATGCAGGGTTCGCTGAGAATGGTTATGGGGCTGTACCTGCCCTGCCTAGCGTAGGCGTGAGCAACAACAACTATATAGAGGAGAGAGACCCGGAGGGTTAGTCGAGTGTGATCAACCTGTATACCGTTCCCATATGCGGTGAGCAGTATATGAAAACGACACTGCCTGCCCGTACTTGGATTCCATCGTAGTACTTGTATCCTCGCGAGCTGTTGCTGGACATCACTGTTTTTATTATACCAGGTGTAGTTGTAGCCCGCCGTACTCCATAACCCTCAGACTCCAAGGAACCGACTCCTTCGACCCCACCTCAATAACCTGTTAGAGGACTGCCCAAAGTGATAGGGTTATGAAGTTGTGTAGGCAGTTCGCTGCGCTATGTAGGGCCATCGTACCGCAACTTACCTGGGAACGGCGTAATCTACGTAGAAAGGGAACTAGTTACAGGGTTTGATAACGGAACCTACAAGCCTTCCGTGAACGAAGCGTAACGACTCAGGGGGACTGAAAAGCCACGTACCTCGCCACGTAACTCCTGTAACGCTATGTGGGGCTGGGAGGCCACATAAACCAATATAGCGGTTTAGCCGGCAGAAAGCATATAGAACTATGTGGCTTAGTATGCAGGGTGTAACGTGAACTATAGCCGGATGTATGCAGGGTGTAACGTAGCTCACTCGTTATACAGGGACTAGCCCGGCCGGCGTGTAACGTAGCTCACTCGTTATACAGGATGCGGCAGGCGGCGTCTATAGGGCACATACGACGACGGGGGTGATGTCGCTCCCTGCTAATCGATGCAGTTGGCGCGATGCAGTTGGCGGGGTTCGGGTCAGTGATCTACACCGGCCCACATAGTGTTGAAGTAGCTGCCTTCTGTGGCCCAGTCGACGCGAGGGAGGGTGTAGGCTATGGAACTGATACAACAACGATATACGGATGCGGGCTCGTGTTACGACGTACGGGGTTACAGGGTCAACTACTACTCCAGATACAACTCCATCGTACGTATCAGGGGAACCAACTCCGTAGACAGGGGGAGCATTATCAACTACCGCTGTTGGGCTCTATACTGCAGGTTCAGTGTTCCACATTATAACACGCATATTAACCGCTAACTCCTACAACCTACTAATACCCCGACAAATACCCCACCTCTTGAATCCAAGCCAATAATGCCCCCACACTCACTCATATGTAACACTACCCGGTTTGCCAGCTCAGTAACCGCATCAACGTGCGGAAATACTCCTGTTGTTATCAACGTATTCAACCGGTGGCTCTATGTATCATGGAAAGCCGTACTGTTCGCAACTAGTTCCTCTCCTACACTGCCGTCAACGTGCGAGTGAGCTTCGCTCACCCCTACACTGCCTGCTTTCCCCTTCCCTTCATTCCCCAATACGCCCACCTGAACCTGGTAAACGACTATACCACCTTATAAGGCTACTGCTTCCGTCGTACGGCTGCATCCCCGGCTACTGCTTCCGTCGTACCTGCCTCCCTGCATTACTGGGAAAGGTAGCCCGCGTGAGAAGAGCAAATCAATGGGGTTTCCAGGGTTCGCTTCCCCGCTACCGCTTCCAACTGGTATACATAGTTCACCTTCTCCTGCCCTGCCGTTGTGCGGACCGCCTCCCAACACACCCAGTATCGGGTGGTAGTTTATTAGTAACGGAGCTCACCGCCTCCCGCCACGCCTTAGTGGAAACCAGTAAACGGTGGAGCAGCAGTTGACCTCCATACTAGCGGGTTTACCATGTACACACACACAGCTACGGGCCTCGTGAATTCAGGTTTCGTTATTGTCCTTTCCCGAACCCTGTTGGCGACCGGCGGGACATACGGGGTGTAGGCTTCCGCACGTGGGACCGTCTCCCATAGATTGGCTGGGGTTATTAATACCAACTACGTAGAAACCGCTTGGAGCTACACGTAATACGAACCCACCAACTGCAGCCCCCGAACCCGACCGAACAAAGGGATGTGACGCATTATTGACTGAATGCATGGACACTCCACTCGAACTATGAACCTCTGTCCCCGCATCCTGCCGCTACGTGAGGTAAGGTATATCAGGGCGAGTGTGTGGTTTCCCCCGTACCGTGCACCTCAATAACCAGGCTATGGGAAAGCTACAGAGTTTATCAAATCCGTTGTAGACGGGGACGCCGTTACCGGGAGCCCGCCCCTTTTGAGTTAGGTTCCCCCCATCCCATCCGATGGAGTTGTCGTGGACGGCTATGTATCAGCGGAAGGCTCCGTGAAGGGACCGGCGTGCACGGGGGTTTGTCTAGGTGAGCGGAGCAGTATATGCCACTTGCAGTTACGTACGGTTACCCGGGCTATAGTTGTTACTCAAGCGTGTTGGGTATGAACTTTCCCGACTCATGTGTGCCGGACTGCCCTTACCCCATGTAGCCTGTATCGGGCGGGGTTGGCTCCTTCCGTAACTACAGACACGAATAACGGCAGGCGGTTGTGGTTCCCACGAATACGGAGATCGATATAGACACGGCAGGCAGATTCAATAATCTGGTAATAGCTGACTCCCACTGGAATTCTCCCGGATAGGAGCTCAAGGAAAGGTCTCATGGGAGCCGTACATGGTCCGCCCCACTCTGCGCTAGGCCTGCATTTCCCGTGTTCGCTGCACGCGGCGTGGCTACCCGAATCTGGGGTCGGTTGTGTTAGGCGGGCAACTACCGCCACAACTACCGCCACCATATGGAATGGGTCTCCCCTGACAGTTTTCTGTCAGTACCTATTCTGGTGATGCACACCTCCCAGCGGCAAGTATGGCTGCGCTAGTGGCTCTTCTGTGGTTCTCCCCGTTGTGAGAACGGTGAGTCAAGGTCCTCTGCTTCCGGAGGATCGACAACGACGCCCGGTACACGCTGGTTAGCAGTGTTTCGAGCACTGGCGGAATTCTGACTACTTAGATGGCTCGCGTGCCTCCCTATGAGTGGCAGGGTAGTCCCAGCTGTTCTATGGTGACGGGTGATGCGCTGGTTGTGCCTGGCTGGTGTCTGATCCCTGAGGCAGGCGTAGCATCTCTAGTTAGCCACCGCTTGGAATGGCATTTCTAGCTAGCCACTGATGGACCAGAGGAGGAAGTAACGTCTTCAATTGACATTGCTTATTGTCACAAAATCACTTGCCCGTTGATAGTGGTTGCCACTACGAACCCCGCGTTGCTAGCAGCTATTGGGAGAAAGACACGGAGATGTTAGTGTGATGTGCCGGGACCAACCAAGTAGAAGCCTCCCGGCTGTCAGTGCCTCCTATTGCCCGGCACCTGCCTGGACTCGCCACATAGGCCCACGTGTTCGAAATCGATCGGTGATTTCACGTCTACTTGGCGGTGGTTCACGTACCGGTGCGAATGGTGCGAACGAATGAATAGGCCTCCACCGTCTAGGATAGCAACGATTACTCAACCAACCCGGCTCCAGCCAGCGGAGCTTGGTGAGGCTTACTGTCGAGGAAACCATGGCTCTACTAGCGGGTGTCAGTATGGTATGTCGTGATCCTTCCGGGGTCGGCTGCTGGAACTGGGTAACCGACATGGCATGCCGCATCGCGGTCAAAGACCCAATACGCCCCACCGTGCGTCAAACGAAACGTGGCGATGGAATAGAATGACATGCTCTCGTAAACAGCTGAACCAGCGAGTGTAGCCGGAAGGGACGAACCAATTAGTCTTCAGTAACTGTGAGTCGCTACCCCCATGTAGCGCAAGTAGCGTCATCCGATGACTAAGTAGTATGATACTGTCAAAGTGCCGCGAACAACAACTATAGCGGCGCGTAAAGGGGGCTAACGATGGTTTCACCTCTCTACGTTTATAACGTATGCTGTACAGTAATAGCCCTTCCTAGATCAAACCACGCCCCACATAGTCCTAATCCGAGGATGAATACCTGCACCTTACCCGACAACTACGTGTTATGAGTCAACCGCAATAGACAAGTGGCCGGCCTCAACTTCACTGACCATATTGTCACTGTCTGGACCGGCTGTAGAGGTGGCATGACGGACTATCTCCCCCCGAGTGAAACTCTCGCAACAACAACTAACCCCCCTACTTCCCCCTTTCCCACCGTACGTCAATAACGGTGCCGGGTGGTCAGTGACGGTTCGAGCATGCGCCACTGGTCGCATCTGGATACTAACGGCTGGCACACTTACCAAGTTCCGCATACGCGAGACACCTTATCCCACTACGTGGTACCCCACGACTACGGGCATGTCTTCTGTCGCTATAACGTGGGAACTGCGTACCGAGCATGGACCCCTTATGTAGTATGTAGCCGGTTCGAGGTAGCGTACCGCCCTACGTTATTGACGGTGGGGGCGGGTAGCGTACCCACGTAGTGTCAAGAAGAACAAAACCCTTGACATCAACATCCTGCCGCCCCACCCCGTCTGTTAGATCTGAGGGCTCGCCGTAACAACGTCGATAGGGGTATTCGTTATGTGCCGGAAATGACCACGGTCAGGTTGCTACCTCCTCAAACTCCTCTATGTTGGTTTTCAGGCCGCCTGCTTGCGTCAATAACGCGTTTCTGCTTTTCGGCCAGATCAACAGGTAAGTGGTACAACGCAGAACGCAAGCTCGTGCGGAAAGGCTTTCATCGGCATATCACGGCAGTATCCCGGGTATGATCTGTCTAAAGCCTGATACGCAGATGGAGCTACGCTCTCAACCAGAAATGCTCCAGGTCCTATCTACTCCCCCCCTTCCCCGTAGATAGGCGTAGATAGGCCCTTCCGAGATTATAGAGCGTTAGTACGCCCTACTAAGTACAGTTTCCAACAGTCTTGTCTCCGGCAAGCGATAGAATGTGCGGTACGTGCGGTGCTGTACGATATGAGTGAAGCGACGGTCTTACCTTCCTATATTGGTGCTGTTGGGGCCTTCGGAAGGTACTCTCCCGCTCGGGCCACCTTACGCCCACGACTACTAGCATTGCTAGTGGTCTAATGTAGCCGTCATTTTCACTGCCTAGGAAATCGGACCATGAATCGTCCAACCCAGCTTCTGCTTACGAAGTCTGGTGGGGCTAACTGACTAGTGTGGGCACCGCTGCTCAAGTGATGTACTTGGAGTCAGTGCCCCCTGGGTCTACCTGGATCCTTAGGATCCTGGGAGCTGCGCTTCCTTGTCTTCTTGAAGGCTGCGCTGCCTAGTATACCTGGAGATGATGGGCGGCACATGTTGTGTGCGAACCCGTTGGGTTGGTTCATAGAGTGGTTGCTATATGGTATTGGAATGGTGTCACTAGGAGTCCGTTGGGTTGTTTTATAGAATCTCGAGTTGCCTGGTTAGTTGGTAAGTGGAGGCCTTTCCTCCCTACACCTTTACCGCATGATTCAGTAACGGCACCGACCTGCCGCAGTGAGGGCACGGTTAGCCAAACTCACCCTGCGCTTGAAGCAAGGTTCAGCACCAAGCCGCAGGCCTATCTACAAAACCGCTTGATTCCTCCGACACCGATGATTATATAGGTGGTGAAATGGCCAGGTGGATCAACAAGATCAATGGCTACTGGACTCGCGGGCGGAACGTGACGGCTGCTGGATTCACGCATTGGGATGCTAGTGCCAGGCAAGGATGCCGGTACTAGTATCGCTGCTGGTTATGGGGTCGATGCGTATATGGTGGTTGAATAACCGCCTCCACCGAATCAACAGGATCCACTGTTGAGGCTGTTTCGCTTGTGGTTGTACCGGCTGGCACAAGCCGAGAGAATAACTCAATGGAAGGGTTTCTTAGATGGAGGAAAGCGATGTGGAGCACTATGGATCGGATCGAAAGACAGAAAAGTCAAGGTATATGCGCCGTCCCCTGCCGAGTCAAGCGTGTATATGGATCGGCCGGCGTGACAACAAAGACCGGGCGGCATAGCCGCCACATCTTGTTCGCCTATCGCTCCGGCAAGTGGAGGCGTTGGCCGTTCTCCGAGCTAGATGATGGAAGCACCAGTGCCAGGAACTAGAACGATAGATGATGGAAGCACCAGCTCAATGTGTACGGCTTCAGACTTCAACTACTACACGCCCCTGGGCCTTCCAGATCGAAGCCCAGTAGCAGTTCTACACGCCCCAATACTAGTTTATGAAGTTGTGTAGGGGCTCTATCTCTATATACTCGCCTTCGAACCATCAGTACGGGTACAGGTGCGGATGAAGCAGCAGCACATATACGTCATTTTGTTGACCCGGTTCCAGTCCCAGAAGCCGGTAGAGACAAATGCAGAGACGTGATGTAGCGCCCACCCATTTATTGACGCTAGCGCCCAGCATCAGAGAAAGACCCAGAAACGGTATCAGCACCACCCACCGAGCCTGTGCCGGCTTATCCACCACAACTGTAGCCAGATGCGACGGGCTTATACAGGCATGGGTAGCTCCACCTACAGCTGCGTACTAGATCCGTAACTACACGGCATCATTAGTAGAGCTAGCGGCTTACCATAACGCACTCGTACCTGGAGCACGCCACGTTGGGAAGCTAATGCATTGACCCCATAACGCACGAGTTGCGGCTTCAGTAGCTTGGGGTACCGCCGAGGCAAAGAACCTGTGCTTATCCGGGATACCGCCTGTAGTCGAGGAGGAAAAGCACCTGTGGTAGAACGAGTAGTTGATCGAGTTTAGCCGCCCCCACAAGTAGCAGCTTCCTCATAACCAACCATTGACGACGACCGACGACGACGACGACGACGACGACGACGACGACGACGACGACGACGACGACGACTATATAGAAAGGAAAGGAAAGGAAAGGAAAGGAAAGGAAAGGCAAGGCAAGCAAGCAAGCAAGCAAGCAAGCAAGCAAGCAGCCGCCTTCAATAACATATACATATAGTTAGCTCGTTCCCCAGTCCCCAGCCTCGCCACGTATTGCACGGCGGCTAGGCTATATATGTACGGTACGGTACGGCCGGTCATATAGTGAGGTTGGATTTCTGTCCGGTTCTTACAACACCCAAGTAACGCAGGTGGTTCCGTCTATAGATGGATTTGTACCCCCAAGTAACGCAGGTGGTTTCGTGTATAGATGGATTCGTATATAGTAATGCTATTCCCTCCCCGCTTGGTCGCCTTGGTCTGCCCCTGTATCTGCAACGGTTATGTAGTGGGATGGTAGCCTACTGATGAGATAAGGCAAGGATGCTCGAGAATCTGCTTCGATCGCAGGTTCAATTGCAAGCAAGCGTGTGCCCTATTGCTAGGGCTGGTTCTAGCCTGTAGTTGCGAAAGGGCGTATCAGGAGTCTATGAAGCCAGCTATTGACCCGGCCGGCTACTAATGGAAAAACGAGAGCCCCTCCCACTACCAAGCAAGGGTTAGTTGTGTAGGCTCCACCACCATATTGAAAAGCTACATAAGAACACTAAGAAGGAACGGCAGAATCAGAACACTAAGAAGGAACGAGACAGCACTAGATCAGCCTACATGGAGCAAGCAAGAACCACTGACAGAGGCCGGTACCGGCACGTATGGTTCAATAAGTTGCCAGCCAGCCGCTAAACTCATGTACTATATAGATGGAGCGAGCCACCGGGGCAGTCATATGCTTCTGTGAATAGCCACTCCGGAAACATCGATGTTCTACCGAACTGAACGACCTACTTCCCCTATGGGTTTGGGGTTTTGTAATAGGGGAAGGTAATAGGGGAAGGTAACAGGGGAAGGTAATCATGGCTATCTAGCTCAATAGGCCTCGGTCGTCGTATTCTTGAATGCGCCGAATGGCGCCCCTAACACCACGGCACGAAGTGGTTCCCAAACAACAACCATATAAGCGGGCGTGTTGTGATGTTTCTACGTAGGCCCATACGCCCGGGCACAGAAGAGTATGTTAATTGATCTATATAGATGTACTCTGTACCTAGCTCCACTATAGCAGTCTGTGGGGCAACCGTTGTCGTTACCCGTCTCACGCCGCAGCAAGTACCAACGTAGTTATGTACGGTACTTGCGCTGCCCACATAGTGGTGGTTGAGGGGTAGTGGCGAGTGCTGGCCATGTGTCTCCGGGGAATTGGATATAGCAGGCAACCATACTGAACCGGTGCACGTTTCTAGATCATGAGATCGCCTCGTTTCACTCGCCCCTCGGTTTAGCACCCAGCCTATGGACACCCACACTTGCTACATAGTATCGCGAGTCCAAGAGGTTTCGTGTTGATGGTAGAGGATTCAGCGCAGCCGAAACCACTCGTACCATGTAGCAACGTCAACACGAGGGGAAGTGGTGGTCTCCACTACCGGCACTTGGCGATCCTCGAGCCACAGCTAGCGGGAGGGGCTATAGACGGGAGGAGCAGAGGCCCGGGCGGAATTGCGGCACCGGACTTTCCACGGCTAATCGCGCGGTAAAGCCGTCGTATTGGCAGATCGATACCAATACTCCATCCAACACGGTGCGTTGGTCTGGCCTATGGAACTCTCACGCCACTTATCCACCTGGTACGTAACGCTGTTCACGAGCCTGCTCTAGTTACCCCAGCCCTGGTAGGCTACACGAGGAGACAATAACACAAACGCTGTAGCGAGCATGAAAAAAGGTGTGATAAGGCTCCCCCGGTCGTTAGAGGGAGTGATGTCTATGTGGTCCCGGGCTACATAGGCATTAAGATATGAAATGCTCCGGCTCCCCGGCTACGCCCCCACCTTACTTATATAACAACGCGGCACTGGCTACGTATATATGGCAACATAGAGATTGATAGTTGGTATCGACACCTTTGTATCATTTCCCGGCTACATGGATAACGTATCTAACGTGCACCCCGGCCATGTGTTTGGACTACTATATATCAACGAGGGGTTGGTAACGTCGCTACGTATGCGGGCACTACACAACACAAGCGAACCGACAACACTGCCTTACACCCACTTACGTAAACTCCTTTCACCGGCGGCAGGGGAAGCGACTCCTCTATAGTTGCTAGCAGGGCAGACGCCATATCGCGTGTTGGTTCGGGTGTGTATGCGGGCAGTCCGGACTGCATACGTAGCAACCTCCGACTGATGTGGCCTCCGACCAGTAGTTGTGGGTGGGCAGCTACAGTAGCCGGGGAAGAGCAGTCTCTATATACATAGGGCAGGGCAAACACAACACGCGAAGCGTGGGTTGGGTTGGGAACGTCGTGGGACGGTCAGTTGTTGCGGGCAGTTTCCCTCGTATGCGGGCCAGTTCACCGCTACATAGGGCTAGCGAGGATAGGTTCACCCGATACGTAACTGTTCGCTGGCGTATATAGGCAGTTTCACTCAACGGGATGGATGCAGGTACCACTTCGCTCACTATGTTGGATGGATGCGGCTCGCTGCAGTCTGTAGGGGTGGCGGACCATGCGTATATTTCTCTTCCCTGTTCGCTCACCTCACGTTAATGACCGTACCGGGGAAAGCTACAGAGCAAGGGTGACTTAGTTGCTATGGCTCCGTAGTCAGTTAGAGCGGGTTGTACCGGTGTAAGGCTACTGGTTACTGGTTGGATCACACCCGCACATACGCTTACAGTGTGTATAGAGGTACCACAACCCCCAACTATGTTCTAAAGCGAACAGCCTCAGGGTTTGGGAACTAGTTACAGGGTTGGCTACGATGATATATAGTTGTTGCCTATGGGGTTGTTAGAGCCCCTATAACCCGGTATACTGAAATAGCCTGTGTGAGCTTTGCTTTCCTATGCCGTTACGTGAGCTCGGCGAATAGACTGCCTTCCTCTGCTGTAGCGAACCCTGAACCTGCCGTTCCCAGCCGGTGTCACACTACCCTTCCCTGCCAGCGAACCGACTCAGTTACATGGTATCAGGTTGATCACTCTCTATAGAAGCCTACGGGGTAGACGAGTGGTTTCAACCACAACACTAAGCCCAGGTTCAGGTTTCTAGTTCCTGGTACACCTGGGTAGTTCTCTCTTTATAGCAGCTGTCAGGGCTACGTAGGGGGTACCACAACCCCTACACTGCCTGTAGCGAACCCTGATACGTGCACCTCACTCCGACCTATGTAGCCTCCGACTCCGTAGACTTACCCGTGCGCGCCAACCCGAGCAGGAAGTGGCGCAGCATGGTGCGAGTGATCATGTTGTATCTACACCGTGCCACATAGACTGCTATTAGTGAAAATGGACACCGTGAGCGAGCCGTGCGTATAGTCGCCTTAGTGAGTCCTGCTACCTCTCTCCTCGTCGATCATAGTGTTTGCCCATAGCCATGTATATAGTTAACTGCCCGCATACTCTAATGGACGTCACGCTACCCCGATACATAGCCTTCCACCTGGTAGCCAAGTAACTCTGTCCCCGGTACGTGCACGCCTGATCCTGCCCCCGGTACTGTTCGCCTGATCCTGTCCCCGGGCCACATAGACATCAACCGCTCGTACGTACAACGCCGCCGGAGCACCACACCCTGCTGAATATTGACAGCCTGTTCAACCACGAGATGATCTACACCGTGTCACATAGACATCAACCGGAATCCGCTAATAGGAGCCATGTGCGTATAGTCGCTGGCTGGGGTGCATACGTGAGGGTATAGGCTGCCGGTCGATCCGCATCGCTCAGTGAATCTTCGTTAAATACCCTTTCCTCGTCGGTGCAGGTAAGTAGATAGATAAGGCTCCCTCGCCCACTAGTACTGGTACTTCTATATGTGCTGGTGCGGTTGGTGCTGGTGCGGTTCCTTCCGTGAGCCAGTTTTGTCTAGCAGTATCAGTAGTATACCCCACCGTATATAGATGAAGCCAAGCCAGCACGTACTGAATGTTCGGTCGGGGAAGGATCTCGTATCGCTTTTGATGGCTGTGGCGTAGCAGGTATGGCTATTTCTCTATGAAGCTGCCTTCCTCCGGAGCGTGCACGGGCGGCCTATAGGCAAAGGGATAGTTAGACGAGCCAGGGCGAAGCGGTAGCCCGCGTGTTCCAGGTGACCGAGGAGGGATATGTTGTTAGGGCTAGCGGTATTGGTACGACTGAAGAGAGGGTTATATAGAGAGGCCGGGGAGCTCAGTACTTGCCTTCCACTGGCCATGTTGACTTAGTAGGCGCACCTGTCCCCAGCCACTAACGCTTCTAGAACCGACAGCCTATACCCGACACCTAGTTGCCCCTATTGACTTTCTGTTGGGCTCCTGACTGCAGGGGTACACGTGTATGAACTTCCGTGCCACGTTCCCCGCATCCTGCATTTACAGTCGACGTAGATGAGACTAAAGATACCTATGTGGCGCGGGGTTGATGCCCCGGTTCAGAGGTTGACTTAGTGTTGTTCCCCGTGCACCTGGGATTGGTTCCCCACCGGTCCTGTAACCGCAGCCAGCTCCCCCCACCGGTCCTGTAACCGCAGCCACTGAAGGCGGGCAGGCTCCAATTCCCGTGTTCGGACTTCCCGCTATCTACATGTGTTTTGAGCCGGGCTTCACTGAGGTAAGTAGATAGATAAGGGGTATAATGTCAACCATACGTAACGCTGAAGATGGTACACACCAATACGTGACGGATCCCCGTGTAAGGTGTTGCCCACTACGTCGCAGGCGTTAGTCCCTCAACCTCGATACTCGCACATACACCAGTTCCAGCTCCCTGCCCTGAACCATTTCCCAGACGGAGCCTTAGGAGTCATATACTCATACGGAGCCAGGGTTCGTTGGCCGTCTGATCTCTTCTGGTGGCTGGTAAGGCATATATATCCGTCGTCACGACCCTCCCATCAGCGATTTCAACAGGAATAGCCTGCCCTATTGTAAAGGACACACCTCCAGTTGGTATCATCATGGTATAACCTATAGTGAACTTGCCACACCCAGAGCCTTACCGTTTAATGTGCAGATATTGATGTAATTACATCAACACGCTTCATATTGATATTTGTACCACACCCCAACCGGGTTATTGAGGTGGGCTTATAACGTACACAAACACAACTACAAGTTCTGGGTCGGCTGCATACATACCCCTGCCAGCGCTGGCTCCTATGTCAGGCCTACAGAACGGGTACAGGCATGAGGGAAACAACAATACCTTGTAGCCGGCAGGCGGGTAGATCACGCCGTTTGTTCAGGTGTACTGTTGTGAGATATGTACTGTAGCAGGTCAAGTGTAGCCGGCAGGCGGGGGTTCGTAATCAATAAATAAATTCCCCGATTAGCCCACCTCCTTACCTATGGTTTGTTGCTCTAACGTACACAGGATTCATGTAGCCAGTATACAACCAGGGCGAGCTCACCCCGTAACGTGTACCTTGCTACGTAGCTCCCCCGTAACGGCACGTCGGTGCGCTGCCTTCCCGGTACTCACACCCCTGATAAACTAGTTCAGTTTTAGAACTGCCAACTACACTACTGAATAACCCTCATATGCTTGATCCGTATATAGAGTCAATAGTTTCCTGTACCCTGAGCCGGCTGGTTGTACTGAGGATGCGCTGTTCGCTTCGCGATATATACCTTTCCCCGGGCCCAGTGTAGTTGTGTTACCAGTTGATTACTCTAAAAACACCCGACGTACTGGGTTCGTTGGCTCACGTCCATCTACCGGAGTGGTGGGCTCTGTAGCAATAACACGAGCGGCGGGTTGCCCACATATTGCTGTTCGTCTGCTTTCTGCCTCCCGTGTATGTGCGACATCACCCCCGAACCCGGCCTACACCAGTTACACGACCTCCGAGACTTCCCTTATTGTAACGACTGCTGGGGCACATAGTTACCGTTATAAGGTGTAGTTCCAAACCACCTGGCCCAACACGCATTGTGGCGCACCGGATTCGTAGCGGGCAGTTATTAACAATAATGTCACGTCAAACGCTGGCGGCCCACATAGCGTTCCGGAGCGGGCTTGTAACGACTGGGGAAAGTGTTATGCCTTCAATCGGTTATATGATTCGTGGGCGTACAACACCAACAACCAACGTAGCCGGACACCTTCTTCTATGTGTAGCAGGTGCCGGGCCAACACTACAAGACAGTATTAGTAAGGTGTATAGGCGGGCACACGTAACGTACGAGGGAGTGATGTCAGTTATAGAAGGGCCCGATACGAGACCGTCCACACGCGGGCTACCAGCAACGTGTACTGAGGGAACATCAACGTGTACTGATGGGAGACGGGAAGCCAGGTATGTGGGCAGCTACTTCAACACGTTCAAGCCGGTGGGCTACATGATCAAACTCCCGACTACCAGAAACACGCACATTGGATTGGACGGACTGTCATGGGAGTTTCTGTGGCCACATAGAGCGACCCGCATCCCTGCACGCATACAAAGGGGGAACCATCTCCGATTGTTGATTCATGTCTTCCAGCGTATACCACTGTGAAACAGTTATAGATATTGGAGCATTGTATCGGGCAGTCCATACCTTGGGCAGCTCAGACGCGGGGTCGAGGAACGGTTCCTCGTTCGCCCACTCAGTTTGTTGCCCTGCCGCCCCACACTCACTCATATGTAACACTACCCGGTTCGCCAGCTCACTCGTCACAACGATGCCACAACTCCGACAACACGGAGACAACCAACATTCCGACAGGGGCAGGGAAGGGGGAGCGTTATGAAGGCAGGCAGTTACGAGGTGTACACCCACGACGGTAGTAAACTCGCTACAGTATCGGTTCTATAGTGGTGTTAAGTTCCAGTATCGGGGTAGTAACTGTTCGTTGTGAAGGGGCCTCGTCCTATTATGTAGCGGTTAACTGGACCCACGTTCCAGCCAACCCCGCTACTAGTTCTTCCTGCCTGCAACAGTTACTGTATGCCTCCGCTCCCCGCCTGGTAACGCTCACTCACCTGAACCAGATGGACTTTATGAGGATGGTGTATCCCTCCTGCTCGAACTATGAACCTCCGACTCCTTCATTAGTACCTGGGGGTGGTTGGCACCACGTAGAGTAGCTGGCATGGCTGATTCCGCCCACTCAGTAAGTTCACGTCCAACAAATGGAATGGCACTAAGGCATAGTACCCCACCCAATCCGTACATAGGGCAGGCAGTGCAGGCAGTTTCAATAATATCGAACCTGCTACTTGGACTCCGGCAGGCGTACTATGAGTATAGCCAGCGACTACTAACGGTTTCGAGATGGATTTCCGCGTCGCCCGTGTACTCAGTGTCGGGTGTCCTATTGACCGGTGTTTGACAAATGGTACCCGGTACCCCACCGTATATAGATGAAGCCAAGCCAGCGTGGCTTATACGCATCGTTCCCAAACACCCCTGGTTTACGCTACATAACCGTTCACGAGCCCGGCACCCGGGCTACCCGGCCGACCAGTTTCCCTCGTATGCGGGTAGAGGGGCATGCGTGCAGTCCTCGCGTTACACCGGGATCAGCCAACTAACCAACTACGTAGACCGTTTATGAGCTATCAGGGTGTGTAAGTGGTGGGGCGCGCGAGTGAGCTGCTTTGCGAACGGGGAGGGGTTCTATATTACAAAGTAGCCGAGCCAGTGTCACAAGTTACGGGTGTGGGGCGTTGTACTGGATGAGGAATATGTGTAGGGTGTGGGGTGTTGTACTGGATGAGGAATATGAGGACCTCACTCATATATAACTGATGCCGGCTACATACGGAGCCTTAGGAGTCAAACAGCATGTGCGTGGGTTTGTTGCTCTGGCTCGCTAGTTATACGGGAAGTTGCGGTATGCGGGGAACTAGTTGCTTGCGTGAAGGGCTGCCGCCTGCTTGCGTTCGGCCCGGCAGGCAGGTCAGAACTAGTTGTGGTTGTAGTCGTGGTCGTAGTCGTGGTCGTAGTCGTGGTCTACGTTGTGGTTGTTGTTGTTGTTGTTGTCGTGGGCTTGAAACTAGATAGCAGGGGTGGGCGTATGTACGGGGTTGGATATTAACTGTCATATTCAGAACACTCCGACCGTACAAGGCCTCCGAGAGGCGTATGTATACAGGGGAATCTTTCTCCGACAACCTGTATGGTTCTATGTGGCCCCACCGGCATCGTAAACCAACAAAAGGGAGGCGTCTATGGGCCCCTTATAATCGATACCTATAAACCAGGGTAAGCTACAGACCCTGTGACGTGTGGCGAGTCGTGCGGCGACATCACCCCCAGCACCCCCCTTGTTCAGTATGTAACCACCCAGCCAGTGATACATGTGGCGCACCAGGGAACCACTTTCCGTACTGGGGTTGATAACAGATCGCGAGTCCTCATATTTGTCGGTGGGGTAGGTTCGGTAGGCGTGTGATAGTTACAGGTTCAGTAGGCGTATACCGTAACCAATACCATTTCCCGTTGTTCAGTATGTACATAGTACTACCTCCGATCGACAGGCACCGACAACAAACTCAAAGTCAAAGGCGTAATCAAACATGTTGGTTGTTGTGGGCGTGTGACGTACCCCCCACCTGGAACGAAGGTCGACCCCGAACCCGCGGACTGTTGTATTTCAATGGGCATCGACCGGACCAAGCCAGTACGTACTGGTGGTTGTTCGTCCGGTATCATGGAAAGCGGGGTAAGGGAGGCAGTGTGGGCGTTTCTAGTCAGCTCACTCGCACGGGACTGGCCGGGGTAAAGCATAACTAACCGTACTGTGCCCGGAGCCTATAGTCGCGTTAGTGGAAGGGCATCCACTCCCCTGAGTCGTAAAGCATTTAGTATGTGTTGGATCCAACCGCTGGTCCTAGTGTATCAGTGTAGTTGGTTGATGTATCTCGACTACCCCCTCTGTCTTGTGTGCGAGAGTGATCAACCCATGTTACAATTATATAACTGTCAGTCGGTCTACGTAGGCGTTAGTGTCTGTGGAATAGGGAAGCGTGTGGGTATCGGGGACAGGAACTGTCGGGTAAAGTCTTACTCAAGATACACGAGAACGAGCATTTCTGTTTCATGTTTCACGCATACGAGGCTCTCTCTCTCCTCTCCTCTCCTCTCATCAGCGTCAATAAGTAGTCGTAGTCGTCGTCGTCGTTGTTGTTGCTCACTCGCGCGTTTTCGGCGGTGTAGGAGGGCTAGTACGGTTGCGTTAGTGGCGGCATGAGTTGTTGATCCACCCGGCGTCGTTATATAGCCGCCCGTACTAAGGCTGCTTCCGGTGTTGTGTTCGTCGAATTATGAGCAGTCTATGTGGTACGGTGTAGACCACTATAGGGGTAGCAAGTTGGGTTCAATAATAGACGGCATGTTGCTGTCATGGCGTGTTGAGAACTAACAAACTGAGTGGGCGCGCCCTTTACCGTCTCACTCTATATGGGCAGGGTCTGTTAGTTCACCTACCCACGGTGGGCTACTCCTTAGACGCTTCCCTGCTTTCTGTGGCTCCCCCGTACATAGCCGGAACCACGATCTGCTCTCCTGCCCTGCCTTCTGCGTACAAACCATATAGTATCCGGAGCAACAAACGTTGGTCGTCGCACCGAGTTGTGGAGTGAGGGAAGCTATCCGGCTGCTAACGCTACATGTGTGAGGGAAGCTTTTTCCGAGGGAAGCTTTTTCCATCCAACCGCTGACTGCCTGCGGTAACATGGGTTGTGTCGACTCTATGTGTCCCTGAGGGTCTATAGTGGAGTGTACTCACCCCCATCCTGTGTGAGGTAAGGGAACTGGCTCCCTGCCTGTCCACATGACTCCCTGCCTCAGTACTAAGGGCCACCCCCATGTGCAACATGGTAAGCCATCCCTACATAGGAACTAGTTCCCCGAGTGACTGCTCAACATAATGACTTGTGTGTTGTGTGGGTTTCCCACACAAGTCATTATGTTGAGGCCTTGGCTGAGTGGCTTAGGGCGCTGAATGGCGGTCGTGCGGGTGTTTGTGGTAGCTGTGTTGTGTGTATCTGTAGCTCCATGTGTTTCCGAGTGATATGTCTGACCTGTAACGAGTGAGTGTTATCCTGTGTTGTCTGAGTGAAGGTGTTCCCATGTATCTGTGTATATAGTGTGTCTGCCTGTGTTGTCTGGTGTCCCCCCTGTCCATCAGACTATTCCTCTGTGTGTTGTGGTTCCCCGTGTTGTTGATGTGGTAACCGTATCGTTGTTTGTGTTTCCTACTTGTCTGACCCGATTTTCATGCGTTAGGGTGGCTTCCGTGGACGACTATATAGTGGTGTGTCTGTCCCCTGCTGCGGTTATGTGTTCGGTGAGCGTCGGTCCCTGTCCCTCCATAGCCGTACTCCCTCCTTCGCTATTAGCACGGGTTGGCTTATGTACTAGGGGTGTCCGTCGGTGGCGTTGTGGGCTACATCAACCTGTGTATTCAACCACAAACAATAAGCCCAGGGAAAGGGCCTATAGTTCACGTGTACGTACAGGGGTGTAATCCCATCGAGTGAGCCCCACCGTACGTCAATAACCGGGAACAACGACTATGTGAGCTGGCTTGTCTGATGGCGACTTGAATTGACGTCGCTGCGTATTGGGTGCGGTCGATGTCGACTCTGTTCCCTTCCCAACACGCATACTAGAAACTGAATTAATTTGTCAAACCCCGTGCCACCAGGTGTAGTTGTAGCAGGGAAGCAGAGTAAGCAGAGACCTCCCTCAGGGCTTGGGTTTGTTGCGTAGGCTCCTGTGTACGTATTCGCGGCTGGTGTTTATGTTGACTTTGGACTGCACGTATACGACTACCCAAACCTAGCTACGGAAGGAGAAAGTGATATCGTTACCAAAGCTCATCACATAACGGCAGTACCTCAGGATCAGTATACCGTTTCAGGCTGGCTCCTCTATAGCCGCGTGGGAACGGAGTCCATAGTTCTAACAGGTGCAGTACGGAAGTATCAGCGTTATGAAGGCAGTCTACAGGTTCACTCACTTAGGCCAGTTGTCGGTTCGCTTGTTAGAGGACTGTCCGAAGTGTTCCGGGTTATGAAGTTGTGTACGGGCCTATATACGCTCACCGCCTAAGGCTACAGGCAGGGAAGGGTCGATGGGTACGACGAACCGCATATGGCTCAGTATCGTGGGCGATCGAGGAATCGATTATTGGTGTTTTCCCGTCCGTGTTCGACACCAACCGCAGATAGACGCGTATTCCAGCCCTCCTGTGGGGCATCATTTGTGTGTTTCCCCGGGAAATATGGACAATCTTGAATTTCCGCTCTATGAAGCCCTCGTCTACAGAGGTTATTGACGGGTGGGGGTGTTTTCCCTTATGTACTAGACAATATTGAATTTCCAAAGTAAGAAACCGATGTTCCGGGATGGACAATTTATGACAAACAGACTTCAACATGCACCTGGTATAATAATCCCCCAATAAGCCCGCACTATAACGGTGCCAGGCCACGTATGCATACCTTACGATCCTGTACCCTCCTGCGGGGAAAAATACAGAGTATCGGTGTGGGTGTAATACGCGGTGAACAGTCGTCAATATTTCTATATCCAACGGGAGGCGGTGAGCAGCAGTACGGTTGTGGCGGCACAGAGGAAATACAAGTTACGCTGTTCAGTTAGTTAGTTTGACGCACGGTGGGGTGGGGTGGGGGCTCACTCGATGGGTAGGCTAGTACTCACGTCTGGCCGCATACGTAACGGCAACCTCACACCACTACCCCTTGACTGTATTAATTGTAAACCTGACCGGGGGATCTTACCCGTAACCCACCAACTACAAGCCCAGGTTTCGGTATAGTGACTGCTCCGCTCACAGACCCGCAAGCTGCAGTTGAGTTCGCCCCCACCGTACGTCAATAACTGCACGGGACTACTAATAATAATTTCCCTTTCCCAACCACCTACACAACTCCCAACCCATCGTGTGGAAGCAGGTGCCGGGCTCGTGTGGGGAGCGGTACCATGGGTGAACACTCCGACATCAGCTTCTCGTTCTGAGGATGGTGATCGAAGTTACGGTATAGTCGCTGGCTCACCCCACCGTGCTAGTTCTGAAAGCGCACCGCCGACAACACTGCCAAACTCCAGGCTTCATAATAGAGTAAACCTTGGAACTGCGGCTTCACACGGTCAGTCAGCTGTAGGGTAGCCTTCCACATGCTCCTGTGTCCTCAGGGTCGCCTGCTTCTGCCTGCCCACCCCAAGTGACTGTAGCTTTCCCTGATCCAATATATGTAGCTGATACTGATACAACCACCCCAGCCCATACCCGGCTAATCGGACCGCCCGCGTACCCTCTACACGGAACCAACCAACACAACTAGTTCGTCTGCCCTTTGTATGCCGTTGTATCGGGTGCCCCACCTTCAATAACTGTTGTTTCTCACTCACACATACTGGGCTCGTGTTACGACGTACGGGGTGGTTGGACTGGTAGTTCCGCTTGCACTTAGGTAGCCAACCAGTGGAGTTCGGGAAGCTCGTTGTTCCAGGGTTCGGGGGCTGCCTGCCTCCCAATGGACAAGTGTTCGGGGTGAGCGGCTATAGAATGGTTCGGGTCAGCCATCGTCTACATCGTCAATAGTTTCAACCCCCGGATAGCGGGATAGTTATGTATCGTTCCCCCTACCTATATAATGAGGAGGTAGACCCCTTCCCGGCACCTGTAGCATGTATAACCAACTGCCCGGCACCTCGTGACGTTACCCTGGTTAAGTATGTCGATCCCTTCCCCTACACTGCCCGGTATTCAAAGACCCGTAACTGCCCCTTCCAGTATCTGGACGAGCCCCTTCCCAACCACCCAGCAATAGTGTGGAACGCCCTGTAACTGCCCTAAGTACCAACTGCCCTATACCCTGAACAACTGCCCGGCACGAAGCTCCCCGGCTGGCAGCGTGTTGCCAATGGAGTCGGTGCCACATGTCGTTGTGTAGGGTAAAAGCAACCCAGACTACGCCTTCCGCACTACGCCTGTAGAAGTACACTTCCCAACTGCCCCTTCACCTCACACGGAAACGTTATTGACGGGTAGGGAACCTGGTAGCGTCATAACACGACCCCGGACCCTTGCCTCCATGCCTTGCGTGAGCGTACGTGTTGGCCCGGCACCTGCCGCGTATGAGCTGGCTTCCGTCGTGGGACCGCCTGCCCGTGCTTAGGATGGTGATCGAAGGGTACCTGGTTTATACAAGTTACAGGTGAAGGGGAAGGGTTTCTATACCAACACAACTCATCCAATAACGACCATGTGTAAATCGGGGCACTGTAGCGGGACCTCCCATACCCCACCGGCCCGGCAGGGCACGGAGTTACTATTATACCAGTATATGTGTGCCGGACTCCCCGCACACTAGTACTGTAAACACCCCTGCCCATACCCGGCTAATTGGAATAACGGGATGCGGACATATTGGCTCACTCAGCTGCTGGTGCAGCCGGCGCCATAGAGTCTGTTTCCAGACAAGACCCCTCACGTAGTTGTGCTCAGATACGCATGACTATACTGAGCCGGATTTGTAGCGGGCAGTCCTTACACAAGCGAACCGCTGCAGCCCACATAGCGTTAGTGGGTTGGCTACTCTCCATTATACACCGGAAGGGTTTTATGCTGGTTTGTCAACCCCTGATACGTATATAGCCTACGTGAGCAACTAGTTCCGCGCATCCGTCACTGATCAGGTAGCGCCCCTCTCCCAGCGGTTCGTTATGGTTCAGAGACGAGTGCTTCGTACGGTATCGGGGGAGGCCATAACAACACTGCTACCAGGCAGATCAGAATGCAACAGTCAATTCATGAGACGCACATTGTCTCGTAGGGTAGATAACGCCTATTACGTGGCGCCAACAAGCCCCAACAGAGTCAGAGCAGAAACTGGCCCCACACATGACCCTACCCCCTATGGGGCGGCTTGATACCGAGTCAACAGTGGACAGTTCCCCCTATCACCAGGCGAGTCAGGTATAGTCCATATAAAGCAGCTTCTATCTACGGTAGACAGCACGGTGCTTGACGTGTATAGCTGCCACCCTCGCTGTCATAAAGGCTGCACGTTGGGCGCTTATGAGAGATTACGGCGATTCCAATGACCAGTACTGGGCCGGCGTACATGCGGTACGATGGTTTACCGACCCCTTGTCTTTGAGTAAGCGGCCCTCTTGGAGTGTACACGCGGGTTCGGGTAAGCGGCCCTAGTGTTGGAGTGTACGTGCGGGTTCGGGTAAGCGGCCCATATAGAAGAATATATCCGCTCCTATGTGGGCGTTTCAGGGAAAGGCAACGTCGGGAACCAACTAGAGACCCCAGTGCGATGTAGCATTCGCCCGATCACAGAACAACACGACGTGTTGGGAGCAGGTCGCGTTGGGCTTCATAGTTACCCAAAGTGCCCAATCCGCGCAGTACCTTTCTCGACAACATCGTGTCTACAGGCATTTCCATTGCAACCACCGTTACGCACTTCAATGATACAATCTTCAGAGCTGCTTCTTCTCGAGTAGTGACCAATTAGTTCAAACACCTGCCCACGGGAAACTGGAGCTTTGCAAGTTAGGCTCACATGGCCGTTAAGTTGTTCTACAGTCGACGAGCAGAAACACCGATACAATGATGCACAGAACGAATAACTCTTAGCCTTCCTTCAGTCTGCGCACCCCCACCCGGGGAACAGCCAGGCCGTGCACCACCTGCTATATACGTAATAACCGCATTGCCCTTCAGCACGTTCACTCGCTTGTACCACCTGCTCAGTAAACACAGTTGGTTATAACACTGCAACACTTTACAGGCCCCATGCACCAGTCTGATAGACTTCACCATTAGACGACGCTGGTACAACGATTTATACATAGTGAACGGCGAGTGACAACAGAATGCCGTCACGTATTGAATCGGCAAACTCGACTATGTACTGGCGTCAACCTTCGCCATATATCTGGTAGTATTCGTATGGCAGCCGTATAGCCGGCCAGTCAGTTGTGCGTCGCTTCCGCGGGTCAGTGCGCGGATCCCGTCTGTTAGAGAGGGCGTACATCTCTATAGCGGTTCCCGAGCTACGTACGTATGTACGCGCTTGACCGTTCAACATGCATATGTGAACGCGTTTCCAGGCGAGGGGCTAGAGGTATTCGTACGCTTTATAGAGATAGGTATAGCTGCCGCTCATATACGAGAATGCCGATTCTTCAAGTGATGTCATTCGGTAAGTGGGCGGTTGTTGCGGTTCGTAGGTGGATTGAGGTGCGTGCATCAACGGGGAGACAGGAGAGTTACTTTAGATAGAAACCGCACCCACCCATGTTCATGGTTACTGAAACAACACGCGGAGGGATAGATCCGACTGTTTACGTACGATGTTGATGATCACTAGAACGCGCATGAACTACCACACGGAGACACAGAGACCAGAAGTTCCCCCGCCGCTAGTTGGCCGCTCCCGCCGCAGCTTAGGGCAGAAAGACACCCAGCTGACAGTAAAGATCAGACTAGACAACCAGCAGCATATGCGTGCCCCGGAGATGCGTGCTCGGTATCAAGCGCACGACAGGCTCAAGCAGGTTAGTTCGGCTAGGGAGGCCTCGGGGGGTACCCCTTCCCTTGTTCGAAAGGATGGGGGGTAGTTGTTGTGTTCGTTCGCCAGTGGTAGCTAGGCTTGTTGATTGATCTGAGTAGATGAAGGAGTGATCCTCGTACATCTCTGCAAGAGTGAGGGGCGGATATACGGATCCCACTCGTGTTGTGTAGTTGGTCAAGGATCGGCTTATTGCATGTTGTCGCCCCGCCGTTCCACTACTTAGGGAAAGACAATCACTCCTCATACTAGTGGAGGTGCCAGGAAGATTCCTGGACTTGCCTCTGCAAACCAACCACCCAGACGACACTGCATTGAGGGTCCCGAATGGGGGTGGTTCGCTCCCTCATTTATCCAGGTCCCGGGCCGCGATTGAGGGTCGACCGGCCGGTGACTGAACGGCGTGAGCGACATCGCAGACTCAGGCGTGGTTATTAACACCACAACGGGATCCGGACACAGCTCCTGGCTCACCCCTTTATCTTGGGGCACAAAGGCAGGGGAGAGGTGCGGGTATGTGTTACGAGATTCAACCGCTAGAGTTGAGTCATGTAGGGGGCTTTTGTAACGCGCTTTGGGCCCTGCCGGGAGCGTACTAGAGGGGCTCCGCGCCAGGCTCGCTGTATATACCTGCCGCCAGGTCGGAACAGTCCGGCAGCTCGCACCGAGAGTCAGTCGCGTGCCCGCCACATCGACGAGACGGTATCGGGGCAGCATGCCCCTGTATATACCCGCTCAGTGAATCCTTGGGATCGATGTAGGAGGGGGTTCACTTCGAGCAAGGAGGACCGACCGCAGCCCGCAATCGGTAGCTTTTGTAAAGGCTCCGGCTGCCACGATCGACCCGGTACAGCGGCATCGCGCGCATGGGAACAGGCTGTCTCCCTTCAGCCCCAACCCGGGTCCACTGCAGGCGCTCCGGGCCTTTCTAATACGCGGGGAACGAGCGACTTACTGCAGCGACCACCCCGCCGCGGAACGTGCCAATAAGGTGGGGCCGGCAAGGGCGCCGAGGCCACCATCGCCTAGGGACAGTGCCAGGTAAGTAACTGGGCTTGACAGTACCGGTTGCCCCCGTAGGGATGTTGGGGAGCAACCAACAACGTTCTAACATGTTACGTCCCGGGCTATGTGATACCGTTACTCGTTTTCTTGATCCTATCTGCGAGCCATGCGTATGATCGCACAACCCCATCCTCCGACCCGTGCTGTAGCCGGAGTGGAGACTAGTGATGCCAATTCTGAGCACTGGACCCGTGCCGCACCCGTTATAGAGAGGTCTAACTATAGACGGAAACGAGCTGCCCTTTCGGTAAGTACGGTATAATCGGACCTCGTCTCTCTGGAGAAGGAGTTCCTCCGGATACAGCTTGAGATGGCTTTCGTAATTGGGTTGACCCTCCATAGTCGGGCGTTAAGCGGCACGGGGAGGACAATCTACCTTGCCATTGGCTCTGCCAGCCTATGAAGTACGTCATGATGATGCGGGGCTAGCGAGCGGCCACCGTGCGTCAAAACCGCTTCGTTATCTGATCGCTCCTTACTCAATGGGTGATGCTCTCTTCGCCCTTGACGCTATGGTTCGTGATAACGTAACTGGATCAACTATCGCAACGGGGGCTACGTCTCCTGTAGACCAACAATTCCAGCTTTCAGGTCCATGAGCCTTGGGTACCTGATCCAGCCGCCAAGCATGATACGTCGGCTTTGGGGGAGTGTACAGGTCTCACTTGTTGCGAGTACAAGCAGCCGGTTTACCGGAATGGATATGTGAAGCACGCCCACCACCACCACCACAACCCCACCTCAATAACTAACTAACGCCGCTACATCCACTAGAGCGAGTTCGAGTAGCAGAGATCGAGTTACTACCCTCTAGCTGGAACCATTGCCGGGAGCTTTGACCGGTTACCTTCGGGCTCTCCCCTCTGGGTGGGTAGGGGGTCCGAAACAAGCTTCCCGGACAGACGTAGCCACCTTCCAACGCCTAAGGCCTCTAGTGCCGGAGGGATGCGCCCTCCTACTGTCCGTCGAGGGTCCGAACAGTATGTTCCGTATATTATCATAACCTATCGCTTTTGATCCGCAACCACAACTAGTTCTGCCACCGCACATATAACTGGTCGTTGCGCACAGGCGTCCCGCTGAGTTGTAACTACACGGTGGGCGTACTGAGTTGTAACTACACGGTGGGCGTATGACTGAGCCGGGAGTGAGATACGAAGGCGGTTACCACCCAACGGAGGGTGACTGATTGCGAGACCCATAAATAAGCTAATCAACAAATACAACTACCTCAACTACCTCTATACATGGCGGTTGGTGGCGGTAATAGTCGGAAGGATAGATAGCTATATAGGATAGATAGCAGCTATATATATTATACCCTATATCCCAGAAGCATATATATTGACTACATGATTGGCTAGGTGCGGCCTCGCTTATTAGAGTGTCGGCAAAGGCCATACCCTTCTTTACCATCCTCCCACGAACACACCGCCCACGACAACAGCGTGCTTGTTTCGAGACAGCGTGCCTCCCACCCACGGAAAAGTCAACACGTTACGCCGGCCAGCCATCTAGCTTGGATATGGATCAGGCCTAAAGCAAGCACCGTTTATAAACGTGCTTGGTGCTAGCAGCTGCACAGTTCCCCTCCCCGGCTATTTCGAATACTTGGGTGGGCGCAACCGCCGTATATAAAAAAGCGAATACAACGTCGGGCGGACATCAGACAGAGATCAAACACTGAGTCCTCGTAGAGAACAGCAGTGTACGTACTACTAGGGTATTGTTTCGTGACACAGCCCACCCAGGGTGGTCTTGATGTCCTAATTGCCGTCTAGTTCGGGCATATTCCAGACAGAACGCAAGCACTAACTCTCTAGTAGAGGAATGGTGCACCTCATATATGCCAGTGTTCTAGTTAGGGCGCTGTCCCCCCATGACTATATCCACTCTGCTCAAGGCCGGCGTTACCGAGAGCAATCGACGATACCCACTGGCTTCTCGGTGACGATACGAGGAACGCCTTATTATAAGGTCATCGCTCCCAGGCACACGTACACTTTGAATGTTGCCTGCCAGGGTAGTTGGGTTTGGTTATTGTACATGGGGAACATAGCCCTTCGACCATATGATGAGTAGTCCTCTGCCGGCCCATTGGGGTATGGATCTAGACCGGCTGGCCTACATTAGACAAGTTCGGCATAGCCGTTTCCAAGTCCAACATAGGCTTTATCGCTGTGGTCGCAATCCCACAAGGGATATCTCGGGTAGCCAAGGACCGGGTTCTACCCATAGGCTACACGGTACTGAGCAGGGTGCTTAGCCGCCAGCCGTTTCGCACGGTTGATAAAATTCCCCACCTCTCCGCTAGACCCAACTGCAGCGGTACCGCGTCATAAAGGCGAAAACAGCAAGGTACCTTACTGGTCAATTAACCAGTGGCGCTCGCCAACTGGCTTTTCAGGTTAGCCCTAGAACAAGCCTAACTGCGGTTGATGCGCAGGCCCGGGCACCGGAGGCACTATCAAGGTTACCGATGAACCCCAAGGTTTGGACCCATATCCAACCGACATCAGCACGCACGGATAGACCGCATAACACTGATGACATAGGAACAACTACGGGTCAGCTGGAGATTGGTTCCCCAGAAACCGGTTCCAAATACGTAGTGCAAGCGCAGCACCGGCCTAGAGCGAGACCCAGCCCGCCATTACAAAGGGTCCAGAGCAGGCCGATGATATAGAAATCATGCTTGAAAGATCTCTCTATATTGGTAGTCCTCTGGCTTTGAGGATACGTTACACCCAACCTCCCGGCGTCGTATGTGACGCCTTAGTGGGTGAATGCTTCCGTTACATGTCGTGGGCTAGCGAGTCATTTACTTGACTTGTGTGTTGTGTGGGCTAACCTACTACTCCCCCTTTCCCACCCAACTGCAACTTTCATAACCAACTGCCCAAGCGGACCGGTTAGTTAGTTATATGCCGGTGGGGTGGGGGCCTGTAGCCTGAACCTGCACCACGTAGCCCAGGTTGATCACACTCTATACACACTACACTGTCAGCAGAATAAGTACTATCGAAACGACCACAACGGAGACATCACCATAACGGAACTATGGGAGGTCGGCCTTACATAGGGGGAATGAGCCATTTCTGTGTGGACCGGTGCAGATCTTGTAGTGCTTGGACTGGCCCGGTGAAGTTCTAGTATCGGTGTTTTGCTGACTGCCGTTATGTGGTTAATAACACTGGCCGCAGTTGACGTTTTGTCTACACCCTATGTAGCCCTCCGCTACATGAACTTGATATAGCAGGTGTATGTGCACATGCATGAATGGGAAAGCAGCGCACCTTCGTTCCAGGGAAAGGGGGGTAGCCCAAGACTTCGTAGCCTCGGTTACGCCCAGCGTCAACTGCGGTTCGGTAGGTATGGATATTCAGTATCACTTTCCCCGGCCTCTCTATATAACTGGACACTGGATATGGAACCGGCGTTATATGAAAATGGCTACATTCCCCCACAGGTGCTGAGGATGATTATGGAGCCTCCAGTCGCAGGGAAAGCTTCCCTAACTCCACATACACCATATAACGCCCTGATACGTCGCCCTTCGTGGTTGGACGGACTGACCCAATAACGTATGTAACCACCCCAGCGAGCGAACAGGCATTACCCTCCTAAGCTCCCGGCTACTTCTTACACCCATGTTACGTTGTGGCGCGTGAACCTGACCCTCCTGCCGTTAGTACGCGCGGAACGATCGTCTTGGGACCGGCTCCGGCTCCTATTTCCCGCTACTAAGAGAAATATGTAGGCTCATCGACAATCTGCACGCTGCCGGGTCGAGGAATGGCTATGACAGCAGATAAGCGGAGGAGGGTTGTTGTGTTGTGCCCGCAGCCACGAGCGTGTAATAAATATCGGGGACAGGAGTAACCGGAAGTGGGTGGTTGGCAGGCGGGGAGCTACTATACTTGGAGTGCACGGACCCAGCAATTAAGTTGTATCCTTTGTAACCAGGTTTGTGGGGGTAGTCGTAACTCTAGAACTTTCTGTTGGTGCCAGCGACTCTACGTAGTGCCTGTAACCCCATAATGCGAGTATATAACCAGAATTGGGACACTGTATACGGCCACATAGAATAAATAAATATGGATCGGCTACATCCTCACTTTCGAAATTATGAAGTGGCAGGGGTCGGTCGCTCGCATACGTAACGTTCGTATGCGGACAGTAACTATCGCGTGTTGGTTCCCCGGGCCCCCACACTCATATATAACTGCTGTTCGGGATTGATGTAACTACGGAGCCAGAGCTATTCCCTTCCCAACTAGGTGTGCGTACCTCCCCTACCAACTAACGGAAACGAGGGCTGTCTGTTTTCCGGCTCTGGCTCGTCGTCACAACAGTTTTCTAGTTGGTGGGGTGGAGGTGGCGCCCACTACAATATGGCAGCCACATATAGACGACCCACACCCTTCCAACATAGACTTGCCACTACCCCTTATGTGCATTAATAGACTCGGCACTACCCCTTCCCCTAACCTCTACTTGGAGGACTGGCCCGGTGAAGTTACGTATCGGTGTTTTGTGGTTCTGGTGTAAGCAGGGGAACGAGTGCCTTTCCCCGAGCCCCTACTTCCCCCTTTCCCACCCGTCGGTGCCGGGCTCGTGAACTAGCGGTACCAGGTGGTTGTATCGGGGAAATGTCCAAGTGTTCGCGAGTTCGCGGTTGAATACCCTATTGTAGACGCAACAATTCCGTACTGGTCCTGGTGCGGGCAGTTGGCCACATAATTGCGGATAGCCCATATGCCGGAGTGTTGGTTGTCGGAGAAAGCCCAGTCTACGGAGGCTACGTTATATGGATTAATACTAGTCGGCAGTTCGCTCCGCTCACTCTACTAGCCTAGGTGCCACATAGCAGTCTAAGTGATAACGCAGGGCAGGGCCCCAGCCAGTCCAGTGACGACCCCTTCCCTCCAGTCCAGTTACGAAGACGGAGCCGCCAACCCCTACACGAAAGTCGACCCCGCACTAGAGCAGTATCAGGTGGTCCGTCCAATGTGCTAGCAGTCTATGTGTACACTTCCTCCTCCGCAATCCCCTAAGTAGCAGCCAGGAGCTACGTATACTGGTTTCAAGTACTGGGCACTACGGTCACTACGTATGCAGAGTACACCACACTGGAAGCAGCCAAAACAAAACACTCTGACCGTAACTGAGCCGGCAGGGGTGCATACGTAGATGGAGTGGTTGGGGACGAGTATACAATATTCGTCGTATGCCACCGGTTAGAGGGCCACTACAACACACCGTACACGTTCACTTCCCCCTTGACTGCCTTCCGAGTATGAGGGCGGTCCATACCATGGGCAGCGTGTAATGCGTGCAGTAACGCAACATTGGGCTATGGGGTTCTAAAGCTCCAATATCGATTGTGTGCGGAAGGCGGGGCAGTTCCCAGGTACTATACTGAAGGGCGTTCCACTAGTATCTGGTGGTTGGGTCCCATCGAGTTCTATATGGGGTAATAGTGTGGGTCTATAGCTCCCCTCCCCGAACCAATAGACAGCAAAGGGAAGTCCAAACACAAGGAATCAGGGTATACGCCGACATAACTGCCTGCCTCTGTATCGTGTTGGTTTCTAGTAGCCACTGATGCCCGCATACTCTGATACAATGGATTAAGTAGCAAGCTGCCTTCTAGTAGGCCAGTTGGCCTGTAGAGCCTGCCAGCGTCACATAGCCTAGGGTTTATGATCAACCCCCGGTCCACGTGGCCATCAATGTTTCATTCCCCTTATGTAATACGCTCCTGTTGAGGGAGGCGGCTCGCTGCGCAGTCTGTAGCACCAGTCGATTGAGCCCACCGCCATATAACTGTTCCATAAGCTACAAGTGACATCGACCACGTGAGCAACCTCTATAGCCGCCAGCCGGTCAGTTGTTCTAGGGCAGTTGTTTGTTTGGGTGGGGTGCCCCATCATATACCCGGGCAGTTGCCATATACAGTGCACCGACCCAGCGTCACATGGCCCACGACGGTACAGCCATAACCCCAACAGCTTAATTTGAAATTATTGTTATACCTACACCGATTACACTCATATATGGCCGGCCGGTACGACGGCACTTATAAACGACACGCAATATGTACGGGTGTGTTGGCTTAGGTTCCCTGGCAGGGGTGGTTGGACTACTATATATCAACGAGGGGTTGTTTTCTGGAACCGGTTCACCCCCCACCTCAAGTTAATATGAATGTTTCTGTGTTATATAAGCTGATGTCGGCGTAGACCGTTTATGAGCCTGGCAGGGGTAACGAATGGGGTAGTAATCCGCCCACCCAGTTACAGGGTTCGTGAGCCGGGGAGCGGGGATGCGGGCGGGTAGATTCGTATGCAGGCAGGTAGACACCCCACAACTCCCAACCCACCCACGCTACAGGCCCCCACCCCACCGGCATATAACTAACTAACCGGTATAGGCGCAGGAACTTCTCCGACATATCCGGCTGGGGCGTTGGCATGGCGGTAAGGACGATTACGGCTAATAAGGACTAACAACCAGCAGGGAATGCCGACTTGACTGTTTATGTGTTATACGAAGCTCACTGCCTGCCCTACTCCTGCTACCTCCTCAGCTCATGCAGCGCTGATACTACCCGCATACTAACTACTGTAACTACCCCGTCCCCGCCCCTGGGCTAAGTCTGGACCTGCGCAACACGCAGCTATAGGCCCGGCCACTAACGCAACTAGTTCCGCCGACTTCAGTATCGGGCCCCCACCCTACCCGTCAATAACGTTTCCGTGTGAGCTACTATGGAACCGGCCGGGCTATACGAGTGAGCGAAGCGTGCACGGTAAGGGCTACATAGGGTGAGCAACCGTGTAGTGGCCAGCCTATACAACTAAGTAGCGGGCTGTATGCGGACAGTATCAGCGCTGGGTCGGTGCACTCTAGATACATTACTATAAAGAGCTGCGCGAACACATGTAGATAGCGGGTCCGATACTTACCGCACACTGTCACAGTTCAACCACTCTAGTATTTCCCCGGGATAGCGGGTGCACTCCAACAGGCTCCTATAACGTTGAGTATGTGCCCCGTACCACATAGACATAAACCGCAGAGTTACATCAACCTGCCCACATGTATGTGGAACATGCAGTTACTTTATAACAACGACTGCGAACCGCCTTCCTGCAACAACGACCGACAGCCAACCACCCGACACCTCGCTCCCCGCCTGCCAACCACCCACGGTAGTTTGTAGAGGGTATGCGGGCAGGGAAATTAGACATTGTTGTCCAGCACGCTGCCGGGCCTCCATGTCTTGAGTTACATCAACCAGTTCCACGCGCATTGGACGGACTGCTACTTAGGGAAGCTACGGAGTTTGTTGGGTAATGCAGGCAGGCAGTGAGCAACTAGAACCCATAGACTGCAGCCTCGTCCCAACTACACTGGTTCAGGCTACTGGGTTCCCATAGACTGCAGCCCGTAGCTCCCATAACCCACACCACCCACGACTGATCCTGTCCCCTCCTGCCTTTGCCACATAGAGCGAACCGCCTGCCTGCAGTACGATAGTTTCTGTGTTCGCGGAGCTGGCTATATGATCCACCTGGACCCACCGGCATCGTGGCGCACCGGCATCGTAGCGGGAAGTCCAAGCACTACAGGTATGGGCAGGGGAAAGCAACAGACGAGGAGAACAGACTTTGAGGTGTGGCCCACATAGAGGGGTATTTCGCCAGTGATGTGACGCATGTTGGGGCCAGTTGGCGTCGCACGTAGGCTCACTCGCTGCAGTACTAGGGGCGGCGGGCACATAACTGCTGGTGGGGCTGTCGGTTGATACAAGTGTCTACATGGGGGAACGAGTTACGTAAAGTAGCGTGACTACACGAGGGAAGGGGTTGGCTCCTGATACACGTAACCCCGCGCAAGCTCAGTACGCCCACGTGTGGAACAGATAATCCAATCAGCCAAGCCAGCGTCACATGGGCCCTTAGTTTCCGGTGTTGGTATTGTTGGATATGTGGCTACATGGAAGCGAACCCATAGACTGCAGCCCTCGTTCCGACCCCACCCTAATAAGCCGAGCCAGCTCCCATACTGGTATTTGTTTACGAAGTTCCAGCGCCATACCTGCTGCTTGCCTTGCTTGCTATTGCTAGCTAGCAACCACCATGTATAGAGGTAGTTGAGGTAGTTGAGGTAGTTGTTAGTTGTTAGTTGGTTGGTTGTTGTTGTTGTTGCCCCTGCACGCGATCCAACCACCTTCCGTAACCAATTGAAAGTGGCCCCGGCTACCATCGATCGTCACTGTGCGGAAGTTGGCCCCACCCCACCCCACCGTTAACTAACTAACAACTAACTAACCGCGGGCGAGGAAACCAATAAATACAATAGGCGATATGTACGCACACCCACCTGAACCGGCTACTGCTTCACCCTGGCTCACACAGTCGTCACGTATGTGGCAGGGATGCGGGCTATAGTTGCCCATGTAGCCGGCTGGCGGCGATATGTACGCACACCCACCTGAACCTGTATCGGCTATACGCCCACCTGAACCTGTGTACGGTGTTCCCGCCTGTAGCGGGACCCGCTACGATCAAGTTGGTGGGGCCACTAAAGCGGCTATAGTCTTTGTTGGCTCCAGTCCGTGCAAGCCGAGCCAGCGTCACATACAAATACCCCTGCTCCGAAGCCTGCTCGCCACTCAACATACTTACCCGTGAACCTGGAACACGCGCCACAACCAGTGATTACCATCCATCATATGAAGGTTACCCTTAGCAACACGAATGGAGAATTGAGCTTTGGGACCGGAGCCCGTATTCGGGGGGCCGTCTACAGGGGGCTATAACGCAGTTGTCCCTCCCATTAACACGTCAAGAGCAGCGTGAAGCTGGCGTCGCGTAGGCTACCAACATACTAGGGGGGTATGATGGCGTGCAATAACCAAACTGTGATGCTACGTTACCAACCACAAAACACAACCATTATTGACGTTTCGTAATCGGCAGGTGTGTTGCAAGTTCGATATAGATCCTCCTCGCATATGGAAGGCAGTACGTGTAGGCTGGCGTATACGTATGGGTGGCATATAACCGCGTCGATCCGTGTATATATGACGTTACCCATGTTGGGCAGAAAGAAGGGGACTTGCGGGCCCGTATTCGGGGGGTACCCCGGGGTGCCGGGAGGGTAGTTGTTTCGAAATCGATACTGGTTCGTAGAGACACTTTGTATTGAAGGACTTGCAGCTCCTCTTGAGCTACATATGGAACCATCGTACTATACCCTCACAGCCGCCCTACGGTCTCAGACTTCCGTCCCTATGTACCCTGTCACCGATCCAACAATACCGCATCGTTGGGGGGTTTGTTCTCAATAAGATCACCCCCGCAAGCGCCTACAATGGTTCCGTAGTCAGCCGACACCAGCCGTCAACGCGCCGGGCACTCTGACCCAACAACGGAAAGAGAGGGTGCACTTCGCTCCGAGTAACCGACTACGCAGCTACAGATATAGACAACAGGAGGATGTCTCGGACCCAGTAGCTGTGCCATGTCAATTCATGGACTGTAGGGGCAGGCACACCCCCGAACAGTAACTGCTGTTCCTTGGGGAGGGCAGGCTGACACAAGGGAAGCACGTGTGAGCCAGACACCGTTGGGTACCCATCCAACCGCGCCGTAACACAGCGGACCACTGCATGTAGAACGGGTTCGGTTCGTGCTAGGGCAGCCTCACAAGCCTATATACGGTGGTGGTAAACGCTACCCCCTACGTACAGCGGCACGCCGCGCCTTAGGGAACAAGTCGCATTACCCCCGACTCCAACCCCGATCGACCACACCCACCTGCCTCAGCTCTGGCATAGAGCTTCGACTTATGGCAGGTACGACACCTACACTGGGTCTAATCAACGAAAGACGTAGGTATTCTCAGTGTCATGTTAGTGCCATGGTCTTCCGGTTTTATCCTGACCGGACACATCGCTGGTTTTCCCCAGAACCGGAAACAGGCCACTTTGTCACGTCGGGAAAGGAAGCCCCGGTGGGTCGCTAGATGAAGAAGGGGAGGCGCTTCCACCCCAACTATCGGAACAGCCGCCCGTCTACGTATATAACGCGCACCTTCACCCGGCACAAGCCCCGAAGCTCGCACACAGGCGTGACACTCAACCACCGAGCATTCACAACATCCGATTTCGTTACGAAGGGGTATTCGATCCAGCCTATTGTTTCCCCGTGGCTACCTTGTCGCGACTGACTATCAACCAGTTCACCTGAACCTACTTGATGTTAGACCAACTTACCCCGACTTGCGTCTCCGCTCAACCTGGGAGGGGAGGTGTTCCAGTCAGGCAGAGGGTAGTCGAGTCCCCCTACCATCGGTATGTAGGAGATCAAGGGCTGGGCAATGACCATGTCTCCCTTGAAATGCTCAGTTCTTCCCCGCAGGGTTACCGCGCGGATGTTGACTTTTCTATGCAGCCTGGGACATAGCTTTGTGATCCGGCATCACACCGTAGGTTGTACTTAGTCACCGTATATAGTTGCGACGCGGTGCCGTAGCTTACGATAGTATACTAACTCAAAGGGGCCGAGTTGAGGCCTGATCCATTCACTGTCCAGACCGTGCTCGTCCACCATCCATCGTCCATAAGTCGGCAGGGGATGACTGGAAGTTGGGGCGGTCAACTGCAGCTCTCATCGGCACTTCAGAGACCCACACTTCGACACCACAACTCAACCAGGCTCGGCACATCATGAACTCATCCGCCCTACCTGTAGCTTCCAGGTTCAGTTACAGGTCTGGTAGTCGTCTGTTCGTTACGAAGTCCTCTCCATTCACCGTGAGTTCTGAATGGGGAGTGAGCAGGAAGCGATGAGGGAAGCACTTCGTACAAGTTCAAACCCTTATGATACGCCGCGAACCTACAGGACTATTGCTCGCGCGCGTACTGTGTTCCTGTTGGTTTCCCAAGGGGTTGCCCCAACGATTCGGAGGGAGCGGCACAGTACTAGGAGGGGTTGTATTTTGGAAGGAAGGCCGTAACTTACCTGTCTGAGCTATGCGAAGGGAAATAAGGGTTATGTATGGTTGCCTGCGCACATCCTATATGCCGGGAGCGAGCAGTCGAGGATGTTCCCCGCGAACCGCACAACAGCCAGTATCATGCCAGTTGCCGTGTAGCCGTTCACGCTTCGGTCACTCACGATCACCGGTCTAGCGCACATAAGGCCTGTTTCCCCGACCTATGTATGTATCAGGGAACGCCTACCAACCACATTGCCATTCCGGGTCACGCTTGCAACTCCCCTCGCCGTTCTACGTCTTGCGACGATTGAACGACTGTCATTTGTTACAAAGCGGCTGATACATTGGCCAGGACCCTCCACCCAACCGAGAGGATTGAGGCGGTAACGGCTGGAATCAGCCCCCCTTTGTAGTCGCTGCGCCGCGTTTCCACGGACCAGACCAGGAACCTTACTCCTGATCAGTCACCCGCAGCCTCACAGAACAACGGGGGCGAACACTGAGACCAGCACATGATCGTTTACGGGTCCATCCACGCTAAGCAACTCTCAACCAGCACATGATCTTCGGGTGATGTTTGGACCAGTTGCGTAACAACGTCGATAGGGCTCGCTCATATGCAGAGTATCTGCATCAGTTACTAGATCTATCCCCAGGCAGACAAGGCTACAGAATGGCGCCTCTCCGCTGGACGTATGGCCACGGCAACCACGCCAACTAGCTCCGCGCAACCAACTAGCTCAGAACCAGAAACGAACCCATGTTTCACCCTGCATAAGTACGGCCACACGAATGCAGATAACGAAGCTCATATGCAGGGTATCTGCATCGGTTACCAATCTGATCCCCAGACGGTCAGGGCCGTTGGATGGTTCCAGCCCTAGGGCGTGTGCGCTGTCTCAAGGATTCCGGGGCCTGCCCACCGCCAGCCCGGACCTAGCTTCGAGCAGATCGCTTGCTGTGTTGGGAATGCATGCAGGTTCCGTCACCTCCTGCAGGGGTACCTGCTGACAGGTCACCGGGACCACACGGTTTTCGGTCATTCGGCCGCCGACAACCCTACAAGCCCCTTACGTCAGGGACCGAGGAGCGTGCAGAGGTAGGATGCAGTCCGGAAAGTACTGGTCCGCATCCTCTTTCAGCCACCGTCTGTATCGGATCAATTCGATTACCACGGGTCGGTCTAAAACCCTACATATGGAGCCACCGCTTGCACCATTCTGTCTATGTTCACGCGGCCCGTCTCGATACTAGGCTGGTGTTCAACTCAACATGTGGTATCGTAACCGACATCTTGTCTAGTATTTCGAATAGTAACTCGACCTTCCACATCGTTCTACTTGTACGTAGCTCGTAACCGATCCAACTCTCCTCCTCGGCAATGGAACTGGGGTTGCTCCCATTTACGTAGGCTTTATAGCTACCAGCAACGGGCCATCCAGAAGCCAGCATCCGCAACGGTGTCCAGGAAAAGCCGTCTATTATATGGTATGGTATGGTATGGTTGAAGCCCGAATACGCAAGCAACCCCGCTCATCACGGAGTTTACCCTGGCCAACGTGTCTATTGAAGAGTGTGACACCTGAGGTTCACTATGCCTAGCCATTCGTTTCTGGAGAAAGGGCAGGTCGCTTACCATGGTTATGAAACCGTCACGGATACCAACTTCCAGACCAAGGTGTCTCTCCCACACGCCTGGTAGGGCTGTCTTGGCTTTATTACGGTTGCCTAGTTGACTCTGGAACCCCTCTGCGTAACCATAGTATTTCTGCTGTCCTAGCAGCCGTTCAGTATCCCGATGTTACTGTCGTCTGCGTATCGGACCATTTCTACCTCCTCCCTTCGGGGTTCGAGGTCCATAGAGTTGAGTACGATGCGTACATAGGGTTGGTTGGGGATGGAGCACTCCCCTGCGGGCGGGATACCTCGGTCTTTGTAGGTAGACGTGTTTACCTTGTTCAATAAAGATGGGGACGACGGCGAAGCGGGGTTCCATCGGTTAAGTACACCACCCCATATGTACGGAATGTTTCGATCGGTTTCGTGATGTCGCGATTTCGGGGTTTCGATCTGTTGATCCGCCCTTTTCCACCGGCAGAGGAGAACGTTTTAACGACGCGGCACGTGCAGGATCCCAGTGTTGGTGGGTCCCCGGCTATGTATTCTGGTTCTTGTGGCGCTGTAACGCCAGGCCTCCTATGTGCACGGCATTTCCGGTTGGCAGGCGAAGCCCGCATCTTGGTAAAGATGGCTCCTATTGGAGCAGCTGCTCGATGGTGGATTCATCAAATGCGTCATCACATCACCGCCACGCTATGGATTCATCAAATGCGTCATCACATCACCGCCCCGCTAGTTGGGCAGGGCGGGCGCACATAGAGCAGGAAATGATTTACGACTATGAAGGAGCTAGCCACCTCAATTGTCGATCGCAAGGGTTATTGAGGTTCGAGGGAACCGTATCTGGAAACGGCCCCCCAACCCCGGTGTGAAATCGTATCGGGGTATTGTGTATACCACCCACCCGGGCTTATCGCACAACCGTGGTGGGCCCCCGGCACACAATGCGTACAACCAATACCGGGGATGGTGGGCTTACGTAGGGGGCAAGCACGAGCCCCAAGCGGCCCCACCTTATATAAATAACGCGGGTGTGGTGTCCAACTTACGTGCACCAACCCACGGGTGGGGTAATGTGTCTTCGGGGTGAAGCCAACCCAACCGTACTTGTGGTTACCGTACTTGTGGTTCGAGCCATGCGTATGATCGCACAACCCCATCCTCCGACACTCAGAACCGGTATTGATCAGCAACCTTGTATATGCTGCCCCGAACTCCAACCGTTGTGGAACCTTCACCTTCCCCGTCAAGGTACTTAGGCGTATCACAACGGTGTCACGTAGCCTAGCGGGCCCACCCCTACCGTGCTAGTTGCGCGGCCCACCGTAAACTGCGTACAATGGTTGTACGCAACTGATACAGGGGGTTAACAACTTCAATCCCCTTCGTTCCGTGGGTGGGTGGTATGTGCCGGTTTGTACGGCTACCGCGAGTTATATACGGTGGGGGGTGTAACTAACTACACAACTGATACAATCCCAGTGGGCGAAGCCGCAACTGATACAACCGTGCGGGGGCCGCGCCACACTACCCCCCCTCCCCGCAACCTGATACTGAACTGAACCGTATAGCCACATAGGGTGCCGGCTACCGTGCTATATACGGCGAAACTGTGGGTGGGGGGGGTATATGTAGTTGTAGTTCGCCACAACATGCTTTCCGACACGCCCCAGAACGGGTACGCGTCGTTATATACTGCTGTGCCGGCTCACGTGCGGTATATACGGCGGTAGGGGGTGATTTTCTAACACCAGCCCAGAGAGTGAGCGTAGCCTACGTGGGTAGGTGCTGGCCTGTTAGTCTCGCTCTGAGACGACGCGTAACTATGTAACTAACCCCCCGTACAACCCCTTCGTTACAGATACAAGGGGTTCGTGATATCGCCGTCTGCTCGTCCGGTTGTAGTTGCCTAAGTAACGGGTAACAACGCCGCAAGGCCACGTTCGCATCGAATCGATCGCCATGTATATCGTCACAAAGTGTATATCTAATCTATATGCTCGGCAGTAACTATCTATCTATCTATTAATTATAGATTTCTATATGAATGACGATATTCAATATGACGATATAGATAGAACTATTATGGGGTGGGTGTCCCGCTCCTTGCCGGCGGTCCATCCTTCGCTTGTCAGTGTCAGTTGCACTACATGGCGGTGCACCCACCGTAACATGTTAGATAGACAATGCGGTTCTACACGTGCGGAGTAGAGCAGCCCGGTAGCTCGCAAGGCTCATAACCTTGAAGTCACAGGTTCAAATCCTGTCTTCGCGTCTACTTCGTTATCAGAACTGGTTGCGGTTCATGCTCGTGGGCTGAGTACCGCTTGCCGGGCCTTATCCCACTTTGTGGTCAACCACTTGATATGGCGTGACGCGGATAAGGCTACTGGAACGGGGGCACCTTTCCCCCGACAGCAGTGTGCGGTATCTCAAGGTGTTACGGTGACTGTGTTACTGTTCATGTTTCGATTGCCACCACCATACCATATTGACGCAGCACATATGCTTGACCTCGGCACGCCATCATTCATATATAGTGGTGTAGTGGTGCGAAAGCGGGATTGATGACCACCGCGAAGCAGCGGTTCGTTGCGGTAGGCGCGATGATTCAAGTTATTGACGTACGGTGGGGGTCGCGCCCCGGCGTATATACAATGAACTTGCCATTTACGGTAGTCGAAGTTGGGAATGATCTTGCCTTCCGTATACGTGTTACAGATAGGAACATGTGTTCAAGGTGAGGCGGCTATACGTACATGATGAGCCAGGTACCTTGTTTGTGGTGGTATTACGTAGTTATACCAGTATACGAGGTAGAAGAAGACTTTGGTTTCCTGACCCCTGCTATACGCCCATAGTGCGACGATGAACCTGGACGTGAATGGTAAACGGCAACACGTAAGAACGTGCGTAAGTGGGAGGGAGGATTTCGGCGTATGTACGGGGTAATCGACCTAACCGCTCATGGATGGCATTAACAACGATGGAACTGTGCCGTACGCCCCTAACCCTTGCTGAAGATGAGGATGAAGCGCCGGATCAAGCATGGCCCATATGACCCTGCTCCCTCACTACAATGGAGACAGTGGTAATGATCCCATCCTTCATCTGAAACAACATGAAACATTCTGCCAAGCCAACTACATAGACAAGTATCGGCAGAAAGTGAGAATTGTTTCCACTGTAGCAACGAGGGTCTGCTCTTTCATGGTACCCCCACCCCAAATGGTTCCACCTCACATAGTGTCCAACTGGTCTGAGAGTACGACGATAAGTACCAACCTGTGGGCCTCATAGAACAAATGAGGGATGAGATTCGTAGCTACTAAGCAGAAGTCAGTATCGAGGTTTGACCACATGATAGATAGGTACAACCTTCTGCTATCCAGGTGCCCTTTCCAAGGTTTACCAGAGAGACAGCGCATGTTCCGCCGCATATATGTACGGGAGGTATGGGGCTAACGGTACGGGAGGTATGGGGCTAACGCTCTTTGGAATGCAACGTGAAAATACGCCTTTAGACACAACTTGATACTAGCTGGAGGCAGCTCAACCTGTCCGCATATGTAGGTCGCGCCAACCACTCATACGTAGTGCCGTACCCGGCCCCTGATACAAGTGTTTCAGAACTCAACCGTCAAGTAATCGCCCAACATACATACCCGTCAAAGAGCCAATACAACCCTCACAGCAGCTATACTAGTATATATGGCGTTAATAGGCGTATATATATGATGAGGCGTGCACCAATATCGTAAGCCGCCCGCCAGATCAGATATATGCTGTAGGGTAGGCAATATGCGTAAACAGGTGAACATGCTACAGACACCCAGAGCCCTCCGTATATACGCGAGTTTAAACAACAACACACTCGGCATACGCCGGACCGCAGTAGCGGGGAACACACTCCGAAACCACAACATTCCCCTCGGCTATATCAGTCACACTACGACCTGCGCAACCAACCTTTCTCTTTCTCGTTTTCCTGCTCCCGTACGGCACGGCATATGGTTGGGACGGAATTGCTCATAGTCTCGATGGCCGCTGTCGCATTCTTCAATCGGGCCACCGTTATTATTAACGTACGGCTCACGCGTCCCGACATCGGTTGCTTCAACGCATGCTCGTTGGCGCCACTGAATCGGGTGTAGCCCTCCAATGAGTTGATTGCGGATTGATTGATGTTAGTGCACTCGGCTTAGTTGCTCTTAAGCAACCATCTTCTATAACTCAGTTGATAGTGCCCCTGGACTCTGACGTCTTCTTACGGTTGGCGTTGTACGGTTCAGCCGAACTAGCAGGAACACTATCAAGCCAACTAGGGCACAATAAACTCCAATGGACAATCCGGATCGTTGGCATATTAGTCTGTGTGTGGGCTAGTTTCGGATCTGCCCTACGCTGCGGAAGCCACACGCGTCCTTCACCCTTACTAGGCCTCAGCGCCTCGACTTTCGCCATACTAGGCAACCCCGTAGCCTGGTAGAGCGTACCTGTAGGTGTGGTCTTAAATGGTGATGTTGGAGATCGTTGTTGTGGGCTTCGCAATAAGGGGGTGGTGATGTTGGAGATCGTTGTTGTGGGTATTGGGTATATAAGGGGGCCTCTGTGCCTCAGAAGGTGTGCCGGGTAGCCCCGTTCATACGAAACTACTTCGTCAAGGCGCGCATGGACCGTATATATGAATGGACTCGAAGGAGAAGAGAAAAGTACTGGGCGAGAGGTGTACTAATGCGTAATGCGTTATGCAGCACTAGTGGTCACCAACGAATAACTAGTTGCCAAGAGCGCGTGTGCGGTTTTCCAAGCGCTCCGCTGTCGCCACCAAGTCCGGGTTTAGACATGGGAGGAAGGGGAAGCCTCAAGCGATCAGCCCAGCTTTCTATCTATATATGGTCGTGAGAGGGAAAGGCGTATCTACTGCAAAGTCACTAACGCCAGCGTACGTATGGTACTAGAAACAATGTACCGTGCACTAACGCTTACCTGTCCTACAGTTATATATGAGTGAGCAGCTTTCCTTTCCCTTTTTGGGGCTGCATATTGGAGTATCTATATGTTCTATTGGAAATGGTTCGTGTACAATATTGTACAACAAGCACCGTAAACTCCACGTAAACTGCCTAGTTGTACAATCACTCCTCATACGTTAATAGGCTACTGTCTTCCCGGCACATCAGTGTTGTAGTTTGACTGCTGTATTTGTGGTTTGCATTTGGTAGTAGATCCCAACATGTGGCAGACGGTAGCTGGGAGGGGTTGTTTACCTGGGTAGGCTAGTTGAGACAAGTAGGCATTGCCCAAGGCCGTAAACCGCCCAATCGATGATGAAGTGTTCTCCGATCTTTCCGCTGCTCCCATATTGGATTACGTACACGAAGACCAGGTTGCCAGCGCAGCAATCTTACACAACCGATACTAGCCGCGGCACAGGGATCAACCGATAAAAGGCTTACGACCAAGCCCCGTCCGAATTGCTATGCCACACACGGCACCCGTTATATATGGTTGTTTCCAAGGTGAGCTGTTTCACTCCAGTACGATGCTTTCCCACCCGTTTCGTTGCTGTGGGCGTAACTACCTGTCCTGTTATTATGGCCAGGCCATCGCAGCAGAAAGGTTGCCTGTCTTACCAGCGACCATCAGCACTTTGTGGTGGGACTGGCTCTTCCACCTGCGTCAATACCGATGCATCCGAATCCTAGTGAAGCAACTAGTTGATTGAATTGATGTCATAACCTGATGTCGGCTATATACGCCGTACCTGATGTCTACGGCTATATACGCCGTATAGGTCGCGGTCGCGGCGCGGCGGGTTTATCGTAGTGCAAGTATCCGCTACCCACCGTATATCCTAATGCGTTAGTGTTGGAAAGTGGTGTGGCTTACCGGAACTGCCTACACGTGAAAAGCGCGGGTAAGCAGACATGCACGGTACTTCCAGACCCACCCGTTTCGTTGCTGCTGCCGCAGTGGTTGTGAGTGATATCGCCACGTTTCGTTTGACGCACGGTGGGGCCCCGACCCGAGACAACGAGCTGCTCAACTCTACCGTATAAACAGAACGAGGACCTTTCCAATGTACGTAGATGGTATGACTCACCATATGTGCTATGTGCTACGCTGTAAATGCCATCAAGTTCAGTATGGTTGCCATCAGTTCAGCGTTGTTGGAGAATGGGTCACGTGGAACAAGAGCGGATCTACGCGCGCCGAACCCTCTCAATAACCATAACAGTGCCGGTGGCGAGATCGTTGACAGAAGGAAGGTGCATCAAGCGCAGTTAACCGCTGATATATATATATATACGCCTCTGCGTTTACAAAACCACGGGTGGGTCTGGGGACTGGTGGGAGGCCGTTGGCGTTGCGAGAAAGGCTCAGCAGTTGGACTCGCTGTGAGCGTCACGTGTAAAGTTGCAAGTCAGTGCCTGTGTCTGGGGGCGCAGGAGTACAGACTCGTACAGACCCGGATTTCCCAGGCATCACTCTCGTGAAGCTAACCCACGCGAGGATCTTCGATACTCACTCCGAGCGGGTTCCTGATCAGTTCCCTGGGTGACATCCGGCTTGAGCACTGCTGTCGACTGCGTTCGGTTCACTATGGGAGAGGCCATTACCTATAGATACGCGCGGCCGGTGAAGCAGTAGATCGATAGATACTCACCGTTACGCTACACTGACAGTATGTGGATCTGTGTGGCTTGAACCTCACCTTTGTCTACCTGGCTATACCTCATGTTGCCGGTCCATATGCCATACAGAATCCAGGGATCCTTAGGCTGAATCACGAGCATGGCGTAAGTGAGGCACCGTTGCCCACGCCAACGATCTTCGTAACTGACTACTTGTAGATTGTGCCCGTATATTGGCTATCCTGATCGATATCTAGCACGAACAACAACAAGGCTGGAAGGTGTTTCTACATAAGGCGGGTGCTGGTCTCCCCTTCGCCTACAGAACGTGGGTTCGGGGCCTATCTCCACATCGGCTGTCGGCCTTTTCCTGGCTGAATCATGAGTGTACTCATCCATATGGTTGGTGGGTTGTCTATGTGAAAGCGCACGTTGGGTTTTCTGGGCCTACCCCTGCTATGGTTGTGGCAAGATCCGTATGGGCCTCAGGCTCATTGACAGTTGACCAAGAGCTCGTTCCTGGTTTACTACAGTAATCAAGATAGCTCTTTACGTACATACGCTCTTCCATCCTCTAACAGACTCCTGACCGCGTATGACGATACTATATGGTACTGCCGGCTCCTTTCCCCGCCCCGTTCATACGGTTTCTACGTAAGGTGCGTATTGGAGTTCCATGGTGGTTTCCTCCATCCGGTTTGTCCCCGGGGATACGTCAAATGCAGGGACCAGTGGTGCACGTAGCTGTGAAGCACACGTTACGGTGTCGTTGGTAGAGCGATAATCTCCCAGCGTACTATGTAGGGCGTGCAGCTGCTCGTTTTGAGGGCATGCGTAGGCAGGGGGTCTCCCGTTGGTCCCCGTTTCACCCGGTCGTACCTAGCGCTCCGGCACGCGGAATGAGAACCCCAAGTAGCCGGCGGAAACGCCAGATCGTGCTTGCGGTGATGGGCTCTAACGGATCAAGGCTCTGTGGGTTACCTTTCCCACCCCGGCACTACGTATATAGATTCGCTTTGTGGGCAACACGGCCTTCCTGCACATGCGGGGCGATCGTTCATATCCGACTGCCAATGTGGAAACTCGGCTTAGCTACAGCCAAAGCTGCTACATAATCGTGGTTGCGCTTCGGGAAGTGTTGCGAACAGCCGCCATATGCCGTTGAACTTCCTCCCTACACCGGGCATCTGGTAATAGCGCCCCAGATGGACAATATGCCTCGGTACCAATAACGACCTGTTGGTACGACTGCTACGTAAGCGGTGCGCACAAGCACAAGTACGTTATATAACGCCAAGTAGCCGGCCTCCTTCGTCTGCGAGGCCTTCCCGGCAGTAAGTACGGTTGGTGTCGACTTTCCAGTTCCGGTTCAGTTACACAGAGATGGGAAGACATCCTGTGCGAGAGGTAGGTCTATCCCGCAGACACATTCTGGGAACTTGGGTCCTAGTCCGCGCACTCAGAGATAACAACTTGGATGTTCGTGCACATGGTCAGGTAGTTGGGTCAGCCGTACGTAACAAGACAGGGAATCGAGCTCGTCTACCCTCCTCATAGATCTCTAGTTCATGACCACCCACGTCGGATGACTATCTCATGAGTCCATCTCCCTCCCATTCCTATCTATATATAATATCTAGTCGTAACCATTCGCATCTATGTTACCCTATCCCGTATACTCTGTAGGGGAAATCGGGTGTATCTCAAGTCACTTCCTGAAATGAGGATACTTCACAGCACTTGGATAAGTCCCATATCGGAGGCGTCGTTGTTGTAGTAGATAGACCGTTATTGACGGGTGGGGGTGTTTTCCCGGGTCAATCTCGTCTACGAAAACAAGGTCGCGAAGTCCGTACTTCTATTCAATCATCGGATTATGGGGTGGAAGATAGAACATCTTACCTTCGCGTTGTGCAGCGCCTACTTGAACGGCGGGTTTCTATATATCGCTGGAGCTGGTTGTCATAACGGGAGGCTCAATGTTGGTAAGTAAACCACAGGGCGCCGTACGATGGGGGTTCGGGGGTACCGGCTAGCTCGCGGCGCCTGTCTATGGCTCAATATGGTTCACTTGATGTCAAAACTATTGGACAGAGGTGGGCGGATTCCTAAGCTTCTTCGACACGTTACACGACAGACACCGGTAGCATGTGCGGGAACGCTTTCCGCCATATGCCCGTGGCAACAAGCATTCTAACCACCCGACGCACCGGCTACAGGGGGTCCGATGCGTATGCGGGGGGGTAACATCAGTATGCGATGCGGTGCGCTGCTATTTGTCTCTCTCATCCACATGTGTCAGTGGAGCTTGGGATCCAACCACCTGCCCGCCTAGATCCATCAAAGATGCGTACCGTAACCATAGTTACATAACAAGGCGAGTTACATAACAAGGCGTTACCAACAAGAGCGAGCCGATCCGAGCCGAGCATATACGGTAGGTACGGTACCGTAGGGGTGACCATATTGTTCTATCCCACTCAACAACAACGAGGCGGAGTCCACCAATACTGCGCTTGCTGCCAGCTGATGCATGTACAAACGCGGCTATTACGAACATAACGAGTATACGGTGGTAGATCGCCGTTACTACTGCTCCCCTTTACGACGGGTAACTGCCCTTCCGTTCTACAGGTAAGCATGCCTACTTAGAAGACGGGGGGCGGCGTCGACGCGTATTGGGCCCACCATCCCCGGGCCATGGTTGGTAGTTGCCCAGTACTGTGTGGGGTTCGCTGATCGAGTAGTTACCTTGGTAGTTGTAGTTGTAGAACGCCGAGCCTGCTTCGGTTAGTACCTGGTGCACTGTTGACTATCGTAGTTGAAACGGTTTCGTAACCCAACCTAGTACTAGTACGGGAAGCGATAACGGTTGCTGTCTACCGCTGTCTACAACTCCGGATTGGGCAACAACAACGACGACGACGACGACGACGACGACGTAGACCACAACTACAACCACAACGTAGACCACAACGTAGACCACAACTAGTTCTGCCTGCCTGCCACTGCCGCCCGCTGATGAGATGAGATGAGATGATGTGGGGTGGGGTGGGGCTTCTACCGAAGAAGAATGATGTGCCAGATGATGTGCGCCCTGCCGACCGTGGTCAGGTCCGGTAATCCTACGCCTACGCCTACGTAACCCTTCTGCCGCGTGGTTGGGCCCTTCAGTTCCATGCATCCAACCGCGTGGTTGGGCCTGAGAGTAGAATAGAACTCCCTAGGCAACTGCCAACGGGATACCTTCGTATCTAGTAACCGGTAACCGTGCCGTTCCGTTCCGTTCCGTGCTGCGTACCCCTCTTTATGTGGTACTGCTGCGTACCCCTTTATGTGGTACTGATAGTACTGTGCTGTGCCGCATTCTGTGTTGCGGAATCAGCGGTTATAGTGAGAGGCCGAACGCCGACCACTTACGCGCTACGTAACAAACCACTTACACAACCACCAACCACCAGTTATTGACGGTGAGGAGCGAGCAAAACCATATACCACCTACGTCAATATGGTGGATACGGTGGTGGCGTCCGTTACATATATACGGTGGATACGGTGGTGGCGTCCTACGGCTGAATCGCTAACGCATCCCAGAACACGGACGACGAGTAACAGGGCCGGCCCCCTCGGCAATCACGCCATAGCAAGTAACTCAATGGCTGGCCAGTGAAGTGGCAGGGGTGATCGTTATCACTAGTCACCGGTGAAACCAACCGGCCTTACTGGTAACATTGGAGCTTCCGGCTCGGTAGGGCAATTCATAAAAGGCGTGACGTACCGGGGGTGGAGGGACGACCCACGTGTCATTGACCCAGCGAAAGATCGCCCGGCCAGCACAGCGGCTACACCCGATTTACGTACGGTACTTGCGATGCAGAAGGTTCGGTAATCAAGGTGAACTGTCCTCCGAACTGGGTGGGTGAATGTCCCTACAACGGCGGGCTAGTAATCTAGTTACTTTCGTCTACTTACTGGCGAGTTCCAATCTCACCTCCCGGTTATATAGAGAGGTACGGGGTCATAACGAAATACTGTTACTGAGGTTGCGTTATGTGGCGGAACTGCGGGGGTTGTACGGGGGAGTATGGTAATGACGTGGTAATGACTCACACCCCGTACTCACAGCGTGCGAACGGTTACCGGGGGGTAGTGTACGGAAATACTCGGGGTTGTAGAAAGGGGGTTGCCAGGGTAAGCCCGCAGTCCTCTTCGGTTTCCTGTTATGAGGCCTCATGATAAACAAGCGATACTTACCCCTTCACCCCTCCGTATCAATCATCACTCACTCACTCGCTGTCTTCCGGTTCTCGAAGACAGAACTGGATTACCTGTATACGCCTGGAAACCGAACTAGAGCCATTCGCCCGCTCGTAGTGACCCGCGAAGGGGTTGGCCCCGCGGTGCCTAGTATGCCCCTTCACGACTGGCACCCCGACGTCCCGAAAGCGCAGAATGGGCGGAGCAGCCGCCGGGGCTGCAGTTATGTACTAACTGTTCGGGGGGAGTTCGGCAGACTCGAGCAATGTTCCTACCGTGTCTATCTTACCGCATACGTAATGGGATTCGGTAAGACATGGAGGGACGTGGAAACATAGGATCTCTCTAAAGGCTCATAAAGGAAGGCCGTAACTTACCTCGTTCGTCCTAGAGATTTCCTGGAGCAACAGGGCTGAGCGGATAGCGGTTACAAGGGACAAGAATCCTTTGTTTATCCCTCCTTCTCGTCCGATCCTACTACATACGTCCCATGAGAATTGGTGGGCGCCGGTCAGTGGGAATCAATCTACATAGAATCGTCTACAGTGTTATCTCAAGTACTGTTCCGTTGTTGGTCACCCACCTATAAAGGCGCAGGTGACCGAGGTAGACACCGTGAGGCGGGAATGATGACACCGTGAGGCGGGCGGTCGGGTTAGTTGCGCTTGTCGTAAGCACCCATATAGGGAGGAATGGGGCAACTAAACCGTGTCTGGACACCTACCTTTGTCGTTTGTACTGGTCTACGGGGCGGAGGGAAATAACATACGTAGGCGCGGAAGGGTCGTAAGCGTATCAACTATTGCCGAGAGCTCCTCTCCTCTATGGAGTCCAATCTTTCAGATAGATTCCCAGACGCATGTTGCTGGTCTGACGCTGCAAGCGTAATGTCGATAGCGTTAGGAAGCGTACCGATATATGTACTACTCACTCAGTGACCTGGAAGTCTTAGTTCAGTACTTGGTTGCGGTACCTGCAGTCATCAAAGATACATGGGTGTTGTTGAATCTCTTAATAAGCGCTTACTGGGCGTGATATAGTATACGGCCGTTCCTCGTCTAACGCCTGTCTTCTAATGTCGGAGCTTGTCGGAGGTCATAAAACAGATAGTGTTGAGTGTTCCGTGTAACGTAGATTGCTGAGAGAGAAAGATTGATGGTGGTTGTTACGGTACTCCCGGAGGCCCAATGTCGTAAGCATACGTAGCCTTTTCCCACCCAAGTAGATATGTATCAGAACTCCGGCACGAGTTACGAGTTTCACTGTATGCCGTTAGGCAACAGTTACTGTGACCATATGTACGACGATAGACCGATAGACAGAGGAACAATAGAGCGAGGAACCGAGGAACGATACCCGTGCACGTCGCTTCACAGTGGGGGCTACGCGCGATGACTCACTGATCCAGATGTGCTCATCTACGCGGCAACACGGTTACTTACAGAGAGAGATGAGGTTGGTGGGAGTGTCATGTTATGCACGAAGTGGAATGGGTTAGTCTAGCTAGGCTCACTGCATTCGAGAACCCGAACTTTCCACTGGCGCCAACTAGACTGTACTATACTATACTTAACTATACTGAGTTTCCCTACGCTGGGCCGATCTAGTGGGTGGCACGTGGGAAAGGTTCATCAACTGTATGCTTGATGTTGGCCGATCCCAGCCGTTGATATCGATCCCAAGCCGTACGTAGAGAACGGTTCCATTGGCCGCTCGCATCATGGCACTTGAGAACCATATGAACGGGGTGGGTATCCCACATATCACGGCAGAAACGGTGATATGCTAGCTCATAAAGCAGTCAGTTATTATCCATACGGCACCGTTATACATGTTGCTGCACCGTTAGACAACAAACATGAATCAACTGTCAGCCACCAAGTACTGTCAGCCACCTCATTACTAGGAGTTATGAACAACAACCAACCGCAACTAATGGCGGGGTAGGGTAGGGTAGGCGCCATATGGTCTTGCGCTGCTTTATGTTGTAGGGTCGCGTAGCCCAGGGTATGATTTCTATAGTCTCGTAGTTCGCTCACGGGCATCACACGACCACTCTGTAGAACGCTATGTCTGTTGCGGGGAACGAGTTGGCATGTGCACGGCATAAGCTACCATCTCCGTCAGCAAGTTGGCAAGCTGGAACAGTCATCCGTGCTGTGAGAGCAGGAGCACACGCCCACTGACTTCGGGACCAGTATGTGGGGCCGGAACAATCGGCGAGGCCTCGGGCATGTTGAGTAGGAACCTGAGCGTGGTGCTTCATGATTGTGGGTGGGTAGGTTGACGTGGGAACCAGATTCACGTTCTGCGAATCTATATGGGGCCTTATGAAGTGCCGGTTGAGCCAGTCACACCACCACCCGGAAGAGCGGGCAGAGGTTGTTCGTCGCTTAGTCGCCACCAATATATGAGTGAGTCATCCTGCTCCCGGATCACGGTGGACGGATCACGCTTACAACTCGTATTGACTGCTTTGCCCTTCTGCAAAGTCCGCTGGGCGTAAACTGCCAGTCGATAACAGGTACGTCGACAGGGTAGGATTGAACTACCGTTGTGGTCATCTACAAAGAGGATGTACGTTGTTGAAGGCATATAAAACCCACTCACGCTCATTCACTCAGAGTTGTCGGCCCCGTAGTGGAACATTCATACACACTTCCAATATGTACGTATTAGTGGAGAAAGCCTATAGACAGATGGGATGCGTAGACTTCACGCGTATACAAAACAGAAATAGGTCTTATCGCAGCTAGCTACACCGCGAGTTATATACGGTGGGGGGTGCCGCTGTAGATGCTGACGAACCAAGCTTCTAGTACCTCCGTGACTGGCACTTCTAGTCCCTCCTAACCACAGTAACGGTGAAGCTTCATGGTACACCCACATATCGTAAGCTTGCTTCTATTATGTGACCTATTATGTGGTGCTCAGAGTTGGTTGAACGAAGCTTGCGTTATTTACCAACCTTTCTGGCAGGAACATTGCCCCCCTTTATCGCCTTGACCCATAGCTCAGAGGTATGGGCGTTACACCCGCTGCACCCTTTACCACCTTGACGAACACAGAAACACCCTACACGCCCACAACCATGCCCCCAACCTGATACGTTACACCGCGTTGTTGGTTACCCGTGTTATATACGCATCCCACTCCTTAGTGCCGTTGTGGGGAAATGTTCTGTGTTGTTGCGAAAGGGGGCCACCTGATCCCGTTCGTTGTGAGGAAGATAAAGCAGCGGTTCGTGTACGGTGGGGGAAAGGGATTCGCAACGTTCGACCGTTTACAACTACAACGCCCGCATACTCACTGATCACACCCAAGGGAACTGACCTACAGGGGTTCGGGGGGTAGTGTTGGCACGGCCCCCGTACAACCCTCGGAGCCAGCCATGCATGTGCGGACAAAGCAACCCATACGGATCTTGTCTTGTGTTGCTGTGCTGTCTTTGTTCGTTTCCGAAAGATTGACCAAGTGCGGGCTCCCCTTCCATGTGCGGGTAGGGCAAGGCATCCAAGTCCCAGTCCCTCGTGTCGGACCACTTCCGGGGTTCTCTCGTAACGTCGCCCAAGCCCGGGTTGCGAGTAACGCGGCGAATGAGCGTCCATGCGGGAAACACACATAGCCTATCTATGTAGCAAGAATCACACATAGCCAATCAGGATATAGAAGAAGGAAATGGTTGAGAGATGGTTGTGAGGGCGCAGCGAAGACCAGTATAGTTAAAAACGATATGTGGGTAGCAGATATGTGGGTAGCAAGGGGTGGAACACGCTAGACTGACGAGGTAAGCAGGCAGTTGTGCTGGCTTACCGGAACATAACAGCGGGTCCTCCTTGTCTTACCGTTAACACAACGTACGAGGTATCTTGATCTTCGAATGGGTTATCCGACCGAAGTCCCCAGTAACTCAACAGCATGTGCCGTAATTACCAATTATCTATTACTCTCTGTTCTACCTCCGCTCAATATAGAATACGAATAATACGAATGAAAACGGAATGAAAACCCACCCTCACGGTACTTGTCCCTACTTACGTGAGTACCCCTTCCTTGGGCGGGCGGAATGAAAACCCACCCTCGCGGTACTTGTCCCTACTTACGTGAGTACCCCTTGGGGCGTGTGGTTTCACGACACGAAACTAATGCACGGAGCAAGGTGTGGTTCTCCTCTGGTAGAAAGCCGCCCCATCTATCCAGCCTGTCTCTCTCTGTAAGTAACCGTTACAAGGGCATCTGTCTGTTGACAGTGCTTGACGATGAGTGTTACGCGGGGCCATTGAGTCAGCGCGGAATAGAGTAGATGACATAGGAGAGAGGCTATATCAATCCAACCCTACGCTATCCAATCCAACCCTATGCGCAACTACTCGAGTGCGGTAAATCGCTTCATATACTGGTTCTCACCCGTGCATAATCATGCAAGTGTCTAGTTTGGCTCTTACCTATGCGTTTAGAATAGATTGATTGCTAACAGGCAGGCTACATGTGTGCGATTGTCCTCACACCGTTATATATCGGGAAAGGATCTTGTAGCCGGGGCGGAGTAGCTGGTCTCTTTCTCTTGGGTTTATGTAAGACATCCGCCCGACCCACTCTGGTACCCATAAAACCAGAGCTGCTTTGTTTTCTATATACATAACGCACTGGCTTCGCCTGGAATTCCTCACTCACTGCAAGGTGGATTAGGATCTTTTATCGGGGCAGAGTGCGGGCCTCCTCTCCTTCGGTAACATAAGAAGCACGACCAACCAACCATGAGATCGGAAACAACAACTGCATTATTGGGGATCTCCATTGTGGCTTTCAGGAGAACTAGAGAGAACTACAACTACAACAATGCCCAAGTAATGCTGCTAGTCCCGGAATTCCGCCCACTGTCTCCTGTCGCTTGGACCAGAAGGGCAGCCCCAGGGCAGGTCGTCGGCTTCGTCTCCTCGGTGGGGGTCTTCTGGTGCCCTCGCTCCAAAGCTGCGACGGTCTAGTCCGAAACACTGCACTACTGCACTTTGTGTCACTTCGTGTAACTTCGTTTCGTTTGTTATTTCTGAACTGGACACTCAATCGCTCGCTCCTCACCGTCAATAACTGGTGGTTGGTGGTTGGTGGTTGTGGTTGTGGTTGTGGGTGTGGCGCTGGTTCTGCGGGTGAACGTGATATATCGCAATACGATGGTTACGTTCTCAATCCAGTTTCATGGTCTTGCAGTTCTAGTTGGAGTTAGTTGCAGTCGGGAGCGGCTTACCGCGACTGAGCAGTGCGTTAGATGATAGATGTAGTTGGTTTTTGCCCGTGTGAACTTGATAACTAGAGAAGGTGCATGCATGTCTTAACTGCCGTGCTCTTCCTACTCATGGACTGAATATATGTTCCGTTTGCTTTGTATACTGTGCTAACAACTCTTTATTGACGCAGCACTTTGCATATCAAATACCTTGTTGTAGCGGCCTCTCTGTTATGCAAGCGAACGCGTAATCGGCACTACATTACAACTCATCTTTCTGCCTTCCGTAACTAACCAGTTATGAGAGCGGGCGCAGCCAGTAGCCGGGTAACTGTAACTCACTACCTCCCCCTGTAGATGCCAGGCGGGAGATGCCCGTTAATCTCCGGTACCAGATGCCGGGCAATTTCTCTAAAGCCCATCTGCACCGAGCAGGTTCACCCGTTGTACACTGTTGTGGGACAACTATAGCTAGTCCAAGGTTGACGAGTAACCGTTCCTCTTGCTGGAACTATTTCCCTTACATACGTACTGGAACCGTTCTCTTTCTTCCAAGTCTATTGCTTGAATGCTACCGGAATGTCATGTTCGTAAGCTTGGTAGGATGACCCACTGTTCCTTGGTAAGTAACTCTCTGCGGGAGCACCAGCTGTAGCGGCCTAACCCGGCACAATCAATCCAAGCTGGGTGGTGGCCTGGACCTCGCTCGCCGATCTGGGTGGGATCTGCTACTAATAAGGTTCCCGACTGTGTGATCGTGCACACCTGAAGGGTTCCTCTTTCTATGGTCGCTCTCTCAGTAAGTCCCCTGAACGCCGGAGCAGTCGGTTCAACGAACCCTACCCCGTTGTTGTTGAGGAAAGTGACGGGACGATCCCAGCCCCCGTTGTTGTTGAGGAAAGTGACGGGACGATTCCAGCATCGTTATTACTAGGTCGAGGTTGGTGCGACTAGGCCTAACCTACCTAGCCCCCGAACTAGGTACCTCATCTCTAGGGTGAACCAACTCTGAAACAGTGGTAGCGGTGCATCCCGCTCTGAGGTCGATGACCCAGGAACCCCAGGTGATCGACTTGATCCTAGCGCTCGGTGCTGCGCCTCGTCGTATTCGGGAGGGATAACCCCGTTCCCGTTATTCGGTGCTGCGCCTCGTCGTATTCGGGATAACCCCGTTCCCGTTATATACGGCTGCCGCTACTGGGGTTAGTATGACACTCTTCCGTGGCGTGGGTGGTTCCTCCTGCCCCATCGAAGCTGGTTCCCCCGATACATACAAGTAAGGAAGAAAGAAAAGACCCGTTCGATACATACCAACATCAGTTCATTACTCTCTCTTAATACTGTATAGACTGCTCTCCACATTATGCTCTCCACCGGGTCGTGCCGGCCCGAACTACCCTTTATGGTTACGTACTCGGATAGGAGGGTCAAACAAGTGAAGATCGATATCCTGCACCGTTACCCTGGTGTTTGACCACCTCGTTGTCTTTCGGTCTGTTTGTGTGACCGCGCAGCGCGGCGTATGTACACCCGATCCGGCACTTACTGCTCCTCCTCTATATAGTCGTCGTCGCGCGCCGCCGCCCGCCCCGCCCGCGTGCGTCGTATGGTATGGTATGGTATGGTATGGTATGGAGCACGCTTAGGCCACCCGCCTGGCTTGCTTTGGAGACATGGTCTCGGCCTGGTGTGTTTGGTTTATGCCATCGCCTTCAGACTCGAGGATACGGGTTACGGTTTGCCGAGTGTCGAGCTTGATGGACTTTCTAGTCAGCTGAGTGACCGTTTCTTACGTAAATGGCGAGCAGGCGTTTATTGAACCCACGAGTTGATAAGATCACTCGTTCCGCCTTCTATGGAATATTGGGAGCTTGCGCTTCGGCGAATGAACCAACTCCTCAGAAGTCACTTTGTGTACGTAGGGGGATATAGTTCGGAGGGGGAGATAGTGATACCATTATGAAGGTCTTACTTCTATGGTATAGCTGGGCGCACTCCCTTAGCCGGGACTTGCGGGTAAGCTCGCACCCACCGTCGAAACCTCATCCTTCGCGAAACATTTCTGCGCGTAAACGGACACCTGAAGCTGAACACGAGGGCACAACTGGAGCTGATCATGATAGAGCTTCTCACCCCCCGTTCAGTGCTGAAGGACCGTTAGAAGATCTGGTGGGTTAAGGATATCAAGCTTGCTTCAATGGTTCGTAGCTGGCCGACGGAAACAGAACTGTCCACTCGGGAGTGGTGTTGGTTGTGTTTGCAGGCGACTAGTTGCCGGCCGGCCGCCAGTGTTACGTACAACGCCGCCCCCCGACATACGGGCCATCGTACAACGGATATATGGGCACTTAGTTGGAAAAACCGGACAACACAACTGACTACGAGTGAAAAAGGAGACATGGGAGATGGGTGTTGTTTCAAAGTCACACCGCTAGTATAGCCGGGGGGGTTGGCGTAGTCAGTTGTCTATGTTGTGTTTATACGACAACTTACGTAGCCGTGATCGGTGTAACTGGCGGGCGTTCCACTAGTTACAGCCCGGCAAGCGCCCACCGTCAATAACAGTACATGTTGCGGTAGGCAACAACTTGTCAATCTCAACAACACCCTGGCACAAGTAACTATGTGCGGTGCGGTGCGGCGGCTCTCGCATTTGTTCCTAGTGATGTACGCCCCTGTCTCGACGTCACCTGGAATGTGGTCTGGGTAACACACTAAGTGAACATTCAATGAACATTCCCACCACCTCAATAACCGCGAAAGATGAAGCAAGCAGTTTTCGCACTTATCTCGTCACCGGTTGGTAGGTTGCCCTTTATTATGTGTGTGCGAAGCAACCTTGACATAGCCATATCACGCTGTCATCAAAGCGGCGGCACTGCCGGGCAAGACGAATTGATGCTTTCCGCGCTCCGTCGTAGAGAATGGTCCCAAACCTCCCCTGAAGCGCGTTGCTCTCCACGGTCTAACGTAAGTGTGTGTTAGGGCAGGAGGTGGGACTTCGTGTTGCGTGAAGTGGGGACGACTTCGTGTTGCGTGAAGCCTCTGTGAGTCGGTTGCGCCTTAGTCACTGCTAGTAATCCAAGATTCATTGTGTGTATCCTACTTAGGCTGTTCTATGTGATGAGACTGGTATGGCTCCGGAGCGGCGAAGGTTCTATGACCGGTTGTAGGCGACATTGTGTAGCTGCTTCTGTCTCGGCCGGGTAGTGTGATAATGGCAGCTGTCGTCGTTGAACCACTGGCATAAGGAGGCTATGTTGCTCCTTTGGAGGCTAGTGTCACGTGCTTGGTCGGTGTGGTAAGTAAGCAGACGGGTAGAATGGCCACGCTTTGCGGGTCTCCGAGCGAGGTGCGGTTTCCCACTTCACGCTGGCTCCTCTTCACCTTGGTTCCGGCTAGTTGCGCGTTGCGATTGGACAGAAGGAACCCCAATCTAGTATTGAGGGAAACGCAGTCCCTGTCTCATTACTTACCTGGGGTTCGCTCGCTTGTTACTTACCTGGGGTGGGGGTCGCTCGCTTGTGCTCAGTGCTTCTTGACTACCTCGATGGTACGGCATCAGAACTCCCGGATATGGAACAACTCCCTATTGGTTTTATGGAACCTGTGTGCCGACGTGACTGCTGAAGTGACGTACTATGCCATCGACTGTCCATCATCCTGCCCTATGGTTGTGGTGTATACACGTATATATGTGGTTCCGCTGGTTATGTAATGTTCCTCCCGCCTAGCCCCATCGCCTGGATTATGAACACTACTCCCCCGGGAGCATGGGGCACGATGTTCCCACCCACTAGCCTCCAAGAGCGGGGTTTCGCTCCCAGAAGCACACCCATCGCCACCTCCCCCGGAGAGCGGTTCCGTCCACCAGCACTGTGGGAGGGAGTTGGCCCGGGCAGCCAACCCGTGAACGCGCGCACCCTACTTATGCAGCAGGGATAACCACGCCCCACTACCGACCAGCACGCACGGCCGAACCATGGCCCATAAGAGGGGTTACCTTCGCATACTGCTCCTCGCAAGCATCACAGCCGGGATGCCCCTTGTAGTTAGCGCCACCGCTCGGCGTAACACGGTTGCTAACACACTAGGCTGTTGTTGCCGCTTCCGCCCGACTGCACCGCTCGCGGGAGGATCAGATTACCAACCTCCACATGTGGCCTGGATCGCAGGCCACGTAATTGCGGTCGCAGTCTGCAGTCACAGCTACCCTCGCCGTTGGACGCCTCGGAGCGGTCAAGCGACTAGCAATGGTCTGTCGGCCTCCTCATTATTGACCGGGACCCTTTCCCACGCACGCATACGTGGCGACATTTACTGCGAGTTCCTCTAGCTGACTAACGAACCTTTGTTCATACGACCCCGCGGGTGAATGCGCATGTGAATGGAAGCGGGAGAGGCCGGGGGTAAGGTCACATGGTTGGAAGAGCCACCCACCATGTACGGCACTTGCAGTGAGATACAATGTGCCGGGAACTGGTTTGTGAATTGTCCAACCGCTGACCGGGGGACCTCCCTCTAGGCTGCTCGCCTAGCTACCCTCCCTCGAGGTGCTTATGCGAAGCACAACTCATACAAGTATTGTTCTGCATCGGGTAACCACAACTTACTAGGTACTCAATAAACCCGGCATATATATATGTAGATGTAGCCTAGTATATATGTAGCTGCCGTATAGTATAGTTAGTAACGCTTAAACGCGCATTACTGGCACTAGAGTTGTCTCCCGTCGAGCCCCACCCTATATAACGATGGTGGGTCCCTAGCCTGATTTCTGTAGACGAGTTACAGTCCGATATCGAATTGTGGCTTGTGATCGCCATATGGCTTTTGATTATATGCTCGCGCCAAGATACCGTTTCCAAGGTATCGCCCTAAGCAACTGACTAATGCCTACGGTTTACAGCTCTACCCTGCCTGGGTGTTACGTAGGCCTTAACTGCTGCCATGCCGCCGGGGTGAAGGTACCTGCCCGCTCTACTGTAGACGCAACACAACGTACGGGCAACGATCACGAAACGTAAGCGCCCTTCGTTGCTACCAGATGCAGTGGCATGTTGATCCAGTTACTTGGCCGTCACAGAACATGGGTACGATATGTTGCTCTAACACAAATGCTTGTGACAAGCAGATATCGTAACATCGTTGGAATGGCGAATCAGGCAGTGGGTGACACGGATACACATAGTTGTCTTCTTGACACTGTTCCTTGTGAGTCACACTGACTAGCCGCTGTGCAACATATCTGAACTTCAGGTACCCACGGTGCTTGTGCTTGCTCATATAGCGTTGGTGACCCCTTTGTCACTTTGTAGCACCCGCTTCCCCTCCTCAGTGGCCTGTTGAGCAGCGTCCGCTCCTACGTTCGCCTGTTTATAATCCCCGCTTCGCGGCTTCCCCTCCTCAGTGGCCTGGGTTGGAAGTATCGAAGTGCTATACCTGATCCACTTTCGATGCGGAGAATCGTATGTAACTAGTGCTGCCCCCTCAATACTAGGGAGCCTAGTACTTGATAACGGCAAGGCCTTCCCCTCGTTGTCTATAGGCCTCACACCAACGGAGGAGCTACAATAAGTTGGGGTTATCACAAGCCAACTCCCGTCAATCTCATGTGATCCAAGTAGATCTATGAAGGAAGCCCATCCGCACCTGCCTGGTCCTCCATTCAAACCTGTCCTGCCGCACCTGCCAACCATCCCCACCCAACTCTCTTGATCTCTCATCAGACCGGCCATCCGAACCTTCCACCTGCTATCCGGAATGAGTAGACCGGCGTCGGAATACCGACGTTCAGTGGCCCGTCAGTAAAGACTGCGTCCGCTACCGACATGTACTCATCTAAATCTATTTTCTGCCATACCCTCCTCATGCCATACCCTCATCATGCCCCTCATCACGTCTAAGTAATGATGAAACACTGCGTCAGCAATAGACAGGTCCTCAAGTCTTCTATGTTCCGCGATACCGGCTCAGTATATAGATAACCAGTAACCATTGGTCAGGAAAGACTGGCGTCGGTACTAGACATGTACTCGGAGAATGACCTTATCCACCAACCAGTGATCTTATCCACCAACCAGTGTTCGGTCAGTCAAGACTGGCATCGGTACTAGACAGGTACTCAAGTCGTACTAGGATGAACAGAGAATAGTATATAACCAAACCAGCCAGCGGTTATATAGAGAGGTGATTGGCGCACGCAATGGGGCTGCGCCAGCAAGTACAAGTGTGCGTTTCCATGAAACGTGTTTCTGGAAGTGTGTGTTGCCCGCCACTAACTAACTACGCAACATCGGGAAACTCGCATCCTAGGAGTAGAATAATGCGCTCACTTTGGCGTACCACCGTATATTGGGACTTGAATCTCATTCGAATCTATATAGTCCACCGTATAGGGGGAATGATATGACTTGCAGTAACCTCATTCGATGCTCTGTTCGACTGATGCCAGTATGCGGAGATATATGTTGGAAGCTAAGCTGGCGGGCTAAGCGGGAGATATGATTGGACTTTCAGAAACCAAATTCCGTCGAAACGATCATGTTGTAGTCTGACGGTAAGTGGGCGTAGATCGGAAACAACGCGTAATCTATCAGTGCGCGTCCGCGACTAAGTAAACAAAATGGAAATGGGGTAAACACCGGGGTATCCATTCGTGGCTTTTAGCGCGCACAAAAGTGAGTGCAATCAGGGGAAGTTGGGCAGAGCTCTGTCCATCCACCGCCCCAAGAGCGTAAGTTGGGTTGAGATCCACCCTTCAAAGAGCAGATGCGCGTGGATGTAACGTAGCCCGCCCGCCATATAAAAGATTGTGTGCGTGTGCGGGGATTATATACGGTGAAACGCAACATCAATAGCCGTAACTACTCCCCGAGGGACTCGATCGCCTGCTACTTAGTATAGTGTGCACATGGCGAATCGGCCGGGATGTGCTGTAACCATAACCATGGGCTTGGCGTAGCTCCGCACAAGCTAGGGTCTTCTGCCTTGCGTCAATATGGGTCAAGGTGGGCGTTTATGGTTCCTAGGTTGTCGTGAGTAAGGCGCATTGGGAATGTTACGTAGGTGAGCTGGTGTAGTGCCCGTAGGAAGCATGGCTATAGGCAGGGGTGGCGAAGCGCCTTCGGCTTCGGGCAGGTGAGGGCAGGAAGTGTGCTGAGCTGGTGTAGTGGCCCTTCGGCTTCAGGGCTCTCTACGGCTGGGCTGCTCCCTCCGTCTGCCTGGTTATTTACTGTGTAGTGCGGTGGCGTGGCCACTTACTGTAGCCTGGCTTCTAGTGCGAGTGAACTTGCGGAAACCAACAACGTATAGGCAGGGGCAGGCGAAGCGATCTCACGGGGAGCTACTGAAAACAACGTATAGGCAGGGGCAGGCGAAGCGATCTCACGGGGAGCCACTGAAAAGGGAGAGAGCAACCGCTCATATACCCGGAATACGTATGCCGCATAGAGAAAGGCTACTAACTGATCGATATGTACTATCAGTTTCGCTTCGAACGGTGAGTTATAAAGCATGCACAGCCACGAGTACAACCACGCTTCATATGTACGTACTTGTACTAATAACTCTGTCATGTAAAGAGCGCCCACGCTTCATATGGTATGGTTGCGCGTACGGTGACATTGATGCTTGCGAAGCAACACTTAATGTACATATAGGAAGGTCCGATTTCGTGGATTGTATAGCCGGGTTGGGGGTTGGGCCAGTTACATAGTTCGGGGAAGGAAGGTGGTAAGACATACTATGTGATGTCTGTCTGGGTGGTTGATCCCTGCGTACAAATGGTGGAATCAGCCGCTACTACTTAACAGTATCGAGCCACCTGCACCGAATACAGGGTGAAACACGTTGCGGATCGGCCGGCGGGTTGTGGTGGTGGTGGTGCATCAACCGTGCAACAACCGCAAACTCAGTGGGCTCTTCATATGGGCCACCGTGGAAGCCATACGGCTGATCAACCGAACAAGGACTGCGGGGCGGTTCTCCGCGGTCAGGAGTCAGGATCAGCAAGGTTGATAGAAGCCACCGGTGTATGAACCTGAACGCACACAGCCGCCGTTTTATTTTATATAAGCTAGGTTACCGCGACTGGTCAATGTCAACCGATCCGTTTATATGGTGGGTGTTCCGAAGTGCTTATTGATCGAGGTGACGATTCACCACTAGCAGATCGTTCCTCAATCCTGATTCGAGGAAGCGGCTGCTGGCCTGAACTAGTACAAGTTCAGTGCGAGGGTTTATGTACGCGACTGGACCCAGAGAAACAAGGGTAACGGTTGCGACGATACGCTCCTCCTGTGGGTTATCGTGCCTCGTGGATTATCTGAGGCTACTACGCCGTATGGGTGAAGAGGACCTGGCTACGGCGTCACAGGTTACGTATTGGCAATCAGCACAATGGGCACAAAGGCTGCTTATGCCCCTGCTTATGCGCTTTATATTCTTGAATACCCGTTCTCCCGAGCTGCTGGCATACTAGGCTAAGAACACAAGCACCTTGACTCGGGTTGGGGGCCTATATACCCTAGGGGCGGAGTGCAGGCCCCAGTATATACGGTTTCATCAATACGTACGTAGACCGTATCTGTTCAGCGGTTTACAAGAGCAGCATGAACCGGCCTACTACGATATGGTATGGTGGTTCAGTCCAAGCCGGCATACTAGGCCTATATACGACCCCACGTATGCGGGGTAACCACAACAGCACCAACCCCTATGTAGTTGGGAAACAAACCAGCGTAAACGCTACATACGTAGGTCACACAACCTCTACATTATCTGACGTCTATTGAGTTGTTGATAGTGTCAAGTCCCCCTACACGTACGGTTCCATGGCATTGGGATTGTCTCGGGGCTGGGTGCGGGTCCGACCAAGCTTCCGTGAACCACTAGCGGGCGAATGCGGGCCCCCTTGCCTCGCCAGGTAACTATCATGTTTATGTGCACCGGTCATCCTCTCTGTCAACGCGGGTGTCCGCCTAACCCCGTTGTATAAGCGTGAGCCGGCATACGCCAACCCGCAGTAGCGGACGGGGAACACACTTCATGGCTTGTGCGGGTGCACAGCCGAGCGGACAATCAATCTGAACCACCTGCCACCTCTCCTCTATATAACTAACCCGCCGCAAGAAACAAGCATTCGGTGAGACCCGCCGCCCTCCATCATGCGTTAGACTTGCAGTACCCTCATTCGAATCGCAAGTTCCGGTCGTACTACACTCCAACTCTACCGAGACCAAGAACCAGCCAACCGTTGCAACCGGGGACAACCAGTTACTTAGGCATTCCATTATGTGCCTAGCACCGGCCAGAAGCACATACGTGCTTCACATACATAATGACCCGTGGGAACGAGACACAAGCAACCGTTTCCGCTCGACAACTCGCCTCACTTAATAACTCTGACCGGGTTCCTGATGTGAGTGCGCATTCGTGCACGCATCCCCATCGGATTCGACCAATGCGGAGCAGGCGTGTGTAGCGAGCGTTCACCGGGGTAAGTGCGCGTATCGTAACAACGCTATCGTAGCGGTTGCAGGGCATACTGATACGTAGCGCGTTCATCAATCAATATCAACATACTACCAATAGCCGACTGGCGTGGCGTCACTTTCCTCAACAACAACGGGGTAGGGTTCGTATGTAGCGGCTTGCGATCACTTGGCAATAGCTGCCCTGGTATACGGTTGCGATTGATACGTGACTTCGCCGTGATGTCGCTGCAGCTCCGCCCGCACCGGCGCGTGCACTCAACTACGTGACGAGCCCCCGCTGCACCCTAGAGCGGCGTACATAGGCCCCCCACCTTGGTTAGTTGTTCGCTACGAGCTGAACCCCCGAGTAGCATGGAGTTATGTCACACCGGGGAAATAGACAAGTACTAGACCCAACAACATATAGAAAGTTGTATCTCCCCGGTAAAGGCTATGTGACGCTGGCAGGGGGTGGTTGCATACGAATATCAGGAGCCAACAAAGCCAACAAGGGGTGAGGAAATATTTCAACCAGCGAGGGACAACCCCGAACCTGCCCCAACAAGTTTCCCCTTCCCAACACGCGAAGCGAACCCCGTCGTCGTATGTGCGAGTGAGCCCCCGGCAGCCAACAAAGCCCACGGGGTGGGCCCCTTCCCCACGACCCCACGACGCCACATATCCTTATTAAGTAAGGTATGTGCGAAGTACGTGGGCGCTGGAACTTCGTATTCTATTCCACTGTATATGGCTACGATGGAGCCAACAAGGGAAATAGACTGTATCCGCAACCACCCACCGCCGTCTGCTCGTCAGTCCCAACCCCGGAACTTCGTATATACGGGGATGGTAGGCTACTAGCCCCCGGGTGGGCTACGCCTTCTAGCCTCGTGTAACAACCCGATGAAAGACAAGGGTTGAACAACGGTGGAATACGAGCGGCAAGGGTGGGCGTCGTATAGCCGCAGGGGATGGTCCACGAACCTGCCCCAACCCCGGTCAAGGCGCTGGGTCGGTGCGCTGGCGCTGGAACTTCGTACAATAACGTGGGAGGTGGGCGGGCTCAGTCGATGTAGCCGTTGGGTTTCGGTCCACCGGTACAATGGGCTATAACCAACGCCTTAGCGAGCAGTGACCTAGGCGAACCTACTGGGTGCCCCTTTATGGGCTGACTTGGATCGAGCCTAATGATGAAGGTTTTCCTGAGTACCCGGGCTACATACTACAACAATATAGATAGATATAAATATTAATATAGATAGATAGATACCCCAACCCCGTAAAGCACCTTCGTTCCGAGGGCATACCGCAACCACCCACCCTGTTTGTACGTATCAGGTTGGGCCTGCACAACCCCCGTTTAGTTGGGTAACGGGCGTGACCCCCGAAGCATGTGGGTTAACAACTCGGTCTACAGGTAGGGCTACCGGGGTTGTACGGGCGGGTATGCACATGGTGCCAACGTGGCGGGGGCCCATATGCCATACCATATAATACAGGGGGTTAACTGCACAAGGTCCCGTACTTGGCGTATAACCTGATACCTGTAGAACCCAGTACCCCACCTCAATAACTGGCGTGACCCCCTTTCTTTGCAACTGATACAGGGGGTTTAAAACACACTTACGGTTATATAGAGAGGCCAACCCCTGGTTGTTGTTCTCAAGTGTTGTGAGTTCGGGAGGGAAGGGGTTCGTGATATCGGCGCTCGCCTCACGGCTACTTGAGGTCCCCAGCGTGTGTTGGTTTTGTATTCGCATCTGCTCCCATGACGTCATTCCGCTTACCACATGAGCTTCCGCTTCCCACCAACACGACACTGGGTGGGTTACGGTACGTAGCCTTGACGGAACCTTCCTCAGGTGGGGTGGTTGCACAAACCGATTACTGTGCGACTTACCGGTCGATCAGTGACGGGCTGAGTGCCACCCACCGATCCCACGCACTCGATGATGGGCTCTGCCGACCTGCTTGGCGAGGGTTGTCACAACCACTAACCCAGCCACAGCAGTTATTGTGGAAACATACGCAAGAGTTCGAGCTGACACTAGATCGACGATAGCGTATGTTGGTCATTGACGCCGGACAGTAGGTTGCCTCCCGCCCCCAAGGGAACTTTCGTATAGTAACGTGGGGCGGATACACCACCGTATAGTTGCATCCCCACGTTGCCGTATTCGGGGGTACCTCCCGTACAAGGGCTGACTGACCGACTGGTATGTGCCGGATAGGTGAGTGAGAAAGCGGCGGCAGCAGCAGGGATAAAGGTTGCGTGTGATTGATTGATGCGGTTTCGGGCGGTGTGGTGTACGGCGGGCAGGCGGGGCGGCGAGGTTGCGGGAGCAGCAACCGACCGGATAGAGAGATTGGTAAGTGTGGCGGCCTATGTATTGGGCGGCACAACCGGGGGAAGCCTCAGAGCAACAGTTCTAGTATGGTGTCCGGTCGATCTAGCAGTCATACACGTGACGTTCTGGTTGTCTAGTAGCTTCAACCTTGTTTACCGAGACCTCTCGAAGTTGGGTCGGTCCCTTACGGGCCCTTGTACGGTGGGTTTTGAGGGGGCGTATGTACGGGGTTCGCAACGCTCGCATCAATCATGTGACGTAGCGTTATAGAACGCGTAACTACGCTAGAGCAGAGCTCGCTCTATACGCGCCGGTCCTTCCCTTCCAAAGGCGGAGCCACCGGCAGACAGCCCGTGGGTGGGGCGAGCTGCTCCTCGAGAATAGGTCCCATCCTGGAACTTCCATATCCATTCTGGTCCAATCATGAGCTTCATAGAATGATCGGTCGACCCCGATCATGAGAACATAGGAAATCGGAAATGGACATTGCTATATACGCCTCTATACTTGGAATAATTATACCACTTCTACTAGGAGTAGCCTTCTTAGTTCACGCCGAACGTAAAGTAATGGCTTTCGTGCAACGTCGAAAGGGTCCTAATGTAGTTGGATTGTTCGGATTGTTACAACCTTTAGCAGATGGTTTGAAATTGATTATGAAAGAATCTATTTCACCAAGTAGTGCGTCTAATACTCTTTTTAGAATGGCTCCAGTGCTTACATTTATGCTAACAATGGTTGCTTGGGCCGTTGTACCTTTTGATTATGGTATGGTATTGTCAGATTTGGACATAGGTATACTTTATCTGTTTGCCATATCTTCGCTAGGTGTTTATGGAATATTACTAGCAGGTTGGTCCAGTAATGGCGGGGGGCGGCCGTTCGGTCGCCTATGATACTAGGGCCGATGGGTCTTTAATTGGTTTGTGCCGCAGGTGCTGAACGATCCACTCTACACAGGTGTGGGCGGGCTGCGGGGGGCCCCTACCTCAGTAGAACTCATTCGATAGGGCCCCGCTCTATCGTTCTCCTCCCTCCCCGTTACAATAACGAAGGGTAAGTATCGGTAACAAGGCGGGAAGTACGTACACGTACACGTACAACGGCGGCACCACACCACCACACCCTTACTAGGCCTTACTTGATCTTCCTGCAGTGTCTGTCGTTGGGAAGGAGTCTCTATGCATGCGAATCCGGGACATATGAAGAGCATGCCTATGTATATATGGTCCATGTGCCGGTCCTTCCTTTCCGGGACACGTTGTACCTAGCCCATCATGGTGAACCTCTCCTTGCGATCGGGATGAGGTAGGTGCCTCCCAGCCGGCGGATCGAAGGTCGTTTCCTCATAACGCCACCAACACCTAGCCCCAGCCCCAAACGGAACGTGCTTGGTGGAGTTGTTGTGAACAAACAAAGGCTGCTCGCTGTCTCCGCCGCGGACTGGAATTGCTCGCCAGCTGGGTCAGATTGGAGCAACCGTACTCTGGAAACATATTACCCGGCACATTGACTATTGGGGACAAGGGACGGAACGACCTCTCGATCTACCTACTTACATAAGCCCAGACAGAGCAGGCAGTCGTCTTGTTGAGCTGTTGTCCTCCTACCAGGAACGGCAACCATATCTAAAGGCTTAGGCCGTTGTCTGGGCCAGCCGAGAGCCATAGTGAGTTGCTGTCCTCGTGGTAACGCGCTATATATGATGATTGTTGGTTGTTGATACCGGCAAGACCCAGCCAGATGATCCGTCTGCTGGTTGGTAGTGGGAGGACTCTTAGTACCCGCGTACCGGCTGTCGGGGCTGCCCGGGCGCTAGTCCGATTTAACAAACCATTTGTACTCTGCTCTCAATAAGCAGCGGGAAAGGAGTCTATATATCTGCCTAGGGTAGATTTTCCCCGACGCAATCCACACCAATTCCATCCCATCCTTGGGTCCGACGACTCAGCAGTGCGGAATTATGGCCCCGGTGGATCTTCGGATCGTTTCGTTCCGAGGGAAGGGATACATACCATACCAAAAGGCTCGCAACAGTGGTTACGGTTCTCAACACGATGGTTACGGCGGCTCGCTATGCCCCGGTCTGACCGTGAAGCTTAAGGAAAGCACCAACCCTAGGGTGGGAACCTTTCGACGATGTAGATAACTGAAAACCCGGGCCTTGTACGGGGGGTATTACATAGGGGGGTTACTTGGGCAGTTCGCCTCGCCCCGCACAGGCCTCAAGTCCCCATTCACGGAAACAGGCGGAGGGATGAGTGAGGGATTGTCGCACAAGCACTGCGCGTAACCCGGCTACGTACTAACGCGTTAACTCCTTCCCATTGACGGATCTGCTGGAACAGCGTGATGCAACTCATATATGCTCAAAAGCCGTGGCTGTTGGGGATGAACCGAGGATTCCTCCAGTAAGCCAGGGCGGAAGTCAGACAGGGAAACGCTGGTTGGCTTTGAGGACCTTAGGAACTGCAATGGTTAACGGTCTCAACCCTGCACATGCCGATGGGATGGTGCGCGGGCTCCAAGCCGAAACCAGGGGGGTAGAACAACCCCTAACAACAATCGGGGGGTAGAGGGGGCATTTGTACGGGGTTCGGTGCCACCATACCATATCCATATCACCATACCTGCCACCATACCATATCCATATATATGATATGCCGCCCACATGAAGTGAAGGAGGTTACCCAGTCTAGCATTCGAAGCGGGGCGTACGCGCGGGAAGCGAATCAAGAGGAAGCGTAGGTACCCACGTATGAAGGTAATATGATCGAGGGAGGCATACCGTACATAAACGTATTGGTAAGTGTGTTTACTGTTCAAGCGTAAGGTTGGGCACACAACGCAACATTCCAGTACTCAAGCACGACGGGCCGCCGCGACACGTTCTATATGATACTCCCCCGAGCCCCTGCGGGTACTCATTGGGAAACAGGCGAACCGTCCCCGTCTACGAATGAGTGAATGAGCTGGAGCACTCTCAACTGAGCTGGTTATGTGGGGCCCCCACCCCATATGGTTACCCCGAGGAACACCCCACTAACGAAACCACCAACCATCCAACCTCGCGCACCATCCATACCAACCCCCTCGCTTTCCGACACAAGTACATTCTTCTTCCCCTACATACGAAGCAACCTCAACCGCAACCCCGGTAACTTACCACCAGTTATTGACGGTGAGCCGGTACGAAATTGAGTAGCAACGTAGCCCCACACCCCCACGTTGTGCTTGTGCGGTTACCAGTTATTGAGGTGGGGGTAGCCGGCACAGTGAAGCTATACGGTTCAGCTAGACGGTGAAGGACTACGTAACTACCCCCCCGTACAACCCCGTATACGGAGGCGGGGGTACCCCCTGGTTCCGGCGTATTGCTCAGTCCGATAAAGAAACATTAATGAGATTTGTGTTTCCGTATCATGTGCGATGTGTACGTATTTACCTGGTGCTCGAACTAGTCAAACGATGTGCTCGCTTTAGGTATGCGTTGCCTTCTGACTGAAACACAAGGAAATCCTCCTATTGACGCAGGCTGGAGAAGCGAGAATCATCGGAACGAATAGAGCAGATGGTCCAACTGCAGAACTTGTTCTTTTTCATTACTTCCATGGTCGTGCTTTGTGGCACGGCAGCACCCGTACTCTTGAAATGGTTCGTCGGTAGAGATGTTTTCATAGGTGCTCCTTTTTTCGTTGGAACTATAATCCCTATTCTTACATCTATATTACCCTCTCTAGTCTATAACCACGGAAGGGGATTCATACGCTCTATGGACAAAGCGAAAAGTCTAGTGTTGGTTGGAGCAAGCCGCCCTATTCTATTACCAGACAGTAATCGGATAAGCTCACCCGTTCATAGAAGAGCGTTTAGCGGTAGGGTAGTTAGAGCCCCACTCTCGATCACTCTCGCTCTACCCCTTCTAGTTAGAGCATTTATCGCTCTACCATCATATGAAGTTTCCATTCTCGTTCAACATTGTGTTTTTATGAGAGGATTCATGAGAGACTTGTCATATTCAGATTGTTTCTGCGGTGTGCTCTGTTTACTATGTTACAGCACCCTTTTCTTACCATATGAGTATGGGCGCAACCGGGCGAAAACACTGCTCCTCATAAAACGCTTGTGTTCTTATTATACCCCCCCGAACCCCAAGGGGGTATCCCGCGTACAAGGGCTTCGGCCGCAACCACTTTATTACAAGAGCAGCGTGTGCTCCCCATTTACGCCCCCCCAGTTCGTAGACGGGTCCGTTTGGCCCACCTATATAACTGGAGCTCAGGTAAGTGAATTCGGGCCTTCCCCCTCCCCCCGCTCTGCTCAGGTAATAATTGGACCGTCGGGTGGGGAAGGTGTGCCAGACTACGACTACGACTACTATATAACAGGGGGGGGGCTTGAACGTTGTCTCGCCTTACCGACGAGTCGACTGCATCAGGCTGTTGGTCACGGCGTATACCGTTCTGCTCCAATGAAAATGAAAATGCATCTTTCACATGGAGGAGTGTGCATTTTCATTATGGGTGTTATATGTTATAATAGCACTGATAAGATACAGTTTACTCAACGATTGCCTTTGGGTTCCGAACTCCATATGGGGAAGGAGCTTTGTTGTTTGCGGGGTCTTGATCATTCACATGGACCCACTTTTCATTCCATTTGTGGAAACATTCTGATCTATAAACCGTCCAACACGTTGTGCCCGGCTGCTTGGTTCGATCACGATGAATCACTTCGTACCATACTGTTGGCAATCCGCCGGTTATGTGGGGGTTCGGGGGTACCCCCCGTACAAGGCTCATACGAGAACGGGAAACAATTGTGTTATATGCATCGTTTTAGATCGTGGTGGATACATACTCGCGAACATGATTGTTTCTGGTTGACCATGTTCCCGGAAAAGAGATACTTTTTCTCCATTCAAGCGAGCACAACTAAAGCGGCGCAACATACAAATCTATTTACGGATCCATATGCCCCGATTGGAACTGGAAGTAACGAAACAGGCGGCTGGTATACCACCATTATGAAACTGCCTTTTATAAGTTGCATTCGGATAGGATTTCTGTTGGCTTCGCCGGGAGGCTTGTGTAGTTTGTTATGTCAGCTCCAGAAGGATAAGTTGCATCGGAATCGACTTCGTGTTCATAATCGCATAAATCCACCCGGTCGGAAATGGGCGGCTCCACCCGCCCCCAAGGAGGGGGGCTCACGCCGAGGACGGACCTTTCCCACCTCATATGGTTCGAGGCGCAGCGCAGCCAGCGAACTGTGGGTGGGGGTTGGTTGTACGGGGGTACCCCCTGTTCCGTAGGCTGAACAAGACAGACTCACCGGCTATATTGGCCGGACATAGATACTTGCTTGCCCGCGACGAAGCCAACTCCTAACGAACCTGTGCAGCTCATATCTTGAGATCTTGCGGCCCGCCCTATAGGCTATATTGGCCGGACATAGATACTTGCCTATATGCACAGTTAGTACGCATGCTGCAGTGTAGTTACTGCCAACGGGCAAGGTGACGTTACTGGGGGAATCGAGCTGTCGCAAGCGGGGGGACGTGGTCGAACCGCAACAACAACTACGTACGTGCGGGATGGTGGGCGCGTATAGCACATAGACTACGTACGTGCGGGATGGTGGGCGCGTATAGCACATAGAATAGTTGTATGGTGGGGTGGGTACCCCCGTACAAGGGCAATAAACCCCGTACAACTTGTTCTACTTAAACAGGATGACAGCGCCAGTAGGTAGTTTCCCTACGGACTGGAAATAACTCCCTCTCCACACATTATCGGCAGAGCGAGCACGAGGAGCACTCCAGTCATTGCTGTTACTGACACTACGCAACGCTACGTGTGGGAGTTTCCGGGGAGGACCCCACCCGCGCCCGTCGTCGATTTCCTCATTGAATCGCGGGCATTGCCACGTGGTTACAAGTACCCTCAAGTGAATCGGCTTTGACTGGGTACTTGTCGAAGTGTCTGGAAAAGGTACACAAGCACGCGGCGCGATTACTGTCGTATTGGCCGGACCTCCTGAATCTCTTTCACAAGCACAATACTAGAAGTACGCCAGACTACGTACTATAGTACTCATTGCCGCTAACGCGTGCCAGGTAAGGTGGTAGCACAGAAGCGTTAGCGGAAGAGAACCTGAAGATCCCTGTAGTTCAGTACCCAGTTCTCCAATAATCTGCCTGATGCTTTGCCACCCTTTTCTAGATACGGGCCCCGACCCAACCGGTTGTGATGGTCCCCGTACAACGGCCCGTATTCGGGGGGTACCCCTTCGGGGCTTACCTTACCACCAACCCCGGGACGACGGGCTACATGGGCGTAGTTGTTGTTGTTGCGACGCGGTGTTGAGTTGGCAGGTGTGTATCTAGTTCCCTTTGTGAGGCGGTATTCTGAACTAGTCCTGCTCGCACCCCTCTATATGTACTCGCCGGCTAGTTCCCGTAAACCAGAACATAGAGTAACCACCGTTTCGACACAGGGTTTGCGCCCCCAATCCCGATCGATTGGGTGGGCCATGAGTTCACGATCGTTTCCAAATGGGATATGCAGGGAACTGGGAACATGGACTAGAGCTGCATTCACCGCAGTCACACATCCTGAACTATGAAGGGTGTGCTAACTCCAACTCTGCTTCAACAACCAGCTTTCCGAAACATTCCACCTCCATCTATATCGCCCCCGGCCCGGTGGTTGTTGGTCCTTGGATACTGTACTCGATGCCAATGCAATGTCTCGTGTTGGTTATTCTATGGTATGGTATATATATATACATCAATAATACATCAATAGGGGCGGGAGAGCGAAGCGATGTAGTTCCACAAGGAGCCAACTATGCCACGGAGAAGGTCACGCTAGGGGTAACCGGCACGAACACGGTTGTTTCATTGTTGGTAACAGAAGCCGTATTCGGGGACATTACCCACCCGGCACCCCGGTAGCACAGCACGTTATGGTTCGCACATTGAGAGTCTTATGATACCTGGCATGTTGTGGTTTTGAAATTGACTCCATCTATAGACCAAGAACGGATATAACCTCACGTATCGCACTCACAGTAAAGTCGCTTTGTCCCATAGCGGCCACACGTAGCGACCTGGTAGTATCGCGCCTTGAGCTCTTTGTCGATAGAGGGCCCTGCCGCAGCCACCACCACGCAACACTAAGTAAGAACTAGTGAGTCATATAGACCAGGTTGGTAGTAGCGATAAACCCGCGGTTATGTTATGTTATGTTATGTTATGTTATGTTATGTTATGTTATGTTATATAAGGTGGGGTGGGGTGGGGTGGGGTGGGCGCCCCACCTCAATAACTCGTGGTGAGAATCCGCATGTGGGATTTATTCAATATACACAGGGGCTTCATATGGAGGTTAACAACGACATAGGAGGAAAGCGAAGTCATCGTTCAGTTTCCTAGATAGTCGGGTCGCAATAGATATATGAGGTAGATACATACATAGCAGCATATTGATATGAGGTGCTTACCCGTAACCAGGGGGTACCCCCAATACGTATGCGGGGGGATAGTAGAAGGCTAGTTCGGGATGCTCGCTAGGCGCGTAGAGTTGGCCGAAGGGTTGGGCAACCAAGTGGGTGTTGCTGCTTCTATCAGCCGCTTCTATATCGTGATACTGTATATATGTTTCCTGCTTGCCTACTGGAGGTTGTGGAATGTATAACGGGGTCGAAACGCGCATACACGCGTACTAAGGATAACTCGATCGGAATCGAACTCGATGCAGAATCGGTGTTTCTACAAGCTACCCATCTCTGTGAGTCGGAATGAACCCCGATTCCCAGGGATGCCCTTATCGACAGTATGAGGTGCCGCTGTTGGTTGCAATGCTTGCTCGAAGAGGTGTACGTGTGCGACTCCCCCGGTTGTCGTGATTCCTTGGTAGCAACTACCGACAGTAGCTCTAGGGAAGCTGTCGATCCTTTGTCGATTCTGAAAGTCGAGAATCATGCCCCGCTCATCACGTAGGTTACTGCTCTGTTCCGTGTTCATTTCGTAGTGCTTATTGGTTCATTCACGCTCATAAGGTCATGCGCCCTTGTACGTGACGGGATATCGCAACGCATCGTTATTGAGCCGTCCCGCAAGCCGACGTCCAAGCCTAGATGCGAATACGCGCGAGTCACCTGCTAGTACGATACGATCAAACGCCTTCTAATACGCTGTAGCCTGGGGAATCCTCCTACAAGGCGACCACTTCGGCCGTCCTGGTAGCATCGGGCACGCCGATAACGATATCGTCAGCATAGCGGCACATACCAGCAGCCCAACTACCACAACATGTAGGTCGAAGGATGTGTTAACGACGTTCAGTTGAGTTGGAGATGGGGCACTGCCCTGCGGGATACCGCATACGAATCAGGTTCCGTAGTCGGTTCCCTCCGCGTCTTTGATAGGCACGACGGCGAAGCGATAAATGAGCTTCCTCCGCTCCCGATTAATCCCACCCCCCAGCACAAACGCATCCCATAGCCGTGTAGCGTGATCGAGAAAGGAACCACCGGTTAGTTAGTTAGTTTGACGCACGGTGGGGTGGGGCGGTGGGCGGGCATTTCGTAACGTCGGCGAATATGTGCCGCTTCCATCCGCTGCCACTTCGAGATTTCTAAAGGGCTACACGGCGGCCTCGACCGGGGCGGAACCCGTGGGAACGATCGCTCATAAACGGCTCGGTACTACTATATAGTTGTTCGTGCCGGGTAAGGTGCAAGGCGAAGTTGACAGCCTCATCTGCACAGGACGGAATATAGTGGGGCCTCATGCCGGGCCGGGCGCGGCACGGTATGTTGGTGCGACGCATGGGGTGCCACTCAGTTCTGCCGTTCTGATGCTTCCGAATCACGGCGGTCCAGTCCAGTTGAACCCGGCACCATCGCATTGCATTGCATTGCGTCCGTCCATCCTATATTGACGTCTGGCGGCATGGAAGCTTCGTAGGGTGGCTGAGCTTCGTAACACAAATCAAAACACCACAAAGCATAGCAGAGTGATCGGGCATAACTCCTACATAGGGTTGGTAAAACCCAACTGCGACGCGGTGACCCAGTCTATGCCGCAACACTACCTAAACGCCGGGCCGAGCTGTGCCCACCTCAATAACGGTCCATTCACAAACCAGTCCGTACGAACTGACCATCCAGCGCAACACCAACCACCCTACCCCCGTACATATACATAGTTCAGGGGTTGGTAGCCAGGAGTTTCGTTGTTCAGTACAACGGATTCCCGTTCTACTCGCCTCCCGTACAGTACATTGTTGTATATTGTATTAGTTGTATGGGCGATTTCGATCTAACCGTGGATTCTCTAACCGTGGATTCCCCTGTGGCACCGGTTACGAAGTTGCAGCCTATGTACTGAGGCAACCGTATAGACTCTCATAGCACGCTTATTTAAACCGTAATACGTACGGTTCGATATCGTGAGAAGGGGTATTCGATCCAGCTAGGGTTACCCCACGGCCACAAAGTTGCGGCTCTCAACCGGCTCACCAGAACCGGTTATATAGATGTGAGGTGCGGGTGGCAGTTATTGACGTGGTTGGTCACGGTTGGGCTGGGCAATTACCATGTCTCCCGAGAAATCTCAGTACATATGGCGAAAGGCTCACATATCGAGTGCAGAATGGGATCGGGTGTTACGTAGGCCTTACCTTGTGCCGCCCAGCTTGACTACGAAATTTCTTTACCATCTATACGTTACGTATGAACCACCTCTCTACGTTTATAACCGGTTTAGTCTCGCAAAGCGAACGTGGCGAGCCGGTTCAGGGCCTCAGTCTATCCCCACGCGCAATCCCCCCAACACGCGAGAATGCGAATATGTTTCACTCTCGATCTTCACTCCTCCACACACCCTATTATTTCCCATGTATACATTACTTATATACGATCATAGTCCCGCGTATACTTACACAGGAGCCTGAGCTTCCAACTGATAATTGAGTTAACCCCGTGCCACACAGTTATCGACCGCGTCTACACATTATGGAGCCAGAGCTAAGACGTTAAAACCTTACCACCCACCCTCACCCCGTAGAGTTGGTTACCGGAACTTCCTCAAACACAGCACAGGACAGGAACACTGACGTTACCCAATACCACCCAACCCAACTGTGCCGGTTTGTTCGGCACAGCCATTAGACGGGAAGACCCGAGACAGCTGAGAGCCTGGGGATCGACGACACGCTCCTCCGCGTGATCACCCTGTACCGCTGTAGCCGGCTATCCTGTATATACGCGTTAAGGGTAGGACTATGTATGTATATAATCTGGTTTTTGGCCACCCGCTACGATGATCTCTGCAGGTGAGATGGTCCAGACTGCTGGTAAAGCGAAAGGAACACTGTGTGGAGTTGGCTTGATACATAAAGATACACGCGTTGGGCTCTATGAGTGAGGATCCCGTGTACTCTGGGCTGGGTCGGGTGGATAAAGTCCTACGTAAGGGGTGTTGCAGCAAGGGGTGGACTGCTTTACGCCGCCCCCACGTAGGTAGCAGGGTACATTGAGAAGCAAGAAACCACGTTAGTTGACTTCGTAATTGAACGCCCGAGTAGTGCTGCCCGACTGAGGCGTTGTTGGTCCATTTACAACAAGGTATATGATTATTACTCTGTGGATTTCACCCTTCCTGCAACTATTACTTACTGCTCGCTTACGTAACTCCCATCTTCATCGTCTCTAGAGGTTGGATAAGAGACTGGTTTTGGGCAGAAACTGATATGGGTTCTTGTGCCTCGTTACGGTGGCTGTCTGTACAAATGGTGAGTAACTACGATATGCCTCTACCTCTGAAGCGATACAACGTGCGTAAGGTGGGTCCGGGTATGGAATTCTATCAGCACTAAGGAATAAGTACTACCCGAGGTTGCACTAGTTGAGCTAGTGAGTGTTTACCTGCCCAAGTACCTGTATTAGTAGTACAGAAAGCCGCTGTGTGGTGTGAGATCTCGAAGGGGTATCGTCGGCTGCCCCCCTACCCTACATACCCTACCCTACATAACAGTGTGTGCGAGGCTTGGGAATCCTACACACGAGGTGGTGGAAACGATGTTCACTCCATCCCTTCTTACACTCCCTGCCGCCTACGTGGGTTGGGTGGATACTGTTAATCACTGATTCGGTGTCCTACGAACACGCTGGTCACATGCGAGAACGCGTATCTGGTGTCCAGCTGGGAGGAGGGGAGCGACCCGTTGGACAGAACCGCATATGAAGGCCCTGTCTACATGCTCTATGGGCGTAACCGTTACTTGGCTGTTAGTGGTTCCGTAACGTGGTCTCTATCTCCAAGGGTGAGGAAGATCATACGGAATTCTCAATCACCTACAGGTAGGGGCGGTAACGCCAATCGCCAGTCACGTAGGAACGGCCTATTGTGATCTCTCCCACTGTATGGAAACTAGGGTCCCCGATCTGACGTAGTGTTATAAAGGTGGAAATTAGGGCAGAGGCGTGTCGCTGCTTACAGGTGCGACATTTGTATCTAGTAATCGTTCGTTGAATAGATCAATCTGCTGGAGCCACTGTAACGCTACGGGCTTAGGAATGCAGAAGGATACTGAACATCGTGTGGGTTAACAGTGCTGGTGGTCGAGGAGCGACTATGTTCATAAGAGCGGCTTGGGGTGGATCTGGACCATCCGATTGAATTCTGGTCTACGGTTGCGAGACTCAAGTAACGTAACGGCGGATGCACCTCTCTGGTCGTTCTGCTGCCCCTCTCAGCTCCGTATTGTTCCGACACAGTATCTCTTTCCCAGCGGGCTACCGTTGGTAACAACACGCTACTGTATCTGAAGCCAACTGTGTTCTCGTATGGCGCTCTTATATGTGGGGTAACCGTTTACTTGACAATTGGCATAAACGCGGCCATACGTGTAGGGATTAGCCAGGCGGAATCCGCAACCGTCGGGTTTCCCAGCGTTCGACTCCATCGAATAGGGGCGTCCAGGGCAGGAGGCAGGCCTGCTACGTTGATAGAGCCCGGTATCAGCGAATGACTGGGTCCACGTGTAGGGGGCAGCAGTGATACGCGCTGCAAGTGGCGTCAGTGAAAGCTGGCCTTTCGATCCGCTGCGAGCGATGGAGCACATCGTCGGGTAGTACGTACGATGAAATCGCTTCCGGTAACCGGCTGCCGGCGTTGACCGGTCAGGACACATACAACCCTCAGGGATAGAAGTTGCACCTGCTATCCTGAAACCCAAGCGACCACTCTCGGCCCATGTGTTTGACTCGCGATCGAGTGCGTTTTCATATGCGGGGAAATATTTCCCTTGGGTTCCCTATCCCGGCTGCGCCAGTCGTCCCGGACTACCAACTGGGAATTGAGGCCGGCAGGGTGCTCCTCTAGGAACGATATGTTGTACCCGGCATGTTTGTAACAAGAGCGTGTAGACAGGTGGCGCCGCCAGCCCAGCATACGCGCACGTGGTAGAGCATCGCCGCCATATATATGCCGTGTACCTAAGCCATGATGACGTAATTGGTATACCTAGTGACGGGTAGGTACCGGCAGGTCTCAGATGTATCGGCGCGTAATTCCAAAGGCTCCCGGCATGGAGGTGGTCTTCGACCTCGTCTATCCCGTTGTCTTCGACCTCGTCTATCCCGTTGTCTTCGACCTCGTCTATCCCGTTATGGCGGGATGTTAATTACCAAAGGGCCCTTCACCGCAACAACTCTTGGACATTTGATTCAGAAATGTCGGATCATTCTCACGGATTCCGTCCTCGGCGTAGCTGCCATACGGTGTTTGTGCCGGCTGGGGGAATGCTCTGAACTATCTAGCCTGTTGTTGTTAGACGTAAGTCGACGGTTATATATCGATACCTCACGATATGTATCAGAAAACCCAGAGGTCTATGTCTATCTCGCCCACTGTGTCGCAATGTGCGCGAAAGCGGTTGTTCTACGCCTATATGCCGACAAGGAAGGGAATGAGTTGTTTACCTGTCTCGAAGTGGTTCGTATACAGGGAGGTACAGGGAGGAAGAATTTATCCGATATTGATGAACATTTCTCTTGATACTAAAGACCGTGCCAATGAGGGACCATACGTAACCCATATATATTACGCTGATGATGCTTGGACTTAGTGAGGGTGAGAAGGCTCTTGACTACGATAAACTTAGTTCTGACCTCGGTCTTTGAAGTCGCCAAGAACTACCATGTAGTTGGGTGCAGCCGTACGTAACAAACGGTCTCAACGTGTCGCTTAGTACCATTGTACGGTAGGGTAGGGTAGGGCTCACGGTTACGATGTTGCGTTGAGCATCAACGCGCACAGGGCAGGGTGGTAACATCCCTTCCTTACCTGCGAGTGAGAAGCCGGTGGCAAGCCAAGTACGTGAGTGAAGGGTATATACGGATAGTTGATATACACGCAGGTAAAGCGATTCTGGATCGGGTATGTGTACAGGGCGTATATCGTGTTATGCGCGGCGTTATATAACGGTAGGGGTAGGTGTGCCGGGTGATTGCGTTTCGTACGAAGCCTACATGGTGGTTGGTTGGTTGGACTGGCCTGGGATAGTTACCTGAAGGGTAGCGGGAGGTGTGGGTAGAGCTCGGCTTCGTGCCTATATTCGGGGCGCAACTCTATGCGGTGTGTTAACGGTCATCTACGACTGGGGTCATCTACGATAACGGTCATCTACGACTGGTTTCTCGGGCTTATATGGAATGGCATATGGCGGAGCCGCGTGCTCGACGTGCGGCCCATCGTGAGTGTGCGTGTGACGGATGTGGGTTCGGAGGAAACGGCTCGCATCGTTTATGTCCTACCTTGCCAACAATATCAGAACTATATACTCAGACGGGATTGTAAAGGAGTTGAAAGTCATGGTGAAGGTGCCGTTCTGACGCGAGTATCTATGTAGTTCAAGGCCCGGCAATCCCGTGAATGGATCTCTCTGGTTACATGCGACCTGTAAGGGAATACTTGGTAATGTCGCTTCCTTGATAGCAGGAAACAGCGTTTCGTCAATAGGCGGGTGCGCCATCACAACAGATATAAACGTGATAGTCATGCCCAACGTTCAGAAATGCCCCCACATCACATCACATATATAACTACTGCTGGCGTGAGCCCCGTAACTTCGGTGGTTCTGTATGGCTCTACCATGGTGTGAATGTGCCTAGCTCGCGGTAGCAGTCTGTCGGAAGGAAGAGAGAAAGCGTAAGCTAGGGGCGGATAACTGAACTGTTCTTTATGACGGTTGTGTAGAAGCCCGTGTGAGGAAGCCGATAAAAGATGCGTGCGTGTTAGCGAGAAGTGCCCCGTTATACGTAATGATCGTTGGCAACCTGGCTTACTGAATAGTGATGGGTAATACATAGGTGGACAATAAACGAACTATTATCTATGGTGGTGTGGGTAACGCGCTAGACGTGGCTTTTGGTGTACAAGAAACAAGGCTTTAGACGTGAAGCGTGGGACGCGGGATAAGGGTTCCTGTGCGGCAACGCGATGAGTACAAACAAGATGTACGCCTGCAGCACCGCTAGACGCAGGTTGCGCGCCGTTGTGCGGTAGTTACGGGCTTCACTTCCTTTCTATCTATATATGGTGAGTCGTGGTTTATATGGTTCTTCGTGTATGGTAAATAAGAGCGACTTGCTACGAGCACCACAACTAACGGTAGTGTGGTTAGTGACGAGAGAGATATAGAATTCAGTTACACGGCAAACGCTATCGACGTATTATGGAAGTACCGAGCGTGCGAGACCACCAGGCAAGCTGCGTCGTCGTCGTTCGACTTATCTTATATATGGTTGTTGTTGTTGGTTGGTTGGTTGTGACCAAGCGTCTGTCATATAGTTGTTCCGTTCCTGCGGACACCCCCTTACCTTATATGACGTATCGAAGGAATGAGTGAATGCCAGAGTGTGGGGACATATGGTTTCTACTGAAGGAGTCCGGATTGATCCTTCGTATGGCGCAATTGTGGATATGCCGGAGCCTGCTTTCTTGCGACAGCGTTGGGGACTACAAGGGAGATTGCAAGCAATTACGTTATGAAGGTCGACACTTTCACACCTGCTACCCACGGCGTATAAACACAACACACCTGCACCGTTTCGCATCAACACGTCCTCTTCGGCGCTAGAAGGAGGGCCCCGTACATACCTCCGAGGTCCTGGCGTACCGATACCAGACCCGTTCGTTGTCCAGGCAACAACAGATCAATAAGGAGGGCTTGCCGCGTCTCCGCAGCAGGTAACGCAGCAGGATAGTGCTTACTAACCGCACACGCCTCTAACGAGGTTTCTAACAGTCGAGTCTTCCCCCGCCACTTCTACCCCACCTTCTGTGTTGGTTGTTCATCGTGGGACTCCTGACCCGTCTCCAGTCTCATCCTCTTCCGTCACCCCCCACCGTACGTCAATAACTGTACTTGGTTCAGTTGTTCCCTCCCAAACACCAGCAGCAATGGCCAACCCTCCTGCTCCGCCTCCGTAAACCCCACATACGTAATCAATCCCCTGAACGAAGCTACCTATAACAACCTCCCAGCAGACCATGACAAGTACAACCAGGCATGGAGCCCCCACTCCGATCACGCTCCGGAAGACCATGTTACGTACGGGAACTGGGGGTTCGCGGTTGGGTTAACCAGGTAAGGTGCCGCTTGTACTCTGTTTCTTCTCTACCTCAGAGGATAAGCTCAGCTCTGGTATATGAGATTGCCGCCTAATTCCTGAACGCTCATGGGGCGAGTTGGTTCAGGCTTTCCGTAAGCAGTTCGGTGGACAGATGGATCCAGAGACGTTGTATCAATACGAAGCTACCATGAAGAAGGAACATACAGAGACCATGCGTGCTGTACTGTATATAACAGATTTCAGAACTATACAACTGGCTCCCCGTTCAGTATCAGCCTGAAGCTTTCCAGGTCATGGTGGTCTACAAGGCTGCCTTGGATGGGATGACTAGGTTCTTCCTTGAGCAGAAGCCTGTAGTGGGTCAGTAACCAGGATCCGGAACATGAGGCGATCAATAAGTATCGGCTTATGCCTGTTACTCCTGTAGGGCCTCCTAATGCTGTACACCTGTTCCCTGTCATTCCCCCACCACCGTTCATTGCTGCTCTTCCCGTCTCCAATCCGTTCAACCCAGCCACTTCCCGTACTCCTCCGCCATGTTCTTCAACTCCTCCCTTCCGTTCACCAGCTCCTTCCGCGAGTAGTTATATAAGTAAGGTTGCTTACTATTTCTTCATCCACCGTTCATACCCCTCCGCTCAACCCACTTACCCCTATTCCGACACCTCCTTCCCCGCAACGTGGAGTCTTCTTCAGCAAGTAGTGCGTTTAGTGAGATTGAGGCCGTGTGGTCGAATGCTCAGGAAGCTCACTCAAGATATGGAACAATGTTACGCCGCACCCCCCGGCTATAGAAGACCAAGCAAGATCTCAAGCCAGAGATGAGAAAGGCCATATACGCAGGTGGGAGGTCGGTCGAGACACAAGACAGAACAGAGGACAGACCTCGTTTTCCAAGGATGACGCTATGTGCGGCTGTTTATCACTTTCACTGTCCCTTCCACCAGACAGCGTTACGCCCCACCTCAATAACGTAACGGTGGCAGGAGATTTCTGTTTGGAAAACAAGAGGATGCAGGAGATCATCGCTGCGGCACGGCACGGCACCGGCACTGGGTGGGGGGGTTCAGTGTTTCAGAAAGGGGACAGACATCTGTGCTTCCGCAGAGACTCAGGCTTCCAGTGACTCCCCTCCATCACATAAAACCTTGAGTTGGAAGCCTTATAAGCCGTGGTAACCGCCTCTACAGTTGTGGGTGGGGTTCCTCCCTTCCTGCTTACGGAGGCGTATGTGCCTTCCTGAACGTGCACAACTGCCTGATTGACTCAGGGGCTTCCGCCAACATCCTTCCGAAGGAGGTAGCCCGTCAGTTGAATCGTTCTCCTTCCTATATACGCAAGACAGTGGTTCAGTTATGCAGCACGAACGTCAAGGTGCATATCCTTCATATAGTTGTTTGTTGCTCAAGGATGAACAAGTGCGCGTTGGCATCAGACCCCAGGGTGATGAGCGTCACAGACTTCTATGTTGTGGATGAGCGTCACAGACTTCTATGTTGTGTTTATCCCTGCAGTGTACTACGCTCTTCTGAGTATAAGCTGGGCTGCTTCTATATACACGCAACTATCTTCTCAGACTACGGAACACATGTGGCTGCCTTGGAAGGGCGTCCCCAATCAGATCCGCGTAGAGCGAGAGCCGCACCGTGCAGTAACATGTTACCGCTTACGGAGAAGATAAATCCAACCCGGGAGAGCCTGTCATATTGAACTGGCATTGGGACTTACGAATGCAACATCAAGGAGAACAAAGAGCATGAAGAGCAGGAGGAGGCTTCCTTGTCCCCTGCTTCCAACGAGGGCACTTGGTCCATCTTCTTTGATGGGGCAACCAATTACTTGGAAGAGGTGCTGGGGTTGTTCTTCAGACTCCTGACGGGCATCTCATGTTGTGCGGTTACAGGTTGGAGTTCGAAGCCAACTAGAAAGCAGCCGAGTATGAGGCCCAACGCCGAGTCGATTAATTGGCTCGTTATATGGGGTGAAGTGGCGTCCAGATTTACGGAGACCACCATCACCACCATATATAGAATATAGAAGTAGTCAACCAACAGTTATTGAGGTGGGCGGAGAATATCAGGTCAGCAACAGTTATTGAGGTGGGCCTCAGAGCCTACAGAGGTTGAGTTATTGATCTACTCAGCCAGTAAGCCTACATGGTCTGTCACCCAGATTTATAGAGCGTTCAATTCCCTAGCAGCCGTATCCCGGGGGGTACCCTGCCCCTACGTACGTACGCCACCCACCGACACATCAGTAATATACTCGTGGCAGCTTCAGCAGCCAATGGCAGTCCCGTCAATGATCCAACAGTGGAAGGGCGGCGGGCGACTCACTCAATCGCTCGCTCCTCACCGTCAATAACTGGTGGTTGGTGGTTGTGTAAGTGGTTGTGGTTCCCCTCTACTTGAACTCAGTTCCAGCGTATAGTATTATATATGGTGAGAGACCGACCTTCAGGTGGTTGATGGAAATGATCAGTATCATTGCACCACCATACCCTACGTATATATAACTGGAATCAGGATTAGTTCGAGAAGCAACTCATTGATACTGAAGAGGAAACAGAAGAAGATGGTGACTTCACTCAGGATGGAGTTATCCAGCTCCGAGGCTCCACAGTAAACCGCCCACAGTAAACCGCACGAAATATTGAGAACGATTTGTTGTTTGATCCTTCGTAAGAACGATACTTTCCCCATTTGTGCAGTGATGAAGATGTAGAGGAAGTCAACCTAGGCTCTCCTCAGGATCCGTCGATCATCAAGGTTGGGAAAGCCTGCACTCCCAAGTATCGAGAGGCTGTTATTGCGTTATGCACCGAGTTCAAGGATGTGTTTGCTTGGAGAACTGAGGACCTGTGCCTATGTAGCCCCAACTAACTGACGCATACTATGGAATACTCGGTTTTGTATCAAGCCCTTCCGCCAGAAGCAGAGGAGAGTGAATCCGGTTCTAGAGCCGCTCATCAAGAAGGAGGTAGAAAAGAACCTCCAGGCAGGCATTATCTACCCAGCAGTGGGGCACACCACCTGGATTGCCAACCTAGTCCCAGTAAGATGCGGCTTGATGGGGAGATTCGCTTGTGTGTATATTTCGCCAACCTGAACAAGGCTTCCATGTTGGACAACTATCCTACTCCCACTATTGACGAGATCCTGGTTTCGGTAGCAGGCGCGAACATGTTTTCAGTACGTTTTCAGGCCGTATACTATGTTACGTATATGGTACAGGTAGCTCACTTGATCAACCGCCTTCACTACCAAGTGGGAACATATGCATACAAGCGGATGTCCTTGGCCCAAGCGGATGGCCTTGGCCCTCATGTTCGCCGGGGCTACTGTATCAGCGTGCTATGGAGCATACCGGCAGTAGGCTTGATAGGCCAGTGTGTGGTGGTATACGGCTGATGACATCACGGTTTACTCACTCACTCACTCACCACACCCCCATCATAACTACTAGTTGTTGTTGTTGGGCTGACCACGTTGCAGATCTCCATGTTCCTGCGCTTCCGAAAGTGCCGGGGTTTCCCTCAATCCCTTTCCCTCAATCCCAAATTAAGTATATACGCTGTGACTTCGGAGAAGCTTCTGGGCTACCAAGTAAATGATCAAGGGATGGGTTTAGATCCATATAGGGTCCAGGTTATGATGAAAATCTATCTTCCCGGCTCCCGTCTATATACGTAGTTCATTCCTTGTTTCGATGACGTGGTGTTCGAATAAAACTCCCAGGTAAAGCAGAGATCGTGGCTCCCATCATGCCACTCTAAGGATGCTCCGGCACGTCCGGACCCCGTAACTTCAGCATGTAGTTGCGTTCGAACTGAAACAGAAAGCAATTGCCTCCGCTCCCACCCAGGTTAGTGAGCCCAGTTTATGAGTTGGACTTCTACACACATATGCATGTGCATCAGACACCGGAGCAGCAGCTGTCCTGATCTTGAGGCAGGACTTGGGGAGTGCCCCGTCTCCTTCATGAGTGAGGAGTTGTTGGATGCAGAGCTCGACTATCATTATCTGGAGAAGCAGGCACTCGCTCTCGTATTGAGCGTGTGTTAAGTAGAGTCACGTAATCATACGCAACAAGGTGTGGGGTGTGGTAACGGAACCAGCAGTGAAGTCACTTGCGGAAGAGCAAGATACCTTAATGAGGCGGGCCAAGTGGATTTCGAAGATGCAGGAGAGTAGTTGTAGTCAGAAACCACCCGCGTTTACACCCATGTGCCGACAAAGAGGGAACTCATATGGCGGCTATATGAGGAGACCGCGGCATACCGAAAGGAGGTGGAATATCGACAACGGGTGGAGGGCGAAGCAGGAACTCTACCTTACCCCGATGGGCGCTTACGTAGGGAATGCTGAACAACTATCAACACCAATAGACTGTCCTTTAGGAAGGTAGGAACTATCTGCGCGTAGCGGATGAGATTGTCATCGGATTCTCAGACTCAGGTTGTGAGCTGATTAACGAACAATATGGTTTCAAGCTGGCAGACCTGGGTGGGCTTCTGACGTAAGTAGGAGGAAGGTGCGGGAGGGAGAAGATGGGCTACACCTGGGTCTTTCGAGTTGACAACGAAAAGGTGCAGCCGGAACCAGGTACCCTTCCCTTTCCCCCACAGTTCCACGCGCATCCCCTTGTTCGAATACTTGTACGCGATGGCAAGCGTTCATATAACACGCAGACTGTCCAACTAAGCATCACAAGAAAGAACTATCAGAGCCCCCACCAACCCCTGGCGGCTACAGGTAAGGTAAGTACGGCTAGTTACGCTGGACAAAGTGAACCGGCGCACTAGATATTCCGCAACACTGATTCGCCACTGCCTTGTGCTCAACGGAGGATCGCCGTTCAATCCCATTCAGTTGAGCCTTCTTCCATATGCCGAGCGTGGGAGTGGCTACTGTGGGGCTTGTTGGGAATCGAGCGTGGGAACTTCATATGCCTTCATACGTTGGAGCAAGATACTAAGCGAGAACGGTCACTTACGTCTTACGACAAGGTGCCGAGCTACGAACGCTTCAACATTTCGAATGTGCCGTGTTGATACCGACGCCGCGTGACGTTAATAATCTAATGACATGTTACGCGATGAGCAGCTGCTCTCTATATAACCCCGGGTGGATGCTGGAAGGTGAACAATGGGAGGAAGAAATATACGTATATGAACTATATAACCACAACCACTCCGTTGACTGACGAAGGTGAAGCTGCAACCTTCCGGCACCGCTCTGGGAGGGCCTCTACTCTAGGCTAAGCGAAAGCGAAGCCCGCCACCCGTCGCTTGGGAGGGAGAATCTCACGGGTAGAGGCGCGTCACCAATACCAATAGTCGAGGTACGTAGGATCGACCGGTATAATAATGGCTCAACCAACTACCGTAAACCCACCGCAAACCACCTCGAGCTGGCAGATGGGACCAACCAGTTAGAGGAAGAAAAGCGTAGCAAGTGGAGGGAGGAACTAGTTATGTTGGTTGCATTTCTACGTGATACTGCCTATTACGTGATACTGCCTATACCAGCTTGTAGCCTATATGAACCTGGCAATAACCGAAAAGAGCTTACTATCCACTGAACCCCCATCGGTAGGAAAGAGCACCCTCCCTCCCAAAGCCTCGAATGAGAGAGGTGAGTAGAGGCGGCGGGGTCCCGAACCCGAAGGAGTGATCCATCGGCCCGTCGTATCAGCAGGCGGCGTATACTGATCGATAAGCTCGACTCGACCACAACGGGTATATGATATGGGGGGCCCCACCGTACGTCAATAACGAGGTTTCGTAATAGAACAAGGTTATACAAAGAGAGATATAGAGGAATGACCGGCTATATCAGAGCAGTAGCGAGAGCTGCTAAAGTGACAACTATAGGACCCACCCAAGTCACACGTTATATTATATATGGGCTGTGCACTCACTCAAGCTGACGGGCCGGTCTCCTCATATGGTTGTTGAGCGTGCGGCGATACTTGGCTGCTGCGCTGGGTAGCGGAAGTCCCAGATAGCCAAGCCGGTTCCCGTCCGTCGATAGTTGCGCATCGGCGGGACCGTAACCAGGGCAACAGGTTGGTAGTGGTTCTCGCCAACTGGATGCTGAGGGGGGAGGTGCAACCTCTTAACGCGCAAACCGAAGTGTGCCGGCGGTCCCCATGTAGCCCCCCGGAAATGGTACACTATTAGACGCCCCTTGGCCACAGGAAGATAACTCGTCGTTGGAGAGGCGCGAACCATATATAATATAACCGGGACCCTCTTCTCTTGGGAAACTATCCCCTCGTGAAACTATGAGGGAAAGGTGTACACCCAACCCAATGAGAGATTGGAAGAAAGTGCAACGACGCAGTCTCACCAGTGCGGGTGTTGCTGAGCACCTCCTGTATGGAACATAGACGAAGGCAGTAACGATTTCGTTCTAGTTGTATGTGAGAGCTGCAGTGGGAGCTGCGTATATGCACCCGCGTTGTCCCTGTCATCTAGGACCTGAAACTGGTTCCGTCCCCTCCCCAGCCTAACCCCAAGCGTGCAGGAAGTGCGCTAGCACAAGGGCGCCTACACATGGTGGTTGCGCCCCCATAACCGTATGCGGCCCTGAAACCGGCACCAACCATGATGATGACCAAGGGGACCGCCGGATAGCCGTACTCTTTATCGGCCTTGTACGGGGGGCAACAAACGGGAGGGGCACTTCGTAGGGGCAACTACTTCTCCCCCCACCCCATGTTACTCAACGCCCACAAGTGATTCCAACCGCTACATATTTCTCTGTTACTTCGTAACTCTTCATGATCATATCTGGTAGTCTCAGTGACCCGGGTGCGGTACAAGTTATGTAGGGTAGGCAGCGATTGATATAACCGCTTGCCTGGGAGTCGTGTGAATGATGCGGCGGGTAGAGGCGCTCCCATAACGACACGTTCATTACCGGCTCCATAACCTATGGCGTTCTTCACTTAAGCACAGGTCTCGATCACTTAAGCACTATATACTACAAGTGTCTTTAACCCATAGAAGGAAGGTAATAGATAGTATGGAAACTGAGGTCACCGGGGCTGCCGGTTCCGGAGGTCGCTCTCAACAACCATCAACAACCATCGTTCTGTTCGTGCGGTGGGCGAATGGTTTGTTTGGGTATCAGTCATCTATCGATCCTCATATAATACTTTGTTGGATCGTATCTCAAAACCCGCTAGCCTCCCAAAGGCCAAGCCCTACCTTCAGGAGCCCCACCCACGCCGGATGAAAGTACAGAGCACCGGACAGTCACATTCACATTCTGTGGCACGATCGATATTCAGAAAGTGATGACTGGCAATCCACATGCAGCTACGGGCCTGGCTGGTTCGTATCTTCGGAACAATTGAGTCTCTCTAAGCTCCGATGGCCGATCTAGCGGGGCAGGAACTATCGAAAGTCCCTCGCTAAGACGACAGCCCTGGCCCCACATGGTTATTCAGACTACGCTTACGAGTCGGGTTCGGTTGGACCCGCCCCATTGATACTTCTTAGTGGTCAATAGAGTCAGCAGTTCAGTTGATATCGTGAGCGGGATTCGGGGGTACCAGACCGCGGCTCAAGCCCTCCAGACGGCTGGTGGTACGTCGATCCAACAGAAAGCAGCTATACAGTGGCTGCATCCTATAACGTACACTAGAGGCCCCCGCGGAAGAACGCTACCAGTGATTCTCCGCTTTAGCCTGAACGACCGACGCAATGCAACCGCAAGTATCGGTAGCTGAGTCTCACCACCGGCAAGTCTGATCGGAATGACCAAAGGACGTAGCCACATGCTGACTCAAAGCGCTCGGATCGAGAACGATAACCACCATCCGCTTGGCCTGGCTACATATGCTTTGCCCAGTCGATCGGAACAATAACAGCCATTACCCGGCCCTAGCTAATTGGCCTAACCGCCTGCTGCTGCTTTAGCTTTATGTGATCACCATTCCATACACCGCCCAACCGCCTGCTGCTGGAGCACATGAAGCACACATGAAGCGTTACCGGGGATGGGAAAGGTTCTCCGTTCTGCCCGTTATAATAAAGCACAAGGAGAATGAGCATCCTTGCTGCTGGTCACTCAGGGATCGCTGCTGGTCACTTAGGGATGACTAACGGAGGAAGCGCACAGAAGCGCACTGTTGGAATAGCCGGCCTAGGAAATGTTACTAGCGATTGGCAGATCTCGGTGCGGAAAGCCAGGGAAGCTAGCGTCGTTACTATGAACAGTAAAGCTATAGCGTTATCCCCGGGTCATCTGCTTCAGGTCGGTCCAATCATGAAACAACTGCCCTTAGCCACGCCACGCATGCATATACCACGCATGCATATAAGTAATTAGAAATGCTGCCTCATCAAGCCACTTCAAACGCCGTGTTCCTTATGTCAGATACTAGTCAAGCTATTTACGACAAATGTGCGGTTACCGATTACCTAGTCCTGCGCGCATCCCCCCACCCCAGTTGAGTATCAACGCGCACCGCATATATCGATCAGCTTATTTCCACCACCTTCGGCCTCACAAATACATGTTTCGCACACCGCCGGAGAACATTGATATGCCCGCCCTCGTGTTACCGGTAAAGGGGGCCGCCTAGCAGTGTCTTAGTCGCCCCTACGGAAGCTCTACTCTAAGATACGTTATCATGACCGGAGCTGGAACAGCGACCTCAAGTAACGGACAACGGATATGCTCCTGAGTGTTCTGTTATTGTAGCTATATGAAGGTAACGGAATTAGATGGCACCCACGTAACGTACCCTCCTTTGTCTTGTTGTACTTTGTTGCGCTCAACACTCGGCATATTACTCTCGTTATACGACGTTATCCCCCTTGACGTTGATAAGGAACGAGCATGTTGCGCCGGAACACAGCGCGGGTGGCCCTATTCTCCCACTAACCCACACAACCGCGAGCGGCAACCATTAAGCAACCTGCCGCATAGGACACTCCGAACCCAGAGGATTCGGTGCCCAATAAAGGTTAGTCAAGTAACAACGCGGAAAACCGCCTATCTATATACGGCCACTTACCTATCTATATACGTAATTACGACAGGAACAACCAACTCCAACCAAATCGATAGAATGGAGATAACGGATATGAGATCAGCTGGTGCATGCTTACGCCTCCGAAGTGTTACCGCCGTGTCCCATACAAGCAACAAAACACCAACCTATCTTATCCCGTGCCTGGTTATGTAGGCGCCTTCCCAACACTCCGAAAAGCCGATAGACCCGCGCGCTCAGTTGAGCCAGGCGGTTTGTAGAAAGAATGCCAAGAACCAGGCCAGGAGTTAGAGGTAAGTATGAGGGCTGAACGCATCACCAGCACCTAGATCAACAATACTCGGCCTGCCATAAGAGAGAGAAGCGCACAGTTGGGCTTAGGGCTCAAGCGAATCAGTTCCACTCTCCGTGGTCAACTAGTAGGGTGCCCCGTTGCCCTGAATACAGGGATAGTTTATTAGGTAATGGCCCCGGGGCGTCCAAGTTGGGCAGAGGGTCGCCAGACAGGTCTTTTGTCATAGGGAAAAGGTCAGGCTCAAGGTGGCGGGCGCATTTTCCCTACCTTGACGCACAACGGATACTCCCGATTCGCGCATCGAGGTTCAAGAGTAGCATGTTGAAGTCTCAATGCTCACCTTCTGTAACCGTCTTACCATTGTGAACTACGTTCTAGATTATCACAGTATTGGTCAGATGAATTGCCGGCCTATGACCTACACGGTGGGTCGCGGAAACGCTTCGCTACCCGAAAACAGGAAGAGTGAACAGAAATAGGCCCGGGCGGACCTAGACGGCGGCCCGAAAGCACGCCAACGCGCCTGCTACCCTTTCCCCGCAACAGAGCCTTACGTCATGCTTGCCAGTGCAGGAACGCCCGCCTTTAGAACCGCTTTCTTGTTGCCCGGTCTCAAACCACAGAAAGGCTTTACCTGGAAAGGAGGATGGAAACCCGGGGAACCAGGCGAAACCATCTTATCCCGTGCTATACAACACCCGGGTTGGAAGGATGGTTGGCTTAGGAACCAAGGAACCCACTCATACACATTGAGTTAGCCCAACGGATTCGGAAACTCAGACGGAATGGACTATCGGACCTGGAAGCAAGACACCACAGCCCAGAACAGAACAGATTTCTGCTACCCCCTACGAATGAACCGGATGAAGCAAGATCACATACAGCCTATCGCGCACAGACATATTACAGAACACTCAACGAAACAAAGGACCCTACCCGGGTAGTGTTACATATGAGTGAGTGTGGGGCGCTTCGCCGTCCTTGGAACACCTTCACAACCCGGAACCAACGGCACAGAAAGCAGAGCCCAGAACTAGTCCTTACCACAAACACACAAGGAACACACTCACCGACTCACCTACACACTCGTGCGGGCCCGCCAGAGCCGGGCTAACACGTCTACACCTGCGCCGGCAACTCACGGTAGAATCCTTTTGAAGAACTAAACTCGTACACCGACTGATTACGCGCAGGGCCACACAACGGTGCGGACACAAAGACACACAGATTGTTATAGACACAAACACACCAGACGACAAAACACCTCACACAACACTAGCAGACACAACCAACACTGCGCAGACACGGGGTTCGAACCCGTTACACAACACCAATACCAACCCAGGTACACTGTGCCACAGACGAAACGATACAGCCTCCGGGCCACCCACAATCCAGTCGATGCAACAACCTCTCCCCTATATAACCGCAACCCGCGGTCTTCTGGCTCGACCCCTAGGACAACCGTTACCACCCGGGGCGGCTACCCTCAGCGAATCGGGTAGGGGCGGATCCTGCTCGCCCAGGACCAATTGGGTCACCCACCCTAGCCCATGCTAGATCACAGCGTGCATACCAGGTAGATCAACAACTGTGGATAACCGTTTCACGATACCGAGCAGCCAGGTCATCATATAGGAAAGTGAGCGAGATTCGAAGACCTGTTATTAATTGACAAAGGGCAGGGCCCGGATGCCGGGGAAAAGCTATTGAGACAACTGGGCCAACTCCTAACGAACGTCAATGTGGGTGTCGGAACGTCATCACTGCGAGAGAGAGAACGGCAGAGCGCTATCTAACACGCCTCGCATGCGCCGGAACAACCCCGCCACCGCCACCCCACCAATTAACGTAGTGGGTCAGTGTGATTGAGTTACGAAGCTACAGGCCCACGACGAACCATTGAGGCGGTCCGTCCATTCGAGCGTAACATGCGGACGATACGGTTAGTATCGCTTTGTTCTCGCGCCAGGTACCACGCGAGAACGACTTCACAAACGCCGGCGGTAAGTCGCTCGAGCCTTGACTACGAACAGTCATGACTATGGAAACAGCAGCGGGGAGAGCCCGCACCGTTCCGAGGCCTGGCCTCCGGCATATGGAGGGAGTGGAAGAGAATCCTCTGGAGGGGAGTGGAGGGATGCGATTGCCAAGGTTCAGAAAGAGGCTCGCATGGGCCCGACCCGAGGGATCGACTGCCGTTGCCTAGCAAGTTCCATAGCGTGTTCGATTTTGGAACGGTTACCACCCGTGTTACATAAGCACCAACACAATTGCCGGTTTATGGACAACGCGCGGTGAACCGGTGAACCGCAACAACTACCAACTACCTTACTATATAGGCCCCCCACCCCAGTAGTTGCCCCGAACACGAAGTGCCCCGTTACGTACGACGCCGCCCCCCACGGCATTCACAACATCATGTAGACGCCGCCCCCCGAATACAGCATTCACAACATCATCAGTGTTGCATTGCCCCTCCGTCGGCAACCAACTCCTTCGTTGGCGTGCATTGGGGGATTTATCGAATCTATCGCAGTGTTACAGTGAAAGCAGGTAACAAGTATGACGATACTCGAGTAGTTATACCTTGATACTGTGTTGCGAGCACCTTCAAACACTGTTACAAGACAAGGAGGCGGGTAAGTGGAGGCCTTCCTTTTCTGGTTTGTGCGGTTTCCGCGCTTGTTACGGTACGATGTGAACTTGGCCGTTACAAAAATGGATTAGCACTAAGTTATCCTTATCCCATAATGGTTTCCTCCATCCAGATAGAGGATTGGGATAAGTGCTATATGAATACGAAGGAATCAGATATAGAATGCTTCTCCCCATTCTCCGTGAGCCACTTATTTCGTAGTAACGGGATATAGATATAGTTGTGATTTGATTCTTCCTCCCCTGGTTGTGGGCGGCGTCACACCACTGGGATACTTCGAATAAACTAGAGTACATATAGGATACACCGGTGCGTACACCTCTTCCCAAAATCTCTTCCCCCGCTTCACTGTTGGGGTTGTTGCTCCGGCGGCAGATGTTGTTCCCCCGTACAAGGTGTGGAACCAGTTGGTTCCGTAGTTTGAGAATTCTGCTGATCTTAGGTACTCCATCATTGCATAGGCAAATATAGTTCGTGAAGAAGATCAGGCATAACCAGAAGAATTGTGTTTCATAAGTACTAATATCCAATTGGGGCATGATACTGCCAGGTCCTGTTCAGGTTGTTTCAAGCGTGATATAATAGCCGCATCCTATACCAAGAACGAAACTCGTACTAACGGTAGGCGGGAAGTTCAGGGCTTCGGTTGGTCTGTTCCAGCTCCAAGCATGGATTGAACGATAAGGTGGGGTTGCCTGATCAGATCTCTTCAATAGACCAGCCGGCTGCCCTATCTAGAGATATCTATTGAAGAGGAGTCAGCCGCCAGCGCCTTGAGTTCGAGCTCCTTACCACTGGCTCCTTCATTGTTTGTGTCAACGAGATAGGCTCCGCTGGACGCGCCTGAGTCCGTCGACCTTCCTCCCGTCGTCGGACCGTCCTTGTGATGGTTCCCTGGGATCGAATATTCCCACCTAGGTTTACGTTGCCACGATCGATTGGCACATTCTGATCGGTATTCGGGTGCACATGCTCAGTAGATTATTGTCGTGTATATGGGTTGGTACCGCATCAAACGCATATTCTGTTGTACTGGCATAGAGCTCCCTGCTTCCTCAGTAAGGTGCTATCTACAACCAACCATATAACCTCTACAACCAACCAACCTTGAGACATTCCGCGGAGCGTCAAGCAGCGCGACCCGGTTCTACGTCCGAAGTGCTCGTCCAAGGAGGGAGTTTGTCCGACCTACCCCCACCCCGAGTCACCAACCATATGACTGAACCCTACAGGCTGCCTGCTTGCGCCCCACTCAGTATATAAAGGTGGTGCTTATGCAGGCTGCTGGTTGGGGAGGCTGCTAGTATCCTAGGGGTGGGGTATCAATCCCCCCTTCCTTTCCCTTGTACGGGGGTACCCCGAGGGTCGAATCACCCAACGCGTATACTAGCAGCCCGGCACGGTATCGGGATGACACACACAACGTACTCCTCGTTTCAGAGTGCCTAAGTCCCATCCCAGGACATTGGCGAACTCCTAAGGATCGCACCCCGCGCATATTCTACATTATAGCCTGCAACTAATTCAGCTTCCGCTTCTGGGAGATCAAAAGGAGCTCGATTAGTTTCTGCTAGACAAGAAATAAAAAACATCACCAAAACGGGGAAAAGGGGAATACCAAACCATATCTGCCTTTGCGCCATGACAATCTCACTCAAATTACAAGAACCTACACATATTAGTACAGTAATAATAATAAGACCGATAGATACTTCGTAAGAGACCATTTGAGCTGCTGATCGTAATGCTCCTAGAAAAGCATATGAAGAATATGGAGGAGTTCCAGTTTCCAATAATCAACCCTCCACATACCCCCACCCGGTCCTCTATGAACCGTACGAGCACGTTCGTTACCACCGCGCTTGCGGCTCTCTACCCCAACGTCGCATGCTCCGGGGCGGGGTCTATACAACTATAGCTCCGGGGTCTATACAACTATATAGATGTACGATGCGGCAGCATATTATTGAGATATCCGTAAACCCAGAACCACAGGTAGAGATACATGTGTGGGAGCACCTATGTCCAGGATCTTCGAGTAGAGAGTACGGTGGGCACAGAGAGCTAGCCACTGAGCCAGGGAACCGTAAAGAGGAGGCCAACAGGCCTTCCTTGTTTATGGTTGGTAAGCCGGCCTAGTAAGGGGGGTACCGGGGGTTCGGTGGGCCCTTTCTATATACACGTGATTGGGGTAGTCGCGTTGCTTGCTTGACTTGACGATTATACACTGCTGCACTGCGCGTAACCGACTCCGCCTTAGTGGAATGGTACCCCGTACATTGTCAGTAGAGCAGGCGCCGAAACCAGGGGGGTACCCTACCCCGTACATACGCCACCCTTTCCCATACGATACGGGGGTAGTTGTTGTTGCGCCCCTCACGAACCCCTCAACTACTAGGTTTGGAGCTACGTAATACCCCCCATATTACAACGCATCTGCCTATCGTCGAGTCGATCTCACCACCCCAACATGGCTCAGGCAACATCCAACCCCATGTAGCCCCCCGCTGCAGGTGGGGTCGGGGTGTAGTGCGGGTTCCGTAGGGCAGGCATAAAACAATGGAGCTTTATCCATCTCCTCGTGCGGGTAATGTAAGACCCTCCGTATGTTGCGTATGCAACGGGCTGGTTTTGCCTACATAGGCGGAAAGTGTCTTGGTGTTGGTCCCAGGCTACAGGCTGTTCTACTTGATTGCTGCGTAACAGCGCTTTGACGATCTCCGTTACAGAACATTGAGCGCTGTGCACGGCCCCATGTCCAAGCGTGTCCGGCTTGAACCAGGAAACCACTAACCGTCCGGCCCGCGCCAACAAACTGCGAGTGGATCGGAGCACATGCCTCTCCAATAGACGGTACAGACCTGGTCGAATACCTTGCGGAAGTTATTATAACGCCGTTAATTATATAATATAATATAATAGCCATATATGGTTGGGTGGGCGGTTATTTATTGACGTACGGTGGGGGGTCACAGCTACAGAAAACGAGTTGGTTTGGGTGGGGGTGTAGGGCGACATTCACTCGCTACCTTACCTCGTACCCGCCCCAGGGCACCGATACTTGCTTCACGGTACTTAAGTGAAGGAGTACGGAGTCCACGCTTAGTACTGGTACTGTTGTTGTTCGCATCCTTCCTGTCTTCAACACGTACTAGTACCCGGAACCAGGGGGGGTACCCCCAATACGTATGCGGGGGGGATAGTTATGTTGGTTGCTAGAGTACCGTTAACACTCAAAGCTCCTACTCTTGAACCAGGCTCATCTCTCAATCTCTCTTGTTACGAAGGATTACGATAAAGCTTGGTTCCCGGTGCAGCCGCATCGCATACCGTACAATACCCCTCCGAAGGGCGGCCCACCCGGCACCCTACCGTATATTAAACCCCCCGCCAACCCCATACTCGTGCTTGTGCGGGAGGCGGGAGCTGCAGGCAACAGAGTCTGTGTTTATTGGTCAGCAATACGAGAGTGGATTTTCAATGAACCGCACCGCACCGCACGTTACCCTTATGCGGTTGTGGCATCAGCCCCAGGAAACACCCTACTTACGGTGCGGTAACTCGCCTAGCTCGTTCCCCGCACTACAGGTAACTCTCGTTCCCCGCTCGCCGAAGCCATAGGGTAACAATGTAGCTCGTTCCCCGCTCGCACAACAACGCTCGCCCTCGGACTTCAGTTAAGCTCATAACGGTAAGCCATGGTAAGGGTGCTGTGGACCGGAATGCGCGGTTAGGGATGCGACTAGTACCTCTAGTGAACGTCACGGGTAGAAGAGAACGGGGAGAACAGCTTTGTGCCCCGGGGAACGCGCATTAGAAAGTCCCCACTAGTGGGAGCATATAAGTATGTCGCGCACGCCCACTCGAGCCGTTGGCTGATCTTATGTAGAGTACAGGCCTTGATCCGCCAATCCAATCCAAGTGAGCCCCCCACATATATATTGAGCTCTGTTCATGACTGTTTAGAGCGTTACTTATTGTCACTTAGCGGGGTTACAGAGGTGCCCCACCCCCACCTCAATAAAGGTATCGGGGAAGAAGCGAAACAAGGTTCAATCCAATCAAGCCTTCCTCAGACAACTAACCAATAGGCTTCCAACATATACGCTGCCCGCTCACGGATAAGTGTGCCACAATTCGCGGTTGTTAGTATCGACTGGCTGCTCTCAGCGGAACTGGCTTTTGTTTGACGGTGCGCTTGGTGGGTGCTCTGATATAACCGGCAAGGGGACCGGTTGAAGATCGATAGCAGCTAGTGTTTCATCGCCATGTGCGAATGCACCGTACATATCACGATCGCCTTCCTTTGACGACTCTATATGGTGGGCGGATTCGGTATCGGGTTTCGTATGGCCGAAACACTCACCGCTATTGGGAGTGACAACAAAGAGTCCAATTCACGCTTATATACGGCCGGCGTTAGCTAGCAGTGAGTGCCTTTACTGTGGCACGTGGGTTAATCCTACTGTTCATCCAACAAGATTCGTTTACGTCTAGATAATTACGGAGAAAGAAAGAGCCCACCTCGTAACTTGAAGACTCTTCTATTATATGCTTGCAAGTATTCGCCTCCAGTTACCCTTCCTGCCTTGCAGTCTTAGTTCTCGGGAATGCGTACCAGGTCAAATAACTACTAGGGCCTGACGGGCGGGTACAGCGGGAACCAAGGGATAGGGGGCGTGGAACGCCAGAACCACTTTAGCTCATTAGCTCTAAGAAACACCCGCAAAGCGGTGCCTTGCATCCGATGTGCTTAAGGAGAATCGGTCTAGGTCGTAAGCGGGAAGCAAGTCTAACGCATGCATCTCCAGTCTAACGCCACGCCACCTTGTATCCAACAGAAAGCCACAAACCGCAACCCGTCGTAGTGGGCTAAGGGGCGTAACTTCATCATACGTGATACGCGCCCCTATTTCTAGAACTCCTTCATAACGGCAAAGGACGCAGGGAAAGCACTAACCAACAACACCTTCTACCTACCGCCACACGACACCATCTTACAAACTGCTTACTGGGAGATTGACGTACATACTGCTGTGCTGCACGAGGTAGTTCGTGCGCCACCGCCAGGGCAACATGCGTATTGTGTACATCCGGATATTGTATTGTTCTGACTGCATTGGTTGATTGGCTTACGACAAAGGTGATCATTTAACGTGTTTATAGGAGTGAGTTGAAAGCGACATGCGTCTATATGACCTGCGTCACGAGTCTAGAGCGTTGACCTACTGGTTGCTAGTAGGGTATATCTCAACTGAATGACGCTACTTCAGAAAGGTGTGCGCGGTTACAACGCTTAGGAACTCGTTCGCCAAGCCAAGAGGGTCATCTTGATGACGTGGAACGTCAGTGGTTCCGCGGGTACAGCGGCAAGGGATAGGGGCGTGGAACTGGAACATTTCTGTTACCGCATATGCCTAGCGTTTATACGCATGGCTCGGACAGATTGACCCTATGTAGCCTTACGCCGCTAGCTCACGAAACGCATGGCTCGCTGCACCCGTAGGGATATAGCCTACCGGCACAAGCGTTTATACGCATGGCTGGCTGCATTGCTACCGCCGCTAGCTCACGAAACGCATGGCTCGGACATTCTATTCTATAGCAGCGTTAGGGTATAGCAGCGTTAGGGCTAGCTCAGTGTTGCATGGCTCGCTGCAATGCCCCTTGTCCCCGCCAACGAGGCGGTGACCCCTGCGACTGCCCGCCCTCGTCTCGGGGTTGCGCCTCTTAGAGGTGCCTATGTCTACTTCCATAAACTGCTTTCGTAGCCTACTCAGCACCGCATCAACAACTACCCACCTCAACTAACCAACTATCTCCACCAACTACTCCCCGTCCTATATAAACTACCTTCATCAACTAACAAACCTTCCCACCCGGCTAGTTACTACCTCCGCCAGCCAACCATAACACGTTCTTTCTGAATGTTACCCCTCCGCACACCTTGGAACGGGGAACAAACAACAATTGGCGTATATGTACGGGTACCGTCAACGTAAGTGGGTAACTAACAACCGGAAATGGCAACTCTGCGTACGCATCTATGCGTTGTTGTTGTAGTAGAGAAAAATGTGTTACGTATATGATCTTGCCGGTTATCGCCCGCGTCTACGTATGGTGTTTCCTACAGAGGTATGAAGCCGGTAAGTTGCGGAACCGGTCGTGGCAACGCTTACGGCCCTGTGATCACTCCCATTGCAGGACAGCCCGTAGACCGACCGGCCCCACCAGCTTGATATCGGTTTCACTGGTGGACTCGGGGGTATACGGGGGATTGGGTATACGGTTCGGGAGAGTATCGTGCTAGGATCTTCCGAGTTATCTTGGTACCATATAAAACAAAACGGACGAGGGTACGCCGCCTTCCAACAAGCGTTGTTGTTCCGATGTTCAGATCCAAGGATCATAGCCCCTACTTCCCCCTTTCCCACCCGTTGGTGCCTTTATGTTCCGATCTTTCCTTCCCTCTCCCCCCGTAGACAGACCCCCCGTTCCCAACCAGGAAGGCGCCTTTGGCCACTCACGGTAACAGCAGAGATGCGGTTTCGTGGTGTTATATGTAGTAGCTTGAGTGAGGCGTATCTCCTCTTTCACTCATTATGTGTTGTTGGGTGTTGTTGATCAGTTGGTGTTGCATGCTGCCGCGTAAAGTCAGGTGTGTGGGAATGATGCATGCTGCCGCGTCATTGTCAAGTAAGTACAACAATCAACACTATGTGTAATAAGGACACCTTTCACAACCTACTTACGTGTGACATGGCTACGGGCGAGGTTGTTGGGACGGATTACGGGTGTCCATCTCAGTATATAGAAGCTGGCTGTGGACAACCGGTCAATCCGGAACGTCCTCCGGGAATAGAATTGAATCTAGCGACGAGCGGCCACCACCTCACCAATATAGAAACGGTGCGTGTGCGTGCGTTGGAGTGTCAGTGTGCCCGTGGCTAGATGGGATTCTACCCCACCGTCAATAACATAACGGCGATTGAAACACACTGACACGCTGGAAGCAACCAAGTCAACGAGGGTGGGTTATTGACGTGACGTGACGTGACGCGAAACGCCCCCTTACTGATTCAATGACATTCCACCGTGGGGGACGGCAACGGCGAGTGATCGCACTACAAACTGGCGGAATGGTTTTGTGCCGCACTCCGTACTGACCCGGCACGAAGAGCCAGCCCAATGGATCGCCAAAAGCAGGGGGGGTGGGCATGGGTGGTTGAGAACCGTGAATACGGAACTGATACGTAGTGCCACGATCGAGTGCTTCCGCGGTCTATTGTTGATACGGGTCCGCTCGATCTACTGTGAGCCGCACCTTCGTATGTACCTTATTGCGTAGATAGTTCGCGGCCGTATGTATGTAGTTCCGCTACCCAGTATCGTAACGGGGCGTCTGCTCACACATGCTGGTGCTGCCTACGTAAACGCCGAGTGCAATTGAACCAGACCAGGCAGGGTCAGAGGAGTGACTTGAACATTGGAACGGGAATCCAACCGCACACCAGGGAAGCAAGCCCACGAGCGTCAGAGCCAAAGCAGAACCCCTGCTATATATGAACAGAGGGTGGGTGGTAAGGTGCAGGCTCATTAGTTACCGTCAGAGCCAAAGCGGAACCCCATCCCCTCAATAACAGAACATAACATAACTCACTCATAACAGAACATAACATAACTCACTCGGGTGGGTGGGGTCCCAGCGTCATTCCGTACCGTACGGAACCGTATAAGCTTGATTCGATTCGACTCGACTTGACTGTTTTCGCGAATCGGAAATACTTCACTCGACACAACTAGACGACCCGCGACTTGTTGTTGTTGGGGGTGCCTTTACTGACTGACTGATCAAGCGCTCGTTACCCTCGGTTACTGATCAAGCGCTGGGTACCACTGCTCTGAACATCGTACCGTATCACTGTCGCTGCGGCAAGCATATAGTTCCGAGCGTCATGCCGTTCGGGAACTACCATCTGACTAGAACACTATTGTGTGAAACCGCACAGGGGCGCGTAGCGAACAACACCTTCTTCCGAGAGAGCGTAGCGACCAACATATCCTCGGTGAAACCGAGGCGTGCTGAGTACAGTAACGCGGCGAAGACCGAGGAATTGGAACGCTGAAGCTGTGGCGTACGACTGGGACTGGTTGGTGACCTTAGCAACATGTGGTCCGTACGACGACCACGACGACCCGCATGGCTGGCTTATCGTTGCGGTTGCCCCTGCTTGCTTCAGTAACTAGGGTGTCTATGCTTGTTCACATCCGTTCGACGGTAAGGTATGCCGGTATGTATTCACTCCATCCACGGTAAGGTATGTATCTCACTCCATCCAAGGTAGGTATGTATCTCCACGACGGGGAGGTCTCGGATTCATTGACCCACCGCATATGGCGGGCTGGTATCGGATTCATGCATCCACATAAACGGGATTCATGCATCCACATAAACGGGATTCATGCACCCGGGCTGGTATCGGCGCATCGGATACACCCACATATTGCGTATTCGGCTGGACAGATAGGAGCCACTGAGCGCCCACCGGTTCCCGCACATGGGCAGATAGGTTCCCGCACCTCGCGTAGATACGCGCACAAGGCATTGAGCTCAATCGCGCCCGTATCTACCTAACGCTACGCTACGCTACCTGCTTCTCTCGTAACCTGCTGTGACCGACTTCCTTGTTCGCTGCTGGCAACGCAACGCGAGGCGTATCGGGTGGGGGGGTCAATGTGGCATATGCGATCCTTTTCCGAGCTCCTGGCATCTGCGATCCAAAGCTGCTGGCAGAACTAGGGTGGGTGGGTAGAGCTTCATAAGGCTGACTGAACTACCGCTGAAGGGCGCTGTCTATGTGTGAGTGTGGGGATCAATCCCCGGTTCTGCTTTCTATGTTGTGCGATTCCATGCAGTGCGCCTATCTACACAACGCAAGGTCGGGAACCGCTAGGATGCCTTCGAAACTCGTATCGGGTGGGTGGGGTTCTGAAGGAGCTGCATGGTGTTGCAGTACAGTATCTAACACTAGGCACCTGCCTTGTACTCCCACAGTCTCCCACGTGTTGTCATCCGTTGTTGCGGTATCACTATGGACCCACGTGTTGTCATCCGTTGTTGCGGTATCACTATGGATACGACGCCAGTTCCAGTGTGTTACGCACGATCATGAATCGAATATCGGCAGTAAGTACAGTACGAAATGGAATCCAATCGATCAGTGAGTTGTTCATGTTGGAGATAAACTCGTATCGGGTGGGTGGGTTGCGTCACGTCACGTCGTCAGTTTCGTACCCACTCGTACCCTTCTATACACAAAACGAACGAGTTTATCGTGGTATCCGAGAAAGGCTCGTACCTTCGAACTGTGCTACGGCCATGCCATGCTATCTGCTTGTATCGTACTCAAGCCACTTCCGTCACTTACCGGAACCACCACCAACCAACCCCAACCATATTGACGCAGCGCAGCTGCTTAGCTAGCAGCAATAGCAGGCGGTGTCACCACAACTGAGAAGCCGCACCCCGAACATACCTCTACTACAACAACAACGCTTTGCTCCCCTATTATATATGGTTGCAGGCGGCACCACTCGCATACGTATGTAGGCACGAACTTATTTCTGCCAGTAATGTACTCACTGACGCCGTGACCAATTATATAACTGTAGTCACAAGCCCTCACCGTGACCTTGTCACTCACTGACTTCGGCCGTGACCGTGACCTTCGACCACAACCTACCTTTACATAGAGCTACCTTTACCGAACAACACGTGTTTACGGCTAGAGAATCCACAACACTGGAAACGGCCAATGCCCATAGCCGGGTCGGACCATGCCGGGTCCGGAACAAGAGTCAATGGTACATAGTACCGCTCGCCGATCGATCGCCATATTGGATGAAACCCAGTTCCCCGCGTATATATGTAGAGGGTTCGGGGGCAACCGATACATGGCCCGTCCTACCTTGGAGTGAACTCGAGTGGGAATCAACGGTTTACCAACAACTATGTATATATATGTAGTTGTTGTAAACGCGATAAACCTAGTAATGCCCACCGTGCAGTGCCCCACGTGAGGAAGGGTTATTGAGGGTGGGTGTACCAGGTCGGGAGCGCGCAACCCACCACAGCACGAATTGGAGAGCGTCCCCCGTTTCCGGGCAGAAGTGAGGGAAGGAAACTCTACGTTACAAGATCGATATGTTCTGACATGTTCGCGATCGATCGGAGACCAGTTGGCGACTGGACTGAGGAACCGGGGTGAACCGGGACAGCGCTAGTCTGGATCAGGAAGGTAGGCCCTGTTGATGAGCAGGCGGAGGGTCATCCATGTACGGAAACCCACCGATGGCCTGACCGGGGCCTTGGCTGCGGGGCTCCCGTGACCCAGTTATCCCACCGGAAAGCGGTGCCCATTAGTGCCGGTTGGAGGGGTTGGTGTCTGGCACATGGCGCTATGCCATGCCCAGCGGTCTGCGTCGGGCGACCATGCCTTTATCCTTCTCATCACTTGGAGGCGGAGGCCCCCCGAACGTTGATCTATGTGACGTTGGATCTGGGAGGTCGGTGACTGCTGGTGTACTGAGTCCCTGCACTAAGGGTAAACCATCCTATGTACGGAATAGCACCATATACCGGTAGGGAGGAGGGGGGTTAATGGATCCGTATGGTACGAGCGTTGAACCTCAACAGCTGGCTTGTGCAGCGTAAGTGGTACAAGCTGGGAACGATCGTCAGTTAGTTACCCACGACGAGGCGTGTCGAGGTCGTACCCGCGTTCGCTGTTACGCGTGTAGCGGTTACGGAAGGTGGTTGCCTGGGGCGGATAAGAACAGTTCTGAAGGTACGCCCTACCCGGCAGCTCCCGTATGTTGGTTTCTAACTGTCCCTTTATATCCTGGAAGCAGGTTGGTTCGGTAAACCCGAATACGTGAGTGAAGGATATCGGTACTTGGTACCGGAGACAACAAAAGCCGGGGGCGGAGCGGTACTGGCAGTACCTGGGGCCCGGCAAGCGGGGAACGCGTATGTGCCGCTAGAACCCCTCCATAGTTGTGCCAAGTAGTATGATAGCGAGCTTTCGAGTTGCAATATATACGGCCGGAACCAAGTAATACAACAATCCCCTTCGGTTCAGGGGGGCATGCAGCAGCTCAACTACCGTATAGTTGCTCCCCCGTACAACCCCTATATGCGGGGTGTTCCTCGTCCCCCTTTCAAATATACAAATTCGTATCCGACCCGATTGTGGGGCGGGGAACGGTATGTGGGATTATGAGCTGGTCCCCGCTACGTATATATCCAAATGAGTATATGGAGCCAACTTCTATAGCCAAGCCAACAAAGCCAAGTGGGCGTGGGGTGGGGCAGGGAAGGGGTTCGTGATATCGCCCATTCGTCCTTGTCACACGGGCCCACATACACCCACCCTCGCGTTATTTATTGACGTACGGTGGGGCCCCCCATATCATATAACCGGCTCGCATGTGCGGCCACCCAACCCGGCGTATAGATACAAGTATCTGGAGCCAACAAACCCCAACCAGCTCAGTAGCGGGGTTCGCTCACTCGCACATACATCGCTCACCTCACCTCACCTCACCGTCAATAACGTGACACCTCACCGTCAATAACTTGGACCGACCGACCGAAAGCTCACTCAACATACAGGGTGTGACAACATATCCAACCACGTATCTGGACGTGACGTGGTTTAGCGGGAGATATGTGTGGCCACGGGAACGAGCCCTTTCCCGGCATATAGTTGCTCACTCGCTGGGACTAGCTGGGGTGTGACGTTGCTAGTATCGTTGTAAGGCTGCCTTCTATTGACGTTGTGGCAGGGGTAACAACAACGTCAATAGAAGAGCGGGCAGTGCACATTCCATATGGCTATTCATGTTTCTGCTGAGGAGGAAGGGTATATGGTGTACGGCAGTTCTATGTAGAACACAGAAACGTTCATAACCACCTATAGAGACACGGGGTGGGGGTGGGGCACAGAAACTACAACTCGATACTTCCCTGCTGCGCCACGTGTTGCTCACGTAACTGGTTGGCTACAGGCAGGAAAGCAAAGCTCACTCGATGTTCCAGGGGTAGCGGCAAGTTGCCGGGTAAGGGCAGTTGGCTACAGTATGCGGGCAGGGAACGAGTCACCGCAGGGGTCTCCGGCAACACAGGGTAAGGATAAACCATACGCATACGCTGCCCGTGTTCTCGCGTGTATGGTCTATGTATCTATCTAGTTTGCACTCCGTATATAATGGTGGGTGACGGCGTTATTGATCAATCAGTATTCGTACCGGGCACATGTACACCGAACAGTTGCCTATCACCGTTCGAATAAGAGGCTTTCGTCAATCGCTATGACTCGCCAGGAGGAAGGAGCGCCAGGAGGAAGGGGCGCTGTTACCCGGACCTTCCTTGCGCACTGCACACTGCAGAGGGGAGCCCGGCAGCGCAATGAACACCGTAGAGTAGGGGTTACAATAACGGATGTGGTGTTGAACTCAGTTACTAGCTAGCCAGACTGGGCCAACCACCCTTACCCAACGTAGCAGGGAAGGTGAAGGGGTAACACCCAAGAACAAGTAAAGCAGCCCACCGTACGTCAATAACTGCCCCTCTCCTCGCCAACTATATGGATGGTCTCAAGTATGCTGCCTTCGCCCGTTGTGGGTCCACTGCATATAGAAAGGAAAGCATTAGAAGGAACCGATAGTCGGTAAACAATCATTCCCCTGTTCGTTGGTTATCATGTCCTCGGTACTACGTTGTGGTACTTCGACTCCCGGCACTAGATCGGGTTGTTGATAAAGGATTCCGGGAAAGGGCAGCCCGCTCCCCGTAGACGCCGCCCCCAATGTCTTCTCCATTTGCATCGCCCTTTATTGAGTAGCATGTGACAGTAGCTATGCCCGTGTTCCGAGTGGTTTACTCATTGTACCCGCAGAACCGCTTACCGCTTACAGAGTTCTATGTGTTTGTCAGTGTGCGAGTGGACCCGAATCAAGCTAGTTGGCGCTGCGGCCGAATACATAGTGGTGCTTATAGAACCGTTGCAGAACTGCTAGCATGGATTGCCTTACAAAGGGTACAAAGCACAATGCATAGGGGTAAAAGCCATTAGCTCATCGTAGCCTGATCAGTATTACGAAGTTGTAACCGAGCCGTATCGTATGGTATCGTATATAAAGTGAGGTGGGTGGTGGTGGTGTGGGGGTGCCAGGAAGCACTGACCATACTGTCCGGCTCTTGATACGTCGGCACTGTTTGAGAAGCCTCGCAGCATCCCACTACGGTGAAGGCGTTTATTGAACCTCCGCAGCTACAGGTAAGCGAAATCCACATCTGGTAAATCCACATCGTTCTAATAACCGTAACAGTTTCCCGCCCTTATATGGTATGGTAAGGTAATAACAGCCGAGCTGCATGGGTAGGAGCGCACTCACAACGTCACGGTTTAGAAGCATCAATTGTCATATGGTTACGTACTCGGATGGGGGGCATAGAGTGGTGGGGTAACAGCATAGCACAAAACCACCACGTACCGTACGGGTTCCTTCACACATGAACCCTTGGTCTATAAGCGAAGGGTGCCCTAAGCTCCAGTAGAGCCACAGATAGTTCAGCCACTAGCCGGCTTCCGTCGTACGGTGCAGTCAGAAACCCCATCCATACGGCTGCATTCTAGTTCTATCATGCCGGCCCCTTTCGGTGAGAAGCGAAGGGTGGGTGCCCGCGTGTTGATATGTTACGTGCGTTATTCCCAATCTGTTGATATGGTTGATCACCTCAAGTAGGTACGATGACCGGTTTATGTGGGGGAATCATGCCAGGGCTGACGAGATTATCTAGCCCCTTTCACGCGGCGTGAACCATGCGTAGGGTGTTGCGCAGACTTGATGTATTCTGAAGGGCTACCAATATGTTGGTTGTTGAACCGTCGAGGCCAACGTTCATATAAACGATTTTCAGTTGTTATCCATGGCAGGCAACCGACACAAGGAAACTGTACAATCGAGGGGGGAATCAGGAGCCCAGACCATCTAGACGTACACTGCCGGGGTTGCAGTTGGAGAATACTCAGCCATATAGAGGTGGACTCGCATCGGCACATCGGCTTGCACCTCATATACGCATAGGAATAATGTGGTGGTCTAGAGCTCAACCAGATCTGATCCTCGCAGCACAGGGCATCACTCACCATTTGTAGCATTTACGGTGTCGGGCCAGAACAGTGACAGAGTTGTTTTGAAATCAACGACAGCCGCATATGATGCCACACGGGAGGTCGGGTAGGGCCCCCTTCCCTTGGCGCACTACAACCGTTCTTAGTGGCTGGGACCTTATATAATATAACGCGCGATCATTTCTTGGGTGTCTAGCCGCTTGGCAACTCACACTTGAGCCCTGTCGCAGCCTATCACCCATGATGCTTTACCGCATATTCTATTCGCGCACCATCTACGGTTCCCGTCGACGCCTTCTATTCGACTTGTTTAGAAACTGAACGGTAGCACCTAGCTCACTAAGTAAGTCCCATTGCAGTTCAAGTATAGTTAGTGATTCTAGTTATGTACTGGTAGATTGTCATATAGTGAGGTGACTGCAGAGCTGCCGGCCTACCAGTACAGCCAGACACTCTTGAGACACATGCACCCAGTGCCGGTTGAAGCGGGGGAAGTCCGGGCCTTGAGGTCACAGACGGGCCCACTCCATACTCCATAATACGGTTTCATCAACTACAAGCAAGCGTAACACACTGGGCAATAAGCGTAACATATGTGGAATTCTCGTCACACGTAGGTTTCAACATAGATCCATCCTGGTGACCACGTAGGGATAGGTGCACATACTAGATGGATCCATTCTGTACGGTCGATAACGTTCGCTCTTTGTAATACACGCCTCTCGAACCCTACACGGTCGCTTAGAACACAGCGTACTACCTTCCTCTACACCTCAGTGTTGCAGTTATGCTCGAACACTTGATACATAGCCGGGTACGTCGTTGGGGGGTGGGAATCCGGTCATAGATGGTGGTCAGCTTTATAGGTCAGCAACAAGTAGCCGGGTTATTGGAGGGAGTCAGAAGCTCTTACCTCTTCCACGTGTCTAGTGCGTGCTTCGGTTGGCGGCTAAGCAGCTGAGTCAATGAAGACCGGGGGGTTAGTTATATAGGGGAGAGGTTGTTGCATCCGCTTTGACCCCTGTGTAGCTTGTGGTATACGAGTGAGTGTAGCTTGTGGTATACGAGTGATTGAAGACGTGAGTGGGGGCCTCCGCGAACGAAGACCTCGCTTGAGGATGCCCAACCCAACGAGGAACAGCGTGTAGGTTAGACTAGAAAGGTAGAAAGGTTAGTGTTGCAGCGTATGTGGGAAGAGGGAGGTCGATATGTTACAAGTGCCGGGTGAAGCAGTTTACGTCGCATAGAGAGGTGACGAAAAACCACCACTGTGCTAACCTGTAAACACGTAACCTGAGGCTGCATTTGAGGCTCGACGTAACCTGAGGCTGCATTTGAGGCTCGGTGTGCTAACCTGTAAACACGTAACCTGAGGCTGCATTTGAGGCTCGGCTCTAGGTACACAAGTCCCACTTGTTCGGATCGGGCATGAGTCGGCCATCCGGGACAGCATGGAGGGTATCAGAGCACCAGCCACGCACGACCTGTAACGGGATGAGGCATGTCGAAGAGCCAACATTGCATTTTCTAGAATGGAGCCAAGGCACGTAGGGAACCGTTTATGCCGATGCCGGTAGTCGTCACAGAAACATCTGCATAGTGTTACGCTGTTACGCTGTTACGCTGTTACGTTAGTGCCGGTGCCGGTGCCGAAACCAGCAGCTTTATCCGATGCGGCCAACGAACGAGCTGGATACCTTGTGGCGGGGTAGCTGGATACCTTGTGGCAGGGTTACGTAACACACGGCAGGTCCAGCGAGAACACAAATAACTCGAGTTGACGTACACCTATGCGTTTGGAAGGGCCAAGAGTGAGTGATGCTATACGCACCATCCTAGTGTTACAGTCCCCCACACTGAACATCCAGAGCATTGGTGGTGGGGGTGGGTGGGTCCCGCTTGGGATCCGGAACTTACCGGCACTACATCGGGACTCCATCGAAGTACCATTTGTATTCCACATGTAACAGTAAGTTACCAACTCTCTTATGATCAAGCACGAATAGCACGAACGCGTGCGAGATAGGAACCCCACGAACGCGTGCGAGACAGGAACCCCTGTAGGGAAATAGGAGCACCGCTACCTGCTCCGTAGCTCTAGACGATGTGCCGCGGGAGGCGTTAGAGAAGTGACTTTATTGGGGTCCGCTGTCCAGGGCCGAACCCAACCAACCGTTATGGCACTTGCCCCGTTCTTACATAGTGCCGTTCCGCGTCCCACGGTTATTGAGGCTACAAAGCAGCACATAGTGCATTCTCAGTTCTGCCGATGTTGATCGGGCGGGGTTATATAGAGAGGTACAATGGAGGAAAGCACAACTCAGAGATAGTCAGCAAGGCGCGACTCACCTCGGGTCATTTACATGGTCCTATAGAATATGCACGATACTTCGATGTCTTACGTGATAGAGTAATCGATTTGTGAAACCGGGCGGCCGCTTAGTCACATAGCCAGTAGCCGCCAACGTAGCCAGTCGAGTAGCTGCCTTTCAATATGGGGTTAGTACGGAACATCATTCCGTAAACCACGATGCCCCTACGCCGCATTGAGTCGCATGTGAATCGTAAGCAATTCCATCTTCTCCGTACACAAATGCTCTATAGTCGCCCATCTTACCTATGTACAATTCTTGAAGATTCACAGCTGTGCGTTTCCACCACCGTATATAGGCTTGTGAGGGCGTTTCAAGTTATTGACGGTGAGGTGAGGTGGTGGCAGTCTTGCTTACGAAACAGTTTCTAGATCCATTATTTCCTGAGGGTGGGTTTGTGGGAAGTAGGGTAGACCGGCTGCACTACAAAAGCAGCAGCAGCAGCATTGTACGGTGGGGTGGGTGGGTGGCTTCTCGTTTCATATGGAGAGGTTGCCAATCGCCCACTATACGGAAACGAAGGATGCTCTTCGGTTTAGTGCTACGCGGGGTCACTGCTCATCACTTACCCAGCATGTAGGACAGGCTTCTCGTACCCTTGCACATGCACTCAATGTCAGTTGAAAAGCGAAGCAGGTCCATCACATCCATTTCACAAACAGCAACTACGTAAACGCAGTCGAGCATTACTGGAGTGTGACTTCGAGTGCCTCAACTGGAGTGGCATAACCGTGAACATCGTTGTGGTAAGATATGTTGTTATTATGCCTCAACAGGTACGGTGAACCCAACCCCTCCATATGAAACTAACATCATTGGCCACCTGGCATTACGCAGCTTACCTTGTATTACGCGGCTTTCTCTCAACTCACTATCAAATCCGTAGACAACCCATGCACCCCTTCTAGAAGCCGAAGCACGGAGTTGTCAACGGTTCCATATGAAACGATTCGATATGGTGTTCGCCCATGCGGTGCGTATAGAATTCAAGTAGCCGTGCTTTCCCCCTCCACCTAGTCACTGTATCAAGGCTTATTCCGTAATGCATGTGGCAGAACCAGTTGTCCCTCCGCCAACCTCACCTCTTGGTTACAATAGCCCTATGTACTCCCTGTGCCACTATCTAGTATACTTGGTCTAACTCTCAACCATCCGCGAGAGCCATGTGTACATCCTATTCGTACATCTACATAAAGTCCACCGCCAGCAGCACCATTCTAAATCCATACTCGGTGGGCAGGTTGCAGCGGAGTCTCTTTCACCAAGACCCGAACATCCCTCAACCGCAAGTTCCGCTCACCGCACAACCCTATTGTCTGTACTTGAACAACCCCCCACCGTACGTCAATAACGGTAAGCTGGAGGCTCATCAACCACGGTGAGGTACAACGCGGTTCTAACGTGCAAAAGACGGCCTGCCCCACACATACGCATCAGGTTAAGACCTTCCACACACTGAACACCAGAAGGAAGTCCCTGGTTGAGCTAGAGCGGGTACTCGATATCAACTATAGTGCGATGGGTAATATGAACGCCTGATTGTACTTGGAAGTGCTCCTATATGGCTAGATGGAATGAAGATGATGTGGTAGAATATGACTTGAGAATACAATATGAAATGGGCGATAAGCTTACTGCGTACAATAATCGTATAGTCTATACGTATAGTCTATATGGCTACCTGTTGGCGAACGGAACCGAAGTTGCGCCAGTAGATCCTGAATGCTGTAGTCACCGAGAATGCAATATACGCTTTTCGGCGTACTGGAGGGTGAGATCACGGGGTTGAGGGGGCAGAGGGAGCGAACTACGTAAGATGCAATGTGCCGGAAACAGTATCGTGAGTGGTCTAACCGCTGGCCAGGCTACGAAGCTCTAGGCTGTTCGTCCAGTTATCCTCCCACGAGGCCCGTCAGTGAACAACGACCCCAGCCCAACCCCCTTGATATGCCGCCCTTTTCTGTATAGAGTGATTACGACTTACTAGGTATTCGATATGCGAAGCAAGGGAACTACCGGCACATATATGTGTGGCTACTGGCTCTAGAGCTGTCGTCCGTCGAGCTCGAGGTCCCGCCTCGGGTGAGCCGAATTCCCCACCGTCATGTAACAGTACGATATCTGTAGTGTCGCTTGTTATCAACATACCATGGCGCGTTGTTAACACGCGTCAATAAGCCGCTTCCATCTACTCGCCCCTATATACGCTCTGACTATTGCCTATGTGCGGATAACTAATTCCACCCTTCCTGTCCTGTGGTATCCCGGCACGCTGGGGTATATACAGCAGAAAGGGTAAGACGGAGTGAGGTGAGCCTATATACGGTTCGCAAGTAAGCGTTCTTCAATACTACGTATAGAAGCAGCGACACTAGGATGGTAAACAGTCTACGGGAAAACATGCGTACGACATGGATTGATTCTACTACCTTATTAATATGCTGCTTGTGACGGGCAGCATCGAGTAACATCTCTGGGATTTCGAATCAGGCAGTGGGTGACACTGATCAACCGAAGAAGCCTCCCCGCCCACTGTGCTGTTGCTTTAGACACAACTGAGTTCATTGGCAACATTACGGAACGGAACTACACCTATGGTACTTGTGCAACCCCACCTCAATAACTGCCGCGTCGATGACCTATTCTCACCTTGTAACAGTCGCACCCACCCTCTCTCTGTGGCCTATTCGGCATAGCCCGCTCCCCACCCAAAGGGGATAGGGTCATTGTGGGGCTGTACTTACCATGACCCGGAGAAGGGTATTTATGATCTTGATACCGCTTTCTGCCCCACCGTATAGCCGCTAAGAACAGATAGAGAGCCCCACCTCAATAACCTGTTGGCCGCGCGCTCCTATTGAACCCTTGGCAGGTCTTTCCCTCGAACGACGTTTTCACAGGATGCAGTCGATACTTCTCTTTCGTGCGGTTCATAGTCTATCGTTATAACTCGAATCTTGCTGTCAACCTTCACTTGTAGGGAGAGCCGGTGGGCAACATGGAAAATGCGTTTACCTTATGTACGGCTACTGACTGACCTCACTCTTCGAGCTATCTTCGTTGTACTGCGATGCGTCCATATCTACGGTCAAATTCCACCAGAAGCTCTTACGCTAGAAGAGACAGTATCTCCCGGATGGGCGGGCCCTTACTCATACGGTCTAAGGGCAACAACATTGTCAGAAGGCGCACTGCCAGGACGATGCCTGGGTGTCAGAGTGTGCCGGGGCGTACTGGAAGAAGGAATGTCAACATCAAAGAACGTTATGATGAAACAGTATCCATTGTTATTCGGAAAGCAACCACCTTCTAACTCCCGCGCCAACCCCGACGTGCGTTTAGAACTCTCGCTTACAGGAATCACCCACCCGCTAATGCGCCACACATGGGTTTACGCGCTGGTGCTTTTCCGTTATGAGAGCTTATGGACGGACGGACGACGACCATATAGAGCGGAGCGAAACACAGTGGGAAAGCGCGACGCAACCATGAAACTGAAACACTACGAGCAGTCTGTCCTGGTAGGAGTTAGTCAACCATGAGGGTAGACTTTGTATAACGCTTTAAGGGAAAAGGCCGGGGTGTGTTGGTCGGGGAAAAGGCGTCTCACTTTCATAGAGAAGCGCGCGGATCCTGATATCGATCTTCCTGTGAGTGCATCTAAAGCAAGAGCGCGCAGTACAGGGGGTCACCTGGTCATTACTAGAACTCGTTCTTGTATTGGACTCCACATTCCGGTCAAGTAAGTGAGTGTGAAGGCATCTTGTAAGAGAGAACAGCGCCTCAACTGCCCGCACGTACGCCACACCAACTGCCTGCATACGCCCAGGTTTTCAAACCCACCCGGCTATGGAGCAGCTACAGCTCCCCGGCTGGCAGCTCACTCGACTAGCCATCCATGTAGCGGCCAGTTCAATGTGTGGGGTGTCCATTAGATCGGGGTGTTACAAAAGGCCAGCAACCCCCCACCTTACTTATATAACAAGGTTTCAACCAGTGGACGGACTGCCCGCCCTCAGGGTCGCCTGCTTCTACACCGACCCAGCGTCACATACATAGTATCCGGAGTCTACCGTATATAATCGCTGCCTTCCTCTGTAGCGTGCACGGTAAGATATGAATTCAACTACCCGCATCGCGGTTATATAGAGAGGTACAACTCCCTCTAACGACCACGACGCAAAGCCTACACCCCGGTTGCTACAGGCTCCTATGTCTGGTACCCCCACCGTACGTCAATAACTGTTCTCGCGTGCGAGCCATGCGTATCTGAGCCTAGAACCCATAGACTGCAGCCCTCCTCACGCCACCCACTGCAGCGGATGGATGGTTGGTGTTGTGGGGACTCGTAACAGGCAGGAACATCTATTCGTTACAAGCCCACAACTGTCTATGCACCCCTGCCGGGTGTTACAACTGCCAGCGAACCGTCTGCCTCCCAATGTTTCGTGTTCGGCGTGTACATATATGGGGGTGCACGGGCAGCCTATACCCAAACTCCGTAGCTCACAGTTCCATAGCCATATTGATAAAGATGCCGATGAATAGCCACTATATGGCAAGTCGGGGTGGTTGCATACTGAACAACGGAAGGTGGTTGGATCACGTGCAGGGGTTACTTAGTCTTCCCGCTATTGGCCTGTGTCCGCTCGAGCAGCCCCTTCCCCGCTGACGTGCTAGAGTGAGCTCGTCGTCGTATGTGCTTTTGAGCTTCCCCTGCCGTCGGTGAAAGGACGACGACTATATAGAAGAAGAACCGCCTCCCTGCATTACCCTTCCCTGCCGGAGCGAGCACCCCCAAATATTTCCAACTGCCCCGGAGCGAGCAACAAGATAGCGATACAGTATTATACGCCATTGCCATATCATAGCCCCTAACACAGGAACCAGAGCTTTCCCCTTCCCTGCCTGTAGCTTTCCCTTTCCCTGCTGCTATAGTGGTTGCGAACCCCCCTACATAAACAACGCTGGCGGAACGTGCCAATAAGGTGGGGCTCACGTAAGGCAGTTACGGGGCTGTTCTATATAGTTGTTGTTGCTCACTCCACATACACCGGGACCAGCCCTGATACAACACGCGGAGGCAGGCAGGCCACATAACGGCAGGCTGTTCGCTGCGCTCACTCGATGGGTTCGTCGGGTTTGTGGTACCTCTATATGTCTGTTTTCATTGTAGCCACTCCGACAGTACGGAGGGAACGCCTACGTAGAAAGGGGAATATATTCAAGACGAAGCCTGTAGCAACTGGGGTGGGTGAACCAACTGCCAGCGAACTGCCGACTGCAATATTGAACTCCGACAGGCTCCGGCTCCACAGTACGTAGACGCAGCACTATTATCGTATATAGTCACCACCGGGCACCGAGATGCGAACTATGAACCTTCCCCTCCTGCCTAGCTACGAGTGGGCGAAGCGAACAGTTCCATAGCCATATTGATAAAGATGCCGATTCATAATGAGTATATAAAGTGTGTGCGTGGCCAAGTAGAAGGTGCGAGTGAGCCGCCTGCTCCACACACATATAAAGCGAGCCGCCTCCCAACATAGCGAGTGAGCGAACCTTCCTATATAGAACCGACTCCATTGGCAACACGCAACTAGTTCTGCCTGTCTTACGTGAGCGGGGCGAACTGCTCTACACTACTGAATAACCCTCCGTAGCTTTCCCCGGTACAACCACCCACTTACGGTTACTCCTGTAACCGATACTGCCTTCATAACGCTGCCCCTGCCTGATACTGTGAGCTCCAGTCCAATCAGCCGAGCCTTAGTCACGGGCTATAGAGTACCAGGAGAGTCGCAAAACTCGACAGGTTATACGCCTGCGTGGGTTACTTGGCAGCCGGGGGAACACAAACCAGCTACCACACCCACTCGCACATACAGTCAAGGGTAACTAGTTGCGTGAGCTGGGTCGGTGCACTGGACTTCCTGCCGGCTACATAGGCTTTGCGAACCGCCTACACCGTTGCATAATAGACGGTCTGCCATAATGCCCCTCCTCCGCTGATACTTCTTTCTCCACCTGGTAGCGTCGTAACTATCACAACCAGCTCATACGACGACGGAGCCAGAGCCAACCCCGATACAACGTTTGTGAGCCAGAGCAACCTGCTTAACCTGCATACATCAAACTCAACGTAGCGGGAAGTCCTCTAACAAGCGAACCGACTGCCTCTTGAAGAACTGCCTTCTGTAGCGTGCACGGGAAATTACATGTGTTCGCTCAGGGAACTGCCGACTAGCCATAGACCATTGAACTCCGGCTCCTCCGGCTGATGTGGCCTCCGACAGTCAAATCAATCTGCCAGAGCCAACCAGCCCCACATAGCGTATAGAACCGCCGACTGTTGACGTTGTGGCCGTATGCGGACAGTGTGACGCCGGCTGGGTTCACTGATACGTTAAAAGGTGGTTGGAGCAGGACCATTTGAAGTACCTGGACCCAGTTCCCATTCGAGAGTCAGAGTAAGCAGTGTATATAGCAGCAGAACCAGACGCAGTGGACGAGCAATACACTATACCCGAGCCAGTCCCATGCCCACAACATACGTTACCGTTTAACGACCCAGGTACCTAGGGTTCTCGCAATATAAAGATGCTTCGGCTACGGTACCCCACCCCACAAATCGATTACCCCAAAGTACGGATGGGGGCGAAAGCGGCACATACCTCGTGGGGGAAAGCTACTACAGAAGTGGGTGGGAAGCAGAGCTCGATTGGCGGCCCGTGCGTGTTGGGGGGGCGCAGGCCAGTCTGCAAGTGTTCCCCGGTGACCGGACCATAAGTCTGGCTGTCTCTCTCTGATGGGATGGCTGCCCAGGTACGTATGGTACCGTTTAACGGCCTGGGAATAGAGGTAACCGCTTCGTTCGGCCAAGGCGCAGATCGGGTAACAGAGATATATCCTGCTATATACGTATACGGAGATAGACAAATATACCACCCCACCGCACCGTCAATATGATATGATATGAGCGAGCGTTTAATCCATCTTTCTTCTAGAGCCCTTGGGACCAAGCCTTCCCCTTACCGGGACAAGCTGACCTGCTAGTAACGATCGCATTCGGGTCAGCACTTAATACGGGAGCATAATAGATCGGATTCGGGTCAGCACTGAATACGGGAGCGAATGGCACTTTGCTTGTTCCCTCTCAGAGTCTAGATATAGTGGCTTCATGACCCGTATCACGCCATCTTTATCATCAGGCTTGTCTTCATGGTCGCTTACGTATCACGCCCTACAGGTACTTCGTACCCTCTAACGCCCTACCGGTACTTCGTACCACCGCTGCTGGGCACAGGTACGTAAGCGTTTCGCCGCCTCCGGTACTACGTACCGTCGTGTTGGACGCTTCGCGGTAGATGTCAGTGCCGTTTCCGAAACAGTGGCCCGTGGCCCTCCGGGATCGCGCTTCGCGTGTATAACGGCTAGGTAGAGTGTCGTTTCGTGTAGGTGTTCCTATTGGGCCGACGAAAGCGAGGTTATTGATCTATGTCGTTGATGTGCTGGATGTTGGTTGGGGGATGTACCACCTATATCTATATTATATTATATAATAAGGTAGATATGACGATGACGCGTAGGCGAAGAAAACCCTCATCAGTGACTGTCCGTCGGTCTTCCTCTTTCCCTCAGTGACTTCCCGTCGGTCTTCCTCATCAGGTGCCAGGGCATCAGGCATTTGTTCATGGTCCTCTTTAGGCAGCATGGTCGGTTCCGTATGAATCCCTTGTCCCGTTAGATGGGAAGGCTTCATGGTTCCGTCGTTAGATGGGTGGGAAGGCTTCATGGTTCCGTCGGTTTCGTTGTTCCCTCTCAGAGTCTAGATAATGGCGGGAAGGCGTGTTCCACTACTATACTATAAACGGCACGGCGGCCCTCGGAGTTGGTCTTGCTCATTTCTGCTTGTATCCAACGTTCATGGTTCATTCATCTGTCACGGATCCTGATGGTTTGTAAACGATAGACTTCGCCCGGCCTCATCAGTGCAACTTCCGCACGCGATACTTCCTGATAGAGTATACGGTTTCGGAAGGGGGTTCATGTGCAGAAGTTGGTGTTGTTGTGGGAAGCATCGTTATGGTCTATGTATACGGGTACCGCTTTTCGGGCTTATGCCTTTGTCCGTGCACTTACGGTAGACGGTTTTCGTGAATATGAGAGCAATGCACAGTGGGTAAGTGTCACCGGTTCCTCATTCTCCTGTGTCCCGGTTTCACGCTCCCAGGTACCGTATGTACCCGGCCAAGGCGATTCAATATAGATACAACACTTCGGTTCCGATATGCCGAACACTCAACAACAGTTATATAGAGAGGAGAGGCACGACGCGAACTGCCCGAACCATACGCCCCCCCGCTACGTGGGTGGGGTTGGTGGGGTCTAGTGCGGCGGCACAGATACTTGTTAGTTCACGAAGGTATGAACTTCTGATACCTGCCTACATGATTCGTTTACGTCAATACAATGGTAAAGGAAGATCAAGTAGTATCAGCGGCTCTATTCATATTTATTCCTGGGTAGATAGCGCTAAGAGGTTGAATGAGATACAGCGCCCACCCTCTCTATATAACCCGGCATGCATATCGGCACGGCGGTGTGTTGCGCTACATACGTGTTTCGGCTTCGTCGAGAATCATTCCAGTAACGGCAGGGGCAGCAACGTATACGGGAGGGTAAGCGCTTTGCGTGTTTCGGCAACAACTATACGGTGACTCTGTAGTTGACCCTGGAATCACGCCGCCCATAAGCATGCATGGCGGAACTGATATATGTCGGCTTTCTAGTGGCCCCACCGTCAATAACTGTACGGTGGTTGGGTCGCCGATCAAAGTGGATGGGCGCCATAGTTGTGCCGCGTTGTTATATAAGTAAGGTGGGGGGTTGGGAGCTCGATCAGGATATCGTTATGTAGGATACGTGCACCACAACAACGTGTTCGAGCGGTGTAGTGTGCGGATGCACTCCTCCCGCGTATCGAGGCGCGTCATGGCGTGTCGTTGCGTGTGCTGTGGATCCCCATGCGGGTACATACTGCCGTGCTCCTGGTGTTTCCTAAGCACTTGGGCTCATGTCATGGAGTGACCTGTCCCTAACCCACCAATTGCATGTGCCCTACAAGTATCAGTAGCCATCGGTGACGTCTCGTGTGTGTCGTGTATACGGTGCGAGGGTGGGAGAGAAGGCTATCGTCAGTGTCTTCGTCTAGGTGCCGTGTCCTGATGTGAACCCGTGGAAGGCTCGGATGCACTCGTCCGTGTGTCCGGCACAGGGTGATCTCGTGTCGTGTCGTAGTGCCTGGGTCCCGATGCGGGTCTGAGCGCTTGTGCGTGTTGGATGTGTTCCATGCTCAGTACGTATGAGTGCCCTACAAGTATCGAGGCTATACGCGGAGCGAGTGAGTCGTGGGCTCGAGCGAGTGAGTCGTGGGGTAAGAGGCTCGGAGTGAGAGAAGACTGGATCTGAAGGAGTTGGTATGTTGCCCCCCGGCTATAGAAGAGTGGGTTACGGAAGTCAAGTTCAGTGTCAGGGATAATCGCCAGTAACCGGTTCCCGAAGGCTGTTTATCGGAGCGGGAGTCGAAGCGGGAACAGGGTAGGTAAGTATCCCTCAGCCTGGTTGCGTGTACCGTGTAGCGTTGAGTATCTAAATCGCTCGCTGGAGCCGATCGAGGAGGAGAGTCAATGTGAGTGGTGTCTCGTGGTTGGAGCTGTGTACATGTTCGTAGCGTATGAAGTGCGTGTAGTGTGAGGCAGGATCGGACCCCAAGTAAGTGAGATACGTGTTGGAATAAGGTATAGTACCCGTGTTTCGGAGGTCAATTATGTGGCGGCGGAGAATCAGCAACTTCGTGTTTCAACTATGAATCACTGACTGAACTAACACTAACGTTCACCGGATAGCAGGCCCATAGCCCCTTTAGAACAATCCCAATCAGTTCCTCAGTCGGACCTAGAGCGGCCTCCCCCTCTCCCTTGCACCGGGCTCTTCCTGCTTCCCCGTACCTAGACGGGTCAACCAAGGTGCTGATCACAGAATGACAGAGGTAAAGCGGTTCCCGACCAAGTGTCGGACGTATCCTACAGTAAGGTTGTTGTGGTTCAGTAAACCAGAACGATATCAGTATGGTTGTGATGGGCAGCAACAAGCCCTCCCGGGTAAGCGCTTCGCGTCGGATAGAGGAAGTTGGTGACTCTTCCGCTACAGGTGGGTGGGCAACCACTAGTATCTCCGTAAACGATGGAGTTACGAAGGCGTAACTAGCAATGATACGAAACGCTTCCCGCTACATGTGGGGTGGCATGATGGATTGGTAATATCGATCAGAAGTGAGGAAGATCCAGATCAGATTCGATCTCGCCACTACACGTACACTACCCCCCCGTACAACCCCGTGGTAAGTATGTATCAGTTGTTACGTGAAACTCGAAGAAGCAGGGTGGGCGGCGGTCTGGTATGGGCTGATACGTGGCGTGGGCGTCTACAAGGATTATCTGCGCACCAACCATCCATACCAAAAGCTACATACACGTGGAGGAGCAACCTGATACTGAACTGAACCGTAGCACGAGCCGGCCATCAGCGAGAACAGGCGGAAACAGAATCAGCCAGTCACCTAGTCTATCAGGCAGCTACCGCTACAGGATATCCGCATTAACCACATAATTGACCTCCTCTGCTATATACCGGGGATAAAGAGACGATCAACAGAGTTCATCAATGAGGAGCATACCAGGACAGCACGAGCATACTCGCATCTGGGAATACGCGCATCTGGCATCAACATACGGGCCCGGGTACCGTGAGACAGGCGTGAACCGACGGAGAAAGACACCCACACCAGGACATCGACCCCTGAGACGGACGGGCTTATCGCCAGGGACAGAGGATATTCAATCAATCAGAAAAACCATCATCTAGATCGGAAAACCAGACAGGGGAAACCACATAATCGGCACATTATGAGGCCAGTTATTGAGGTGGGGGACGGATCGCTCTAGCCTTCGGCTCCATAACTAGCGTCCTCTGGTAAACCAGCTTTCTTAGTGAAGTTCGCCGCGGCTTCTACGTACTAGCCGGGGGACAGCGAACGAGCTCGACGTGCCTTATAGTGTTTTAAGTAACACCTACGTAACGCCCGCGCATGGTACGTACAGGCATTCGCTTTGTACACTAAAGGGAGAATTAGCGGAACATACGCCACGAACCCACACATACCACGCCGCGTACGCAGCAACAAACCAAGTCAAGAGCGTAACGAAGTGAACGAACTTACCGTATATTGACGTAGTTCTGCAGTGCGCGTTGTGATAAGTAGCAAGCGAAGCGAACTACTGTACTAGTTGCAAGCGAACCAAGGCACGCTACATACGTCAAGCTCACTCCACTTCAACCCCGCTCTCCACTTCGTTACGCAGACACTATTCTCAATACAAACCAGCAGAATGCTGGCAAGCGGACTACTGTACATAAGTGAGGCACGTAAGTTACGAACGATACACAGTGTAGGACGCTCACGCGGCAACCAACGAACAAGGCCGCTTACGCGTGTTCACTAACGTATAACGATGCTTACGCGTCCACAACAGCTGCAGTTCATGTTGTGTACAGGAGGGAGCGTAGCTTTCCACTGTACCGTTAATGAGGCACGTAAGTTACGAACGATAACAGCGTCAACCAAGCACTTACGTGCTTCTTACTACTACTACTACTACACTACGCTGCGTCAATATGGTTGGGGTTGGTTGGTGGGGTGGAAAGCTTTCGCTCACGCCTTGGGTTGGGTTATACACTAAAGTGCTAACTAGTGCAGTTCATGAATATCGCTAGATACTTCTGAGTCCAACTTCTGAGTCTGATAAATAAGCTGCCTGGTCCTTTCGTATTTGTTGTCCGGTAGGGTAGTTGTGAAGCTATTAGCTAAAAACAGATAAGATCTGTTATATTACCCCCCCTTCCTACGGTCGGGCACTACCACTCACGTTATCCGTACTGTTGCTATCGCTTAAGTGAGCTCAATCAACGTGTTTTGGGTCTAGCACGCATATATGGCACCCTTTGTCTATGTAGATGGGCCCAGCTGGATCTGCCTCCTACAGGGTTGTTAGGGGCCCGAGAGCCCGCTTGAGAGGCCCACTTACAAGCCGCCTTACGTATGACTCTGAGAGCCAAGAACGGAAAGACACTTGATGAGCCCCTCAATCGCGTGTATAAAGGGAGTAACTTGCCTCATAACCTACCGCATATACGCCTGAGCCAGAAGTTGATCCCCTTAAGCTGAGCTATGGAGCCTGCTAAGAGGACCCGAGACGGAAGCTGGCTTTAGTCAGAATCATTCGAACGCCGCACGGGCTGGGGCGCGGCCCTGAGCGGGCCACTAACGTGGGTCCAGGGTGCGCAGCGCAGATTACCGGCATTCCCTGAATCTGTATCCGCCCCGTGCGCGGGCTTGTTCCCCAGTCGATAGGAGGATACAGTCTTCCCTGCCCGCACGCATAAGCGGGTTAGCTTTTCTAGGCTTGGTAAGCTGACCTGTCCTGACTAATGAATCCAGTTCCGCTCCTGAACGGCGTTATAAACCAAGTACATGAGTAAGTTACTCACGAGATTATTAAGTAGGTAGGGTGCCGGCCGGGCATCTCGAGCTGATGATCCCACTATACTTGGTTGTTAACCCAACCGTATAGCGAGTCCCTGACGTGCGGACCATCGGGAATCCGTACGTGACCGGGCAGCGAAGATCTAGTTGTGTTTTCCCGTTATGAAGGGGCAGGTGATCATCCAAGACAGATGACTCCTTGCCTTGACGTCGATGTCCCGGCTCTCGTACCTACCCTCACGAATGTGTTGGCGGTACGATAGATGGACGTGGGTGACGGCAAGACCCGGCCTTAGTCTTCCGCTAGGAATATAGCGGTCCCTATTTCGTACCAGATTACCCGAAACCGTTGTATATAACTCGGATAGTGGGATCTTTACCTGAACCGCTCGGTGTGACGGCCCCTCATACGTCCGTAGGCCTCCAGTGGAGTTTCCCCCCTAGTGACCGCAGGTCCAATTACAGACGCCGGCGGGTCTCGGGCAGTCCCCCTACAGTTACTAGCCTGGAGACCTCGCACATGTTCCCCGCGGAGGGGAGACGCTATGTATCCTGAACAGGTGATGGCCCCCGGCTCCCAGATAGCCGTATCCCTATTACTGGGAGCGAACCTCGCGTGTTGTGTTGTCTCACCGGCCGCAGGTACGCACTTATTTGTATGGCTCCAGGGTGGACCTACCCAAGGTCACGCCGCAGTACGTAGTAGATTCCATCTACTAGGGTCAAGTAACAGCAACGGTGCGCTCGCACGTGCGGCATCTTTCCCTCATAGGAGTTTCAATTGGCGAACAGCGGACATCAGCCAAGCAACTTCCTTTATGCTTGGCCAACTGGCCTAGTTTGACGCACGGTGGGGCGCTTGGCCTCCGCAGCAAGTGCTGGGGGGTTTACCCGGCTGGTGGGCCTAAGCGTATACTTGTATGATAACTAGCCGTTGTGCCACAACCGCAACAACAACTACCCCCCCTCCCCGCAACATGAGAACTTAGTGATGAACACTTCGTTATACAAGTAGTTTGGCTGCTGCACCATCAAAGTAGCGATCCACCGAGTAGGGTTTCGTGCGGCCTTCACCCGTCGATTTTCCGCGTCGAAGGGGAGCCATTGCCGCCTTATTCCATCGATGTCCCCCTGGACTGCCTATCGTAAACCACCATCCCAACAACTCCTCCTCACCAACGGCATAACGGTTCCACACTGACAGATACCCTCCCTGTTGTCTCCCTGCTGGGTGGCCGCTCCAAGAGGCAGGCGTCGGTAAGGTATGTTGCCTGCTTCTGAACATCGCGCAGCATATAGGACGGAGGGCTTTTCCCGACGACTATATAGGTGGTAAACTGATCCCGGTTAGCATTTCTATACCGAACCCATGGATCAGCCCATCAATCCTATCAGCCGCCGTGTCCAACTCCGCTGCTTATCCGACTACGCGCACCCTCCTTATGAACCGGCACAAGGTTATCACGACAAAACAACTTACTGCAACTCAGTTGGCGTCAGTTGGCTCCGTCTGCCCTAGGACTCCCGGGGTGTTATCGCGTGCCTACTCAGGAGCGTATATAATAAAAACACACCTCGTCCATTCCATGATGGGGTCAAGCCTAGGTTGTTGGGCATTTATGCCACCTCCTCACGGGAAAACACAAACCATGAGAACCCATGATGGGTCACCCTCACCTACCGACTACGTATAGTGAGCAACGTATATGAGAGCGGTGAGTGGGCGGGGGCATTCGAAGGACCGTTCGTGGGGAGGCCCCGCCTTACCTGCCCAGGACAATACTCGTGAAACCGCCTTGTTGCTGTTGCTGCTACTACAAACACAGAGGGAAGGTATTCTTGCCTCTATCTAACGCTTGGGTAGTCTTCGTTTCCGGTGTTACGGTCACCGCATCAAGTAATACCGGAATGAACACAGTAATTCAATTGAAATGGACCAAGGGGTACAGTACTCATGAAATAGATAGGGCGTAGCCCCGAACATGTCCACAGCACACTGCGGTTGGGTTCCAACCAAGTGCCATTAATTGATCATAACGATATCGTGGAAATGCGGATCGAACATCATGGACTCCCCTCGTTATCAGAAGAGACGAAAAGGCCCACCTCGGGGCTGGGTGCGTCAAGAAAGGGGATCCCTCCCGGGGCGTTACCATGCTCCGCGGGCGACACAGCAGCAGCAAGTGCCCCCTGCGCTTGACCCGCCGGCGCGGGAGCAGCAGCAGGAAGTTGGCTTCCTTGCTTCGAAGACCCCGCATCGTACTTGTTCTTGGGGTGGGAAAAAGCCCATTCTCTTACCTCGCTCGGGGTGGGCACCTTGTCTCGTTCCTTTAGAGTAAGCGGGAGTTAGTTATACTGTGCGATGATAGTTATCGCACAAAAGTGCGCACATTGGGACGTCTTTCCCTGGCTTAACGTGAAGTCTGGGTTAGCCCCCTGTTTTTGCAAAACCAACATCATCATTCGAGCCTGACTAAGGGTTATATCCGTTCGAAGGGTTTCCTTCGCCTGTCGCCATTCCACGCGCTGCTCTTGGCCAGCGCCGCGAAACAGGCTCACTGGTTCTGTTTCTGAGGCGCGGGGTCTTCCCCGAGCGGGAGCTGCATTGAGAAACTGCTCAACGCGGTCAACCTTGGCTCCCTTCGTTCCCGGCACCTTCTGCGTGGGGCCCCCACACTCATATATAACTAGAAACAAGATCGACAGATTCCTTATTATGGATGGGCCCAGCCGGATCTAGCTCGATCAGGCCGAAGGCTAGAGCGATCCGTCCCCCACCTCAATAACTGCCGGTTGACCGGAGAACGAGTTGACGAGTTATCGTGCGCCTTTCCACCTTTCCACCATATTGACGTAGCTGAAGCGGGGCCCGCCATATGAGCGCACTTTAGTAATGTTTGCTCGGTGTTTGGGGGCTATCTAAGAGTGAGGTTTCGAGGTGGTGTAGAGCCCCCCAGTGTGGAGGAGGTACCGAACACCATTGACGACTGGATATACGGTACCTTACACCATGACTGGAGGCTACGAAAGCCTGGGATATATCGCTTAGGTGCTTAGTTAGTTGCTCATGACTTTCTAATTGTTTGTTGCCCTACGTAACGGTAGGTATGGCTATCTATATAGGTAGTATGGATATATAGGTAGGTATGGCTAGAGTCATTTAGTAGCCTACAGTAACGGTAGGTAGTGTGCGGTAGGTAGATGCCATTCCCGAGTCACGTAGGGAATGGTTGGGTTTTGGGTTCGAGACCAGACCAGCCGTAGCCATTCCCCGGTTAGGTTTAATAGCTACCATAGAGCGTAGCGTGCCACGAAAGGTCAGGAGGCGGCTATGGTTTGTAGATCCTTTTGTACTGGTAGCCGTTAGTTCGTGAACTGATGAGTGAATCACCCTAATAACGGCTGTGTACAGAAACCTTCAAGTGGATCGCTTAGCTCTAGGCAAACTGACTCAAGTAATCGCCTTTGGCCCTACTCTTTCCACCATATTGACGTAGTACCGCTGCTGGTCTTGGCCGTATATAACAACGTGAGGTGGGCCGCTCCGATTCGTTATAGAAGTACTTGATACTAAGGAATGGCCCAGTTCCAGTGATTCTATCTGCCCTATTGTGCCGGTTACGAATTGTCCGGATTCCCTACCCTACATATGTACTTGTCTCCCGTACAGATGAAGCTACAGCGCTTATGACAAAGGGCAGAACATCTGCTTCCCAGTGCCGCATATTCCCTATGCCTTGTTGTGTTTGTTTCAGTTCTTCAAGCTGCGGATGGTACTCGCCCCGAAGCACAGAGCACAGAGTTGTTGGTCATGAAGCGGCGGCTATCTCTCTAACCTCGCGTCATGAAGCACCTCGCTACAAGCACTGAACTCAACTAAACCGACATCACTAGGGGAATGGAATCACAAACCCTCGGTATTGGAATCACAAATCCTGAGACTGGCATTGGCAGGTTGGTCCTCTTCGCTTCGAATAAAAAGGAAGTCAGTTACTAGCTCTGCTAACTCCTCAAAGTCAGTAACTAGCCCCAGTAACTCAGTCACCGGTTCCTCATTCACTAACTACAGGACCTAAGTCACTAGCTCGTAACGCAGATCCCGTCAAGTCATAGAACCCGACCCACGAGTCATAGAACCCGACCCACGAGTCATAGAGCCCAACCCACGAGTCAGAGGTAATGAGGCAAGTCAGACCCCGTAACCCGCCGCGAGTCAGACCTACCAACTCACGAACCTTGATACTTCATAAGAGCATCCAGTTCCTAAGAAGCAAAAACGAGTGGCATCCAACCCCTACTAACTGACTTTTCGCAGTCAGCTCCCCAATTCCTAACAAGCGTGAAATGAGTCATACCAGACCTTCACGCGTTATATAAGTAAGCGCGTACAAGGAATGGGCCCGTCCAAGTGCCTTTCTCTGTGGGCCATTTGGGGGAACACCGCCCCAACCTGATACGTACAAACTGGGTGGGTGGTAAGTAGCCGAACCACAACCCACAACCCCGATCCCGGCTACATGGTGGGGTTGATGCGGGTATAACGGCCCCCAAACCCCGGGGATTTTTCCCGTGATTGCAAGCACTGATACGGGAGTTGGTGTAGCCTACTCTTCTATATAGAACGTCGGGCATGCAAGCAAGCGCTGGTATCTCGTAGGGTAACGAGGAAAGGGCATTTGGAAACTGATGTTGCACCGAACCAACATTGACGGTAGGGATGATTGCAAGCACCTGTACTCCCGAGGGAACGGTGTTGTATAGCGAATAAACCCTGGGTTCTAGAGCGGCACATTCACCCCCCCTACATAGCCTACCTCTCCTCCTTTGTATTGCGTGGTTGGTTATTTTATTACTCACCGTGCATATCGACACGGTAGCAGCATATCGACAAATGTCATTATTGTTCCCCGCTGAAGTGGGCATGGTTTGTTTCGCGTATGTTGTTGCTATACCAGGCCCAGTAGGCCCAGTCAGTGTTGCTTTACCAGGCCGAGCTCTACCAGGCCGAGTGTTGCTCCTTTCTGCCCAAGTACGCTCCACTACGGGGACTTCTTATGAAGTGTTTTATCCAATAGGGGTATACGGCATATGAGAGACCCATATACAGTAGAGACACTATACCCCCATGTTTCTTTCCTCGCGATTCGATCGCGCCGGTGCATGGATATGTAACGTGAAACCTGATTCGTTGGGAGGTCGCTCTTACTGCGCTGGATGGACCGGATAGAGGCATGGCCCAATGCTGCTTACCCTGGCAATAGTTGGCGGGGCGGCAATCAAGTAACAAAGGGCAGGCGTTAGATGGCATATCAGTAAGCCGATCAGGTACCTTGATACGGCAAGCCCCTCTCCCACACGCGATATAGGTCTGATACTACGTCAGAGCTTGTTGTTTGTTCCCCAGTTCATGGATGATCATAACGGTCCATCAAGGTGCGCAACGATCGGTCGCTCTGCTGCGACCTTCTGCGGGTGATCTGGTTGCTTACGCAGGTGATATGGTTGGATAGTGACTGTCGCGGGTGAACGAGATGACCGGTGGGCGTGTCTTGATGAAAATGACTCTGGTTGCTTGATACCCACTTTCTGTAACGGTGAGACGGCTCCGCTCTGACCTGTTCCCGCCGATTCACCGAGTTACGATTGACTAGTGCAGTTGGACGCCCCCTATATAGCTAGTTGTGCCCAACGTGTGCTAGTGCAGTTGGACGCCCCCTATATAGCTAGTTGTGCCCACGTGTGTCGGGGTTGAGCTTCCACGTATGTGGGGCCGCTCCGCGTATGTGGGGCCGCTCCGCTCTTTAAACCACGTATGTGGGAACGCCGTTGGTCATGCGCAGATGGTATTGGTCTGGATGATCTTCTTGCAAGAGCGAGAGAACCTCCCTACCCCGGCTATACGTTGGGGGAACAGGGTCTCTTAGAATGCAGCGAGGCACGCGCCAACTGAGCGGGCAACAACGAACAGGTCGTGGGTGGGGTATTGTATCGAGCCCTCGTGGCAGGTTGAAAACCCGTCTTTCTCGATGCCCCGCTACCTTGCATTTGACACTCCTGTTTCGAGAGATGAGGGGAAGCAGCGCGACCCGATGTTCCGCACCGCTTCATCGGAAGCGGCAATGATACCATCGCTTCGTATAAGCGCAACAATGTGCCGGAGGCGCGTTTCGACGACCACAACGTAGGTAGCTGGAAATAGTACTGTGTTTCCCCAAAGGCACACGAGATCAGGCGAGTTGTAACCCGGATGGTAATCAACTTCGCAACACTAACGTTCCAACCACGCGGCGGCAACTAACCAAGGTCTTGTAGTTATGATGGTGAATCCAATTAGTTACTACCCCGGTTCCCCGGTGCAAGTCTCACCTCGCATGTGCAGGTCAGCCTCTGATTAATACGTACGTGCTTCATGGCTATCGCGCTTAACGGATGGAAACTGTTTCCTTCATAGCCGTATCATGCTTGCCTCTAGTGCCCGAGGGAACCCCGCTAGAGTTGGGGTTTCGGCTACTCGTGCACGAGCCAGGCCTAGCTTTACAGGTCTTTCCCCTCCCCAAACACAGATTCGAGAAGGAACTATCAGGGAGCGAGCCTTAGAGAAGAGGTCTCTCTGCTTATCTGGCATGTGAGCGTGGCGAGGTTACCGCGAACACAACCAACACTATGAAGTTCTTCCTTCGTGGTTTGTTGATCTGGATTCAATGGGAAGTTGCTCCTCTGTGCGGTTGGACTTCCTGGTTCCATCTCTGAGCGATACGACCACCCCGCCTCGGACAGAGATACCCAGATATTCCACACGGAGATACCCATGTGCGTACTTACACATCCAACAACTAACTAACAACCGGAAGGTTCACAATCAACCGTACAGTGCAGGTTCGGTTCCACCACACCACTGGACCCCCGAGCGGTTCACAAATATGATGCCCTCATCAAGAGATGGACCGCCCCATATCCCACGGATCCAATGCCCTGAACTACGGGGTTAGATGCCAAAGGTCATATACAAAAGTGCGGAAACCTTTGGGGATCCGATAAATGCCCACCGGGATCTCGTCCTTCTTCAATATGAGATGAGGGTGATTCCATAGCACGGTAAGGTAAGCTACGGCCGGGTTATATAGAGAGGTGTGCCGACCAATGCCCACATAACCACGGGGTTGCATCTTCAAGGTGGAGTAGCGGATACTTCTCTCCAGCAGCCATCACTTGGTTAGATGTTCCGTGCAAGGCGAGTGTGTTTCAAACCACTGCTGTTACTGGTATATACGTATATAACCCGTAGGGGTGCGTGGCGTGCCTCAATATGACCCACGTGCTCCACTTGTTCCGGGCCTCGTTGCAATCACTCACTTGCCGGAATCTCGTTCAATCACTCACCGAACAGCCCCCATAACACCCCGCATAGCCCGAACCGGTAGCCGGCTGCGACTTACTGGGGAAAGTCGACTACAGGTGTGCGTCATACCCCATATAGTAGAGGAAATTCAATAAACAGCCACAAAGAACTCATCCCTAGACCCGCTGCGCTGTCACTAAGCATAAACGCAGTACTGTAGGCTGGAGCCGTTCCCACATAAACAGCGCGTCTTCTCGCGTACATGCGTCTTCTCGCGTACATAAGGAAGTCCTAGTACTTGACGCATAGCTCCTCGCAACCGCAAGGTGCTGGGCCTTAGGGGTACCCCCGTACAAGGGCAAGTGAAGTCAAGTCAAGGAGACCGTTCATGGCGTACGTGCGGGCATAGGTAGGGGTCTGAGACCGCATAAATCCCCGCTCCCAGGGATCGTTGAAGGCGTGGCGCTTCCTTACTCACCTGTAGTGGGCTTACTCACCTGTAGTGGGCTTACTCACCTGTAGTGGCGGACCGTACTCACGTTATATAAGGTTCCACGCCATATATACGGGAACAGCGTACAGGCTGACAAATATTTCTGCATACGTAGCCGTATTCGGGGGTACCCCAACACCCCCTTCCTCCGTGGGGCTCAGACAGGCGGTGTTCGCTCCGTATGGTGAGGGTGAGTGTGATCGACTCCCACGCGGTGGTTGGGCTTGGTACTCAACCTCTTGGTATTCTTTTCTGTATATACCGGCAGCAACTGTTGTTTGTGCGCCTTTCCTCGCTGCGGGAGTACGTCCACCCTAGGACGCTACCGCTTAGGAGCGGTGTCAATCTATATGGCTACACGGTAGCCGAAACCGAAGGGGTACCCCCGACCTACCGGTACATACGCCCCCCCCCTTTCCCCAGTCACTTAGGGGGTATACGTATATATAGTAACAGCGGTTCCGTCAATCTACCCTGTCTTCCCCCGCACCTGATGGCCGTAGCGCAGCTCCAAGTACACCAGACTCTTCGTCGTGGTAGAGGCCGCCTTGTACGGACCCCCGAACCCCCACATAAACCCACCATCACCACGTGGGAGGTGGAAAGCCTCACCGCTCCCTGAGCCCCGTACATACGCCCCTACTGGCTTTGTAGCAGACATTCTCACTTCACATTCTCACTTCCATACCGGGGATGGTATCCCTCCCAACACGCTGGTTGGGCCGCATAACCTCCACGTGACCGGAGCGGCGCAGCGAGAGGCGCTGGGGCCGTTTCCACCAAGGGAACGAACGGCCCGTCCCGGTCCTGAGCACACCACTGCGTCTGCAACAGCAGCGGACCCGAGACCTCCTTCTAGGCCAACCGTACACCAGGGAATTGGTAAGCCCCATCATGTTGCCGGTAAACCCCATCATTATGCCCGTTGGTGACCAACCAGTAGGGCAGCAAGGCACGCACGTGATCTTATCCGGCACTTCGTGATCCAAACACCGTACGGTACCGGTACGTCGTTTGAAACGGGTCCACACATGGCGTAACGTTGTGAGGACGTGTAGCTGGCTGAGCATCTGACATACAAGGGCACGGCGGAACTAACTGTTCCCCTAGAAACCTTCTTGATACGCATTGTGCTCTGCATGGGCACTCTGCCGTTCAACGAACTTCTACATGCAGCAACGAACCAAGGGGTGTGGGGGGGCGTATGTACGCCTAAGCCCCCCGAGGCTAGAGAAAGCCCACCGCGCCCACCGTGCGTCAAACTAACCGCGTACGGTATGCATGGTTGTTGGATGATCTCCCACCTCTATTCTATATTCTATATATGGTGGTGATGGTGGTGAATGCCCACGTTGACAAGGCGGAGCCTCTCAATCCTCCTTACCCCACCGATGGATGGATGGATAGAGGAACCTACGTAAACACAACCAACAGAGTAGTTGGCTGTGGATGCAGGTACCCGGCGTTAACACTTGTCAGGTATATGAATGTTGGTTCGAGGCGGGGCGTACGATGCGTACTTGAAGGAGTTCCCCCTAGGGGGCGAGGAACCATACTGGCACTGGCACGCGCCTGCGGTGCGTACTGGGCTTGAGTGGAGCAACGACAGGACCCGGGTGGGTTACCCGAACCAGCAGAGTAGGCCTAGGGGAACCGTACCTACCGCGAGTACCGTATGCGTTCCCTGTACGTTACCGTGCCGTAGGTGACCCTCCGTATGCGCGTACGATAGGCCTCCGTATGAACCGGTACTCAACGCGCGGTACGCTAGTTACCCTGCCCCGTGGGCGAGGAACCAGAGGTCGCGTACCGTACATGGAGCGTATCGCCATGGTTGGCTGGCGCTTACGTAACTTGAGTACGCTCCTTGATGAGCGCGCCTGTTGGTTCGAGGCGGGACCTCTCTATATAACGGCCTACGCCTACGCGCGGCTACGTCAAAGGTCTCCATGTGTTAGTGCGTACCGTGCTACGGTATGGTTCCTTCGTTACTCGCTCGTACTGGCCCTTTAGCCGGTTTATGTAAGGCTACCGGGTTTTCGATCCCCGCTGAGCATACGCGTACGGTATGGTTGTCGGAGCATACCGGGAAAACGGTTATCGGTGCGATCGATATAGCAGCACGCCTGGGAACCTAGCGATCCATACAGCTGCAGCTATTCAAACAACATATATGCCGTACATAGCCGGTTACCCCACCCAGTTACTTAGGGGGAACGAGCACCTTACCCTGCCCTTCGGGTGGTGGAACTCCGAGAAGGCCCGAAGGAGGGGAACCACAACCACTTGGTTCTGTACTACGTTATACCCCAGTTACCTGTGGGGAACTACACGTGACCCTGCCATATAGATTGGACGATCGACAGCAGCTGGGATATACCGCGGCCGCGCTATTGACTTTGAAACCTTCGTTCGAAACTGCCGAAGCTTGTTTCCCCAGCTGCGATCCCCACTATAACGAGAGGAACATATCAACAGTCAACTATACGAGGGGGGAATACTCAGGGAGGGTCTCGAATTAGAAGAAAGCGCAGATACCGGATGAGCGAGCGTCCAGCACATAGTTCGGCGTACAGTACAGAGGTATGGATGGGGCCGTATGAACGGGGGCCGTCTACAGGGGGCGTATGGTTAGTTCGGTCCAGTACTCAAGCGTGACGAACCCAGTACGGGCATATGCCAGTACTATTGCGTAATCGACCCACCACGTAAGGTGAGCCTACTCCCCGGGGGTATGCGGGGGGGCGTATGGTTCGGGCAGTTCGGTCGTGTGGATTACTGAAGCTCTGTTGTTTCTATCCGCCCTATGAGATCGGTTATTTCGTTGTAACTAGAACAAGGTTACGGCACGTTAGAGCCGCCCAAAGGGGGCCGTATACAGGGGGCGTGTATGTTTCGAAAGCCATGTTCAACCGTGAGGGCGATCTTCAGGCAGGTGGGTGATACAGGTCCGTGGGGCTCGGTCTTATTCCCATCCCACGAACAACAAGTCTCTGCCCGGATGGAGAGGCGATCTATGACCCGGGCATGCCCAGTCCCGGTTGGAACGACTAACCGGCCCGAACCGAACGACCGCCTGGGCTACAACGACCTGCCTGAACATGTAGGTTGTTGCTGTATCTGAAACCCCAGATCAATAGGTAGGTAGGCAGACAGGAGGGGCCTCGACAGGTCACAAGTTACGGTAGGCAGGGGGAACCCAGACAGGTCAAGGAGCACAACGACCTATGTGCGGGCGCGGGATTTCGCTAGTGAGCGGGAGGGAGGACCCGCGTAGCGTACGCTCGAGCTCGTCGGGAGGAGCAAGCAACGAGGCTTCCAGCACCTTGCGGTTGATTCCTTACGGTTACCGAAGTACGGCAACTCGATAGTTTGACGCACGGTGGGGCGCAGGCAGCCGTAGCCAGGGGAGATTGATTGGCCGATGAGACCAACCTGTGAGCCCGCTTCCGGGAGATATTCGCATACGCGGAGGAAGCGCACGCCCCACGCACGAACACCGCCTGCCTACCGGCACGTAGATAGGCTCTCGTACACACTAACATACTCTATATAAGCGCCAGCCAGCCATGCAAGCGTTACGTTATTGAGGTGGTGTGGTGTGGTGTGGTGGTGATAAACACATGTTTCGTACACACCGAACCGCAGTAACCGTATACTACAACTACTACATATACCCGCCCGTACAACCCCCGGTTGGTGGGTTGTTACTGGGTATGCGGGGGCCTATATACGCGTGAAGGGCGAGCATACTGACTGATTGTTTCCATAAATCCGATCCGTCCCGGAGGGCCTCACGAGACCGAGGGGGAGCAAAAAACGGGCTTTGCTCCCCGCTACAGTAGCCGGGGTTGAAGTTTAGACCGCTAACATACGTAGTACCGATAGATAAGATCATTGAAGGGGCGATAAGAGCGGTACCCGAATCCATTTACGATACCGAGTTTCCGGACACATCGCACTTCCGCCCGGGTCGAGGCTGCCACTCGGCCCTAATACGGATGATAAAAGAGTGGGGAACCATTATATGGTTCTTGGAATTCGGCATCATTGAAAACACACCGGCTGCCTGCGGTTCAATATTGATAAGCGAAACAACAATGTTACGTGTAGGGTCGAAACATCGACTCATCTCAATCTTGAAGGAAGAGATCGACGATCCCAAGTTCAATAGCCTCACCCAGCGTATTATCAACGCCAGACGACTTGTAGGAGGTGATAGGAAAGGCCGCCCTTCCTCCTCCTATGGGGTGGTCCCACACAGTGTACTATCGGCCCTACTAGGCAACATCTATCTACACAAGCTCGATCAGGAGATAGAGAGGATCCGACAGAAGCACGAAATTCCGATTGTTCAGATAATCAAATTGGTTTTATTAGAGCGTATTTCTGACCGCAGGGGACCCGTCGTCCGCTCTGGGGAAGAGGCATATAATGACTTTCCTCTAGTGCCAGTGGGAGACAACAGAGCCATGGTTGGTTCCCAACGCGAAGCAGCTTTTTGTTCCCAGTATAAAGGGGACATTAACAACCGCCTGCCGCCCCGCCCCCTTGCCGCCTTCTTGTTCAAGCCCTCGAGCCCCGCCGCCTTCCTCATTCGTTCAGGTTTCAAAAGGAGGCGAAGCGCTTCAAGACAGGAAGGTGGAGAACGCCCCGAATACTATAATACCCAGCATAATAGTGGGGACATTATGAAAGGGGTAACTCCGTTAGTAGTTCCCGCTCCCCTACCGTACTGTACGATCAACGGTCGCGCCTACGGCCGGTGTTGCAGAAGAAGGGGCCCGCTGATAGAGCTGGGCGGGGAGCTGGTTATCGGAAACGAAAGACGCCTAGCCCAGTTATTGACGTGGTTGCGGGGGCTATCCCCCGAACAGCCCTTCAATGACCTATACTTAATTAGGATTTGTCACGCGCGATATGCCGACGACTTACCACTGGGAATCGCGGGTACCGTAGAGCTCATAGGAGGAATCAAGAAACGTATCACCCACTTCATACAATCCGGCCCGCTACTTGAGGTAGGCTCCGCAGGATCAACAAGCATAGCTGCGCTACGTACGGTAGAATCCCCCGGTACGGTCATTCGGGGAGGCGGGGTAATTCCTAAGGGACCCGAAAGGTCGTTCCCCACCCCTTCGGGTGCTTCTCGGAGTTACCCCGCGGGTAACTGGGGTAACCGGGGTAAGGTAGAAGTCGTTCCCCACCCAAACGTCAATAAGGTTCCCTACAGGATAACTGGTCGTTCCGCGGGGGTTTCAGGGGTAACTCCTTCGTCGTTCCCCACCCCATGTACGCGTGCTTCGTTGTTCCCCGCGCTAGGGGGCCCTTCGGGCGCTTTCGGGTGCTTCTCGGAGTTACCCAGCCCCTCGAGGGCGAAGCGAGCGAGCCTTACTCGCGGAGCGACTCCCATACGTATATTGCAAGAGCTGGAGAAGCGTCGGAGAGCAAAGCACCGTATCCATATCACAGCTTCCCACCTACGCTCCGCCATCCATTCCAAGTTGGAGGACCTAGGGAGGAGTATCCCGATCCAACAGCTGACGAAGGGCGGGGTTTATGAGGTAACTAGTTACCCCCGGGGAACCATGACTTGTACTACCTTACCCCAGTTACGAAGTGGGGGACGACAACTACGTGTAGCGGGGAAGGACCAGTTACCCCGGGGAACAAAGTTACCCCAGATGGGAACAGGGAGTCTACAGGACTCGGTGAAACTAGCGGAGACTCTTGGAACAGCTTCCGTACTAAGTCCCCGGGTGAGCGTGGGCGTATTCTGCTTCGCCGTCAAGCACATCCAGCGAAGATCAGGGGAAATATCGTGTCGGAGCAAGGTGCCCGTTCAACAGGCAGTCTCACGATCGGGCAAATCATT